TGAATCGAACCATAGGAAAAAGTTACAGGGCTATCACCTTCTTTGGCAAGATTTTCCAACCTTTTCACCATTTCTGTTTTTGGTTCTTCCGTCATTCGATTCTAGACAAATCGAATAAAGAGAGAATCAAGGCCGGAGGCCTGAATTCTCACAAAGCCTAATCCGCTTTCGCTCGCCGCTACTAACGGAGTCTCGGTTGATTTCCTTTCCTTTAGCTACTTAGATGTTTCAGTTCGCTAAGTTTCGAAAAAGTCCAAGGCAGAGCGCAGCACATGCGCTGCTTCGCCCGGATCTGGTTTCCCGATTGGAGATCCATGGATCACAGACGGTATCTCCCCATGGCGTTTCGCCTCTGAAAGCGTCCTTCCCTCCCAATGCCTAGGCATCCATCCAATGCATTCTTTTCGATACAGTAGGAATTGAACCTACTTCACTTTGACTATATTCATAGTGAGGGGCGTGATTATACGTCTGACTCCTTCAGAAGTAGATCTAATTTTTTCACCTTTCAATTTGAAATCACACCATCGTTCCGTATCTATTTCTTCCCCAACCTCTACTCATTACCAAAAGTGGGTCACACATACTTTTGAAGATAGCTTGAAGATATGAGTGTTCCCCTTCTCCCCTGAGCTCATTGTGCCTCTACTTATGTAAATGAGAGTCCATCTTGCTTACTATGTTCGTGACAGCTACCGAGACTCAAGCTTTTCTAGAAAGCTTCTCAGAGATCCAAATACGTTCGTTGTGACTTGGAAGAAGTAATAACGTACTAATACTCGGCGGAAATAGTATTTTCACTTACAACATCCGGATTATGAACTTGACGAGTTACCAATTACTCTGCGAGCATCATAAAGGCTTGGGAGGCCGAAGAAGTCTGTTTCTTCTGGTCTGCTTATCGCCTGCTATGTCCTGATCTATCTAGGATGATCTTTTTTCTTTAGGATGATTTCTGATTTTTGGCCTACTTACTGCTTAATTCTCAACGCCACCATAAGAGGAACTTCATTTCATGGAAGAACTTCGCTTCCTGTGTGCAAGCCAATTTCTTCGGTTTAACATGCGGCGTGTTCGTTACACTTCCCATATCACTATGACTAGGGCCATTGCAACCAAGGCGGGATGTTGAAGGCTAGAAGCCGAAGCTAGAAAGAGGCTGGTGAGGGCTGGAGGCATCTGCCATTCACTCCTCCTTCAGGCTTCTAGCTTGAGGCTAAAGGTTAAACAAATTGGTACCGAGCTTAAGTTCACAGAAGGCAAGACTGTCCGCGAGCCAGACGGCTAGAAAAAGGTAACAACCTTCCGAGAAAACTAGCCTATCGCTTGGCTCTGGCAGAAAAGGCACGCAACACATGTTTTGAAAAGGCTTTTTTGTGCCTTCGGCCGCCCCTTCGCCCCTTGCGCGCAAAAAACCTAGGAGAACAAAATTTGACCTCTTTTTCTCGTACTAAGGCTTCGTTTATGCCAAAACCAATAGCCGCCGCTTCGCCAAGCGTGACGAAGCGCGTCGCAGACCACTGGAGTCATCTTTTCCATCTAGTTAGCAAGCAACCATTGTTGTAAGCCATAAGTGGCCGCCACAGGTCCTTACTTAGCTGATGGGAAGGTTCAGCCGCCAGGCTTGTGTAGCATTCTGATCTTCCCGATTCAGAAACAAGCTAACAACGAAGTCAAAAATAGAGCCTGAACAAGTATGCGTTTCATTAGCCTAATGGCTGCGAGGGCCTTAGGGAGGCTTGGTTGCAGTAGACGACCCAGCCTGGGGGGGAGGCGGCGGCTGGAAAAACCAACTAAAATGGTCAAGCGCCTCGTCTTTGGGCTCTTTTTACTATGGAATGGTATGATGCTGCCAGTGGCTTTGAAGGGTATTAAGAATATTTAGATGGGATTGTATGATGTGAAATTACATGATGCTGCCACTCTCGAAAAAATAGTGGAGTAAATTCGTTCATTATTATATACGATGCCGCAAGCAGCCTTCGAAAGAGATTGGCTTTCAAAAGAATAATGAAAGAAATATCATAATTAGAAATTATATGTGATGATTCATTTCGATATCTATGATTTCGGCGCCCTTTGCTTCATTCAAGTTTGGTACGCAAGACTTTTTGAGGAGGGCTTGGTCCCCCTCAAACCATCGGGCGATTGTTCATCACTGCGTTCTTCGTGTCATTCTGTCCCGCAAGCAGGAGCCCAGAGAGATCCGAGTCAGAGAATGAGGAAACTACAAGCCAAGGAGCTGGAGACAGCTACCGCCAACAGAAATATCACAGAGATCATTTCCAAGCAGGAATAAAGGAATTTCCATAACCACATAAAAAACCTCTTTTGAAAGATAAAGGAATAGAAGTTTTTCCTTCTAAGTTGAAGTTATTATATATGTAATTGTCACTATATATGTAATAAAGATACTGATCGCTAAAATGTGAGTAAATCGAAGTCCGTTTTTGCTTGTTCCGTTGTGAACGTGTATGGCTGAGGTATTGTCGAAAGCACAGGCTGAAGGCCCTTTTTTCCTCATTTTTGGTTTCGTGTAGGACACAAAGTGGTTCTGTGTACAAGGTTTGCTCATATAACCATAAAGCGAACAGCAGTTCGCTTTAGTTTATTGGAAACCTATTTCCATATAGAATTGTGCGTAACAAGATCCGTTCGCTAGCGAGGGCCGCGAAGCGGCCACAACCTAGCAAAATATCCGTTTTATCCGTAGCCTCCAATTCGAAAAAGTTATAAACAGTAAATAGAAGTAAGTTAGATAGTCTAATTCTGGTGGCAGAAGAATGGGCGCTGCTCTTGCTCCGGCTGCGCCGTGGGAGGCCGTCACCTCAGCGAGGAGCTTCCGGCGGAGGAGAATCTCAGGGGTCATCGATTCTAGAGGCAGCGCTCTCGCTTGCAGTCGCTTTTATTTATCTTTGAGCTTTTTTTGCTTTGCGTTGTTCTCCAGCCAAAGCCTCGCTGGTTAATTCTTATGGGCAAACAGCAGTTCCTTTTGCTCGTACAGAGCAGCTCTTCCTCTAACCGCTTGGTGAAAACGCAGTTGCTTCCAGCTTATGAATAATTTGGCCTTGTAACTGGCCCGAAAAGGCCATAGACTTGGCTGCTTTGAGTGTAGCCTGATTCTCCTCGGCCAAAACTTTAGCTAGGTAATGGTGCGAAGCAGCAGGGCCGAGGGTCAAACCCAGTTCCGAACCAGGCTGATCCGGAGAAGAATAAGTACAGGTTTCAGTGAAAATGAAAAACATATGGTACTCGGATTTTAGCCGAGAGCCAAAAAAAAAGCAAGCGTCACGCTTATCATTGACGATGAGTTGCCAAGCTCCGCCGTGCTTTCGTAAATAAGAAGGCCACTGTAATGAAAGAAAATTTTCTTCTGCCAGTAGCGCTTGATTTAAACATGTTAGATAAACTATACCCATCAGGATAAATTAAACCCACTAAAAACAGCCGCTAGACTCATGGAATGTTTGCATAGACTAGATCTGACCTATCCGTAATTTTTGGAATGGAAAAGGACAGGTTACTATGTGGTGAGAGCCATCTAGAAGTTGAAGTTGCGCGAAAAGTGATGGCGGCTAAAGCAGTGCTTAAGATGTATATAGAGCGTACTAACACAAGCCTAGAGAACAGGGGAAACCCCCGGCCAGTGTCAAGATCAGAGAAAAGCTTAAAACTCGCGCTCCCGATCTCTTAAACCTTATCAATTTAACGTACTACAAACATTGAGGCTAGATCCATAGCCGACCGTTCTCCAACGGAGTGAAGAACTGCGAACATAACTAAGCTTATGGCTGTATATCCATTTATATAGAATTAGGTTCCTCCGAACAAACTTGGGAAATCATTGACTCATTGATACCTCAAATAGTAACTGGATCGCTACTAACCTTGTATTATCCATCAAAAAGGATAAACCACACCAAATTTCCGAAGATGGATGGCCCTTTAGCAACAAGTGTTCTTTCAGCCACCGGTTTTCTAGAAGAGAGAGGAAGAGATAGGAGTTCTTGACAAGACCAAGCAAAAAAGGAAATAAAGGGCCGAAGGCGACTTTCCTGGCTTGACAGAGAATGGATTTTTGTTCAAATTCCATTTCTTTCAGGGCTGCTGGCTTGCGCTGAGCTTGTTTATGGTCTAACACACGCTCGCCTGGCCTTGTCTCCTTTCTGCCTCTTGACGATGGCAGCCCGAAACAGCGCTTGCTTTGGCTTTTCCTCCTTCATCCGCTTTGCCGCTTCGCTAACGCTCTAAGAAATACTTCCTTATGTAGTCTGTGAGAGGTGGGGCAAAGAAGCAGGAAATAATCTACCATGAGGTTCCAGGCCTCGTTTCGTATTGCTTCTGTCCCTACCAGCTTGACTAAGAAGGATTTTAATGGGCCATGGGTCATAGCGTTGAAAGGCTGCCGGATGGTCATGGTAGAACCTAGCCGTGGTTCTTTATCTATGACGACATGGCTAGAGACGAAAACAAGCTATTCATCGTAGAATTACCACAAAAACGCGCATAACTAAGAGATTTCTCATATATGACGCTGAATGCTTTCTAAAGAAGGCAATTACATAGTAATTGCATTATGAAGCTAATAAAGAAAGATGGTGTACAGGGACCGACTCTGGCCCTCTGGCCTGGAGCGACCTCAGAGAAACTGAAACACTCATACACGTCAAAAGATAAAATTTGGTATTTTACCGCCGAAAAAGCGGAGCGAGACGAAAGTGGCGTTTCTACACTGGCTAAGTAAGCGGGAATCTTTCGATTTTGCTTCACGTAGATCGATCACATTCTGGGATTTCTAGAAGATTGGGGGGGGGGAACAAACATAAGTCAAGGTGTAGCGCAGTCTGGGAGCGCATCTGTTTTGGGTACAGAGGGTCATAGGTTCAAATCCTGTCACCTTGAGTCAGAATCAAAGTCAACTAAAAACATGAAAATTCATGGACCGTTATCATCTCATCTTACTCTTTATAAGCCACAGTTTACTTCTACTTCCTCTACTATCACAGAATTTCTGGGGCTTTCTTAGGGGTAGGGGCGGCCGTTAGGTTACCTGTGATTACAAAGGAACTTTTGCCCGAAGGGCGGCGGCCTGGAGCTTACCCGACAGCATGGGAAACAAAACATGCCACAAAAGCAGCGTTGAGGGGAGATTCGTCGGCTGGTTTACCAGCCTGCCCGAGAATTATCTGCGAGCCCGCTGGCGCTTAGACGGATCATCGTGGCACAAGATGATGGAGCTGTTCCGAAGAATCGGAGTTCTCTTCGGGGAAGCCTGCCCTACAGCCAACCAGTGCGGAAATGCGGCGGAAAAGCACGCGGGCGCACGAACACTGTTATGCTTTCAGCCTGCCGTCGGCTAGGGACGGTAAGGACGTCGAAAAATTTTGTTTCTCCGCATGGAAGCGGATTACCCATTGGAGGGGGGACAGAGAACTAAACGACATCTCAAGCGCTATAGCTCACAGGTGATACCGGCGATATCCAACCGAGAACTTTGTTCCGAGTTGGGAGTCAGAGGACCTTACCTGCCTAATTTCAAACCGTGCGGACGGGAAACACTAAGAATAGTCAAAAAAGTTATATTAAAGAATAAAGGGGTCTATGTACCTGCCAGGTATGGCAGGTTTTACTCTCCGAAGGCCGATGGAAGAAAGCGTATTCAAGGCCACAGGGGCGGCGAAGGAAAAAAGAGCCATAAAGCGCTAAATAGGCGGATGGTCTTCTTGTTTATAAAACCTCGAAATTCGCTTCGCATGATATTAATTATATTATTGATGTTTATATATTATACATGATAATCTATCGGTGCCCTCCCGACTTGGACCTCGGTTCGCCACAAATGGAAGTCCTTAAAGCCCGCCTCCTACCATAGAAGGCGGATCGAAAAGGAAAGGAGAGTTGGTGAGCCGTATGATGGGAGACTATAACGTATGGTTTGGAGTAGTCGGCAGGAGTGAATGATCACTTCCTACCGAAGCTCGACTCTATCCACTATGGTTTGGTTCAGTATTCTTCTTTGCAAAATTGGCGATTTTAGTCTTACTCTTGACTAATTTCATGGCTATGTATTCTTCCCAACTTCCCATCTCCATTGGTTAATAATTTTAAGCTTAGTCAATTTCATTTTATTAGCCTTGTGCTATTATATGAGTAATGGAGTTCGTCATTCCTTGTGGGATCTGGGTTCCTCTTCCAGAACTATCCAAAGTATATACTTCCGGAATTTTGATGTTATTCTGTGCAGCTTGTTTAGTTATATTGAATATGATCTGATTTTTCTTCTCGTAAACGCAGAGAACAAGCAAACTCGCTGTAGACGGAAATCTCGGGTCCTTTCACCCTTTGGTCTTGTCTCGGCTGTTGGTTGCCATCTCAGAACGCAACCCTGAAAGCCAACCGAAAATCTAGAGATTTTTGGTTGGGTACAGTCGCTGTAATCGTGGAACGCCGAGTGTAGACCCTTTCTGCCACATGTGCACCATCCACTGCCTGGGAGATAAAAAATCGGAAATGGAACATTGGGAGAACGCTGCGCTCTCCACAGCCCAATCAATGCCTAGAAGACTCTGAGACCGCTCACGGTTGAAACAAGTTTGGAGTCACTACCACCAGACGCCTTGTTCTTGAGCGGTTCGACGAAAACTCGTTATGTCTACCTTATCTCAGGAAAAAAGAACTAAGACGAGCTCACAAGCTGTCCCAGTACTTTCTCAGCCGACAGGATATGGTTCGATGAGGGGAAGCCATGTGACAGGCTTTCATGCACGCTTCCGTGAAGAGGGGGCGGACATCAAAAGCAGCCGAGAAAAAAGTTAAAAGCGATGAAGGCTCATAAAGAAACCTTAGGGCATTGGCTTCTTCAAAGAATTAGTGCTGCTTTTCTAATTGCAATGATTTTTACAGCAAATGTTTCCACTTTGATTCTGCTAAATATCTTGCTATTCTGGCATATTCATATGGGAATCGAAGAAATTCCGACAGATCATGTTCATCATGAAGTAACACGAAATTGGATTTTGATTCTTCTTAGAATATTCTCTTTAATAATTCTTAAATATGTGTTTGTGTTTTTTGCTTTTTGAAGAAATTACTAACCATCTGAGAGTTTAGATGGCGCCGAGAAGCCAATGTAGGCGTGTTGTTCCCGAGCGGTTCGACGATGACTCGTCATGTCTACCTTTTATCAGAAGGAGCTAACTAAAACGAGCCCTTAAGCTGTCCGAGTACTCTCTCAGCCGACAGGATACAGTTCGTCGAAAAGGGGAGGCGTATGACGGGCGACTGTCACATAGAATTCCGTAGAGGCCGGACCTTAGAGGCCACAGAAAAAGGTGAAAAGAATCACAGCTCATAGAAAAACCTTAATATTGTTCGTCAAAACCTTCATAGGTTTTGACAGTAAGATCGTGTTTTTTTCTAATGTATATGCATTTATATCTAGGATTTCATCATGTATTCATGAACTCCATTTTTGGTTTAATTATATTCGTAGCGCCGTCTCATCTAACCATGTTTGTTGCAGATGTTTTGGTTCCGTTTTATATACCGGTATATGCTTCTAAATGTTGAACTTCTCGCACATTTTCTGCTTCCCATTTACCGTTCTATGAAGAGAAGAATGGCTCAAACGAAGATTTAGTGCGGAAAGACGACTTCCATATGAGTCAGTAACGCACCCTTTTACCTTGGTTAAACGTCATGGGCTTAACTTGGCCACGTTCCTTGTCTTTCGCTCAGTGGACGATCTTATGGTTAATGACTAACAAATAGATAACCATGCCGAGGAGAAATTTGAGCATATAAAAAGGTCACCAGACTTTCAACACCAGAAGAAATGCCAAAGATTTGGGATCAATCTGGGCGTAAAATTGGACCATCAATGACACATCATCTTGAAGATTTGAAGATGGTGTGTCTAAAGGGCTTCAAGGTTATAGGTAGTGTCACAGAAAAAATTCAGAAGTCATTTTTCTCACTTCATTTCTAGGCGAATGAAGTGGTGTTGGACACGGGTAAAAAAAGACTATTATTATGGATCTAGTCAACTATTTAACATTTCCTATGATTCCTTCTCTTTTGGGTATTTGGGGAATTTCTCTGAATAAAAGAAACATCCCTATTATGTCAACGTTGATTGAGTTAATGTTACCTGTAGTCAATTTTAATTTTTTGGTCTTTCCGGTTCACCTAGATGATATGATGGGTTAATTATTCGCTCTATTTGTTTTAACGATGGCTGCTGCGGAATCCGCTATTGGGCTGGCCATTCTGGTCATTACTTTTTGAATTCGCGGAACTATTGCAGTGGAATCTATTAATTGCATGAAGGGTTAAACACAAAAAGCAAAATCGTTTTTTTGCTTCTTAAATACGAAGTATACTTCTGATTGGGAGAGGCAGGATTCGAACCTACGCAGAAAACCTTCAGCAGATTTACAGTCTGTCGCTTTTAACCACTCGGCCACTCTCCCCAGAATAAGTAAGCTTCGACTTTCTGAGCCAAGATCACAGGACTCACGTGATAAATCAGTCCATTCACGCGTGTAACCTCAATGGTTCCAATAGACTAATCAAACCAGTAAATGCATGTACCGTTCGTATACCTATAGCGCACGCTGAGTATCCTATAGGATTTTCACTCCTGACTGACCTTCAACAAAGTTGTTGCTCTGTCCAACTGAGCTGAAAATGCAGTACATTACTAACCACTTCGCAAAAAAAAAAGAGTGAACTCCAGAGAAGAAAGAAGCAAGCTTCTTTCTTCTCTCCCACTTTGTTTAGTTTGCGAAGCGAACGAAGGTGTAACGAAAAAGAACAGCAAAAGGTCAGAAAATCAAACAGAAAAAGAGAAAAAATCTCTTTTTGATTTTTGATTTTTCGGCCGTAGGTTCTGCCTGATTTGCCATGCCGGCGAGCATAGCAAATCAGGCCCTGTTAGAAAAGCTGCAAGCAGGGCCCAAGTCTTTGCGCCTGGAAAAAAAGAGTTTTTTTTTCGCTCGACAAATTCAATTAGGCGAAATAATCTAAAACGTAAAGAGGAAGAGTGCCTTTCTGGCTACACGTCTCCACGCATTCTATTCTCTGTCCTCTTCTTTCTTCTATTACTTGTTCCTCCCTTCTCTCCCCCCGTTCAAAACAAAAGTTGTTTCGACCTTCGAAAGCTTTAGCCACTGGTTTACTGTATGACTATCTGCGCTTCATGGTGCGCCTTTCGCTTTAATAAAAGTGGATGCTCAGCAGTAAGACGTCTTTGGTATATAGTAATTCCATCGTGATGAGTATTCTTGGTCAAAAGAAGTTCTGAAAAGTATTAATGGGAGCGAGGCTTACCACTAGAGAAGGCGTGACCTATAAAGTCAAGGCACGTAGGGAAGGAAAGCCTAGATCTATGGGAAGAGTGGGCCTTCTATACCAGCCACTTGGGGGGGGGGGTTGGCGGGGTCGAAGGCTCAGATTCAACACACGACGAAATATCATGAATTTTGTATTCAAAACTATTCCGGAGGAAGTTAGAATTCGTTTCTTTCGGATATTGATTCGCTTTAGTTTGACATGGTTTACGTGTCATTGGTTTCCAGAAGAGTGTATTTTCTTATTAGCTAAATCTTCTCTCACCTTGCCTTATTCAGATTTATTTTTTATTTGTACAGAATTAACGGAAGCCTCGAGCACATATGTTACTACGTCTCTAATACCACGCTTTTACTTTTTCCTTCCTCTTCTAAGTCACTAAATTTGGTGCTTTTTGATCCCCAGTTGCTATGAAGAATGAAGAAAAGAATACAAAAAATTGTTTTACTCCAGTGGTTTTCGCTTCTTTTCGTTCCTTCTTGTCACTCTTGTTTGGGTAGTTCCTAAAGTTTGGCACTTTTCATACGAATCAAGCACAACATCAACTAATTCGCTCATAATAAAGTTATAATCTAAGATTTTTGACTATATTCTGTCAACTGTTCGTATCTTGTTTATCTCACTAATACGCCCTTAAGTCCCCGTACCTGTGATCTGTTTGCTAGAATCAAAAGATCTTTCTGTGAAAACCTGTCTAAAGAATCGTCGTTTCTCTTTAGTTCTTTCGCTTTTCACAGCAGCTTTTCTTACACTTCCAGATATCTGGTGTCAAATTGTGGCTTGTTTACCTATTTATTCTATCATAGAGTTGACCATTTTTTACGCATTAATTCTACAAGTTTATGAGAAGCTACTATCGGGATAGGTAAGCTCGAGCTTTCCTCCTTGAGATAAGAAAAACACTTGCGAGTCCGCATAAGGCTCCAGTGGCGAGAAGTCTAGGCTCAGGCCACCAGTGTCGCCCACCACTTTTCCAGCTATATATCTCGTTTGCGGGGTTTGCTAACTAAAGCGTCCTGCCACTCTGTGAGTTGTGTATGTCGCAACTTTAGGATTGACCAATATGCGCGCACTGTTGGCTTAATTGCTCTGTCCGTAGTCAATAAGAATGTTTCTAGCTTATTGTCACTTAAGTTAGCACCAACCATAAGGATATCTTCTTTTAGGGCCAGAACGTTTATCTCACTCACCTCCGGCCTTTGCTTCTTGAATTGTCTTCTGCCCCGGTATCTGATCTTACTACCAAATCTATGGAAGCCATGGGTTGACCTCGTTGACCAGTGAACTGGCAAAATTCAGAATCCATACTTCGGTTCCTTTGCCGATCGAGGCACGCCAGGGCTCATTATGTCCCGCCGAGTAACCTCTCTTTGTTGGTAAAGCAGCCACCAAACCAAAGTGCCGCACGGGGCCTACTCAAAACGGGCCGTAAGTTCAGTTTGACAAAGCGTCGTCGTACTGTTCTACTGGCGTTGATCAGCAGTCTCGCTACTTTTAGCAGGTTCTATGTTGTATCATACCCTTGACTTTCCTTTCAAATCTTGCCCGTTATCGGGCCGCCGGCCTAGTGGGGTAGGAACATCCCGTCGGTCGGGATGGCAAAAAAAGACCCGTTTGTGGATTCTGGAGGTATGGCATGGTCTCATGCCTCTAAAATCGCGCAGCCCTCTAACCAATACTACGCTATGAGATCAATTTTTCCCGATTTCTGACCAATCTTGCTTGCTGCTATGCGCCAAGCAACCATGAACTAACCCCCCTCCTTCCTTTCTCCCTCCTTTCCCTTCATTTGGTCAGCTTGTACTGTCTCTGTGCAATGCAAAGCTGGGGGGGGGCGGTGAAGCCCAACCGCTTCTGTTCGCGCTTTGCTTTTCCCACACTAGATGGTTTATCGTTGATCTGAATTTATCTAAGCTGGAGCGAGACCATCCCAGCGGGAACCATCAAGCCACAATTCAGCACTTCGCCGTGGGTCTAAAAGCTGCTCCGCGACGCTGCTTCCTATGGCTAGTCTTTCTTTGCCCCCCCCCCTTGAGAGAGATGGCCAGGCGTGCTTGTGACTGCTGCAATATGGCTGGCTAGAGGACTGCAAAGACTAGTATTCTTTGTGTTGCTCCACTCCCAGTAGGGCCACGGAGGTCTGGTCCGGCAGGCTTAACGAGAAAAAGTCCCTGCTTCTTCTCTGTTGTTTATTTTGGAAAAAGCAAAAGAGAAAAGGCCGAAAAAGGGAATAGCTTTCTCTTTTTTCCTTTCCACGCTTTAATGGGCCAATCTGCACGGATGGTATATAATTCATGGTCCTGGAGTGACCTGGCTCAGATAGGAGAATGCGCTCTCTTTTCTTCATCTAGCAGCAAAAAAATGTTTTTGTTGTGGCGGAGACTCGTCTCCCTATGCTCTGCTGGCCTGGCTGCCCCACGAGCCTGACTCTTTTAGAACAAGCGTAGTACCGGCTTGATGTTTATGGCGAAGGGCGAGACGCATTTCCGAAAACAAAAAAATCTACAGAAATCCAGATTATGTAGATTTTTTTCATCCACGAGGAGCCCTTGTTTACGAATTATTTATTAATATGAAATTAATTCTTCTTATTCTCGGTCTGCTTAGGATTTACCAGAAACATATACATCTTTCTCTCGTTCTTGCTTTATTTAATGAAAAGAAAAAAAGTCTAGATCTATGTTCTTAAGAAATCGTATTTGTTCAAGTTGATACAATACCACAGCTTCTAATGTTTGATAATTGAATTCTGAATGAAGTAGGTTTCCTTATCTGTATTAGTTAGTTCCTCTAGTTTGTCCCATGTTTCTTAGTAGAATCTCAAAAATTCTCTTGAATAGATATAAGATCACCGTTGGATACTTGAAACCCAAGAATATGGGCGGCCATTTCATACAGAATTGAGACAAATCTTTTGTTTCTTATATGACTTCTTTCTCAGCTGCCTTGCTTAAGAACGAAGATGAAGACGAAGCAGAATAACGTCCCATCGTTTTCTAGATGAAATAGCAAACGGTTTCTGTCTTTATCTGGATAAGTATGCGTTTCAGCCTTTGGCTTTTTTTGATAGGTAATTCTCTCTTAACTCAAAAACGGACAACTTTGGTAGGATTTGTAATTGCTTGGAAAAGTCAGATTTTTTCCTTTGTTTTTCTTTGAAGCTTAAAAATAATAGCTTTTCTTCTTTGAGTAAGTTTTTTAGTTCGCCAAACATTTTATGAAATTCGACGACAAGTTTTCAATTTTGATGCAGGCATATGAAGTTTCATTTTTGTTTTCCTAGTCGTGGTGAATAACGAAAATCGAACTCGTATCCTCTGCTTAGAAGGTAAATAATTTTTTAATCCATATCTGCTTCAAATCACAAGTATCGGGGCGCGGTTTCCTACGGAGCTCAGCCCGCTTTCCATTCACTAAGGTTTGTCATGAATCCTTGCGTCGTGGTAAAAGCGCGCTGAATTTGCAGAATGAAGGGGCGGCTCTTTTAGTGTGCGAAGCTCGTTAGACACAGTCGGAAGCTGGGTGAGCAGGTAACGCATCCATATGCCACATGGGCCAACGAGAAGAAAGGGAAAGCCCTGCTTCCGTGGCGGCGGCCCGTGAGGAGGCCCAGCCAGCCGGAATTAGGAACAAGCAAGCCCGCATAACTTAAGTAAGCTAAGCGCAGAGCATAAAGTCGTTAGCCAGAGGCTAAACCACAAGTCTAGCCATCGGGATACAATGGAAAGAGATTCCCTCCCTGGCCGCCGGCTTTTGCCGGAGAGCTCTTTGGCTTGTTACACGCCTACGGAAATAGAGCTAAGAAAGCTCCGGGCTGGCTGCTGAAACTAGCACGGCTACGCTGTTGAAAAATCTAGATTTTTCAGTCTTTTTTCAGTCTTTCCTATGAGCTTTCATTTCCATAGTAATTGAAGAACATTAGGTGGATTATTGGTTGTTTTAGGCTCATGATCCTTCGGAGAAAGGGATGGATGTCTGAGCGGTTGAAAGTGTCGGTCTTGAAAACCGAAGTATTTTGAATACCGGGGGTTCGAATCCCTCTCCATCCGTGAGTATGCTAATTAGTTAATCGTTTCTGGGACGAAATGTTTGACAGGAATCATAAACCATATAACGTAACAGCAGTTCTTTATCACCCATCACTTTTACAGAAAAAGGTACTTGTTTTTTTGACATGATGCATTAAATTCTGGTTTGAGAAGAAAGTGAAATTCTTACATAATTTTTATCTGTGACGATTTATTCTTAATGAAGCAGGAGCCTTTATCCTTTGACTTTTCTTCCATTAGCCCCAAAAAGCCGGCTGTGGGCAGTAACCCTAACTTATGGTTAGCAGTGTTAGCTACGCCAGCTCTTCCGGCTCTGGTGCTGCTCTTGGGTGTAAGTGCCAAGTCCTGTCAACTCTCGTGAGCTATGAGCGCTCCTCGCTAAGTCCAGTTAGCCTTGGGCTTAGCAGTGGGGGGTCTTTAGCTCTTGGCGCTCCGTCGTGCTAAGCCCAGTTAGCCCTGGTTAGTTCTTGTAAGCTCCTATTAGGTTTAGTTCTGGCGTTGTTCTTGGCGTGTAAGTACCAAGCCTAGTTAGCTCCTGCTATCTTTTGGCATTCTGAGCCAAGTCAAGTATGGAAAGCTCTAGCTTTTGCGCCCTCATGGTAGACAATGCTGCAGGAAAATAAACTTTGGAGTAAAGCCTAGGAGCGCAGCACGGCGAGCTTGAGCTCGCCGTTGGCAGCTCGCTCGGTTCTGAAATAGCAGCTCGCCCTCTGGCCCTTCCTGCCAGCCTTGGCTCACACTTGGGAGCGCAGTGCTTCGCTTAGCTTGAGCTGAGGTAGCAGGCAGCTTACGCTGCAGGCGAGGTAGCCGCGAGCGAGCTTCGCAAGGATGACAGTACCAGGCTAGGTTGGGAATCCCCTCAAGGGGATTCCCAACCTAGCCCATCCTTAAGGCGAGAGTCAAGAGAAAGCACTCTTCACTTCAGCCAGTGAAAGAAACTGTGTCGAAATATGCATGCATTCTTCTAAGGTTCGAAAGGTCTTATTACTATAGAAAAAGAAGGTATTCTTACCACAGCCTAGCTGTTGCCTTCGGCTTTTACGTAGCCGTTGGCAGTATTGGCTTGAGCGGTATCTTTTTTTACCTGTAGCTCCTCGTCTGTCGCTAGAGTCGCCTTCGGCATTGTACCTGGCGCCATTAAGCTAGGCTAGGCGCCAGCGTCTTTCGGCTCTGTTCTCGAAGTCTTAGCCATCATCGGCTTTCTGTTGGCCGTAGCCTCCGTCTCCGGCTTGGAGTTTGGTTTAGGGGGGAATGCTGAGCTTCATAAGCGAGTGCGTAGCTTCGTGGCAGCTCTAGGCGTCTCCCTCAGCGCTGCTGGTCTACCACAGTGAGCAGTGCTTCCCTCAGCCACGACAAAGGCCGCTCAAGCTCGTATCTTGAGCAGTAGTGGTGGTTTGTGTGCTCTGCGTCATGCTGTAGCTTGGGCCCGCGCTATGCCGTGGCTTGGGGCGCCGCTGCCGCCTTTTATTTTGGGCTTTGCGCCATGCTGCGTATAGCGCCTCTCTTTTTTCTCAAGGCGGATGGCTTTTTTCTCTGTTTGAGAGCGCGAAACTTGCGCGCCTTAGCCTTGACTGCTTCGCGCCCTTGTCTCTCCATTATTATCCCATATAACGGATCGGGTACGCTTACGTCGGAACAAAAGAAAGCCGAAAGTCTAGAAGGCACGCAAGGTGCACATGTACGCTACGCTTACATATGGAATATCGTCTCCAGTGGCCGATAGTTTTTTTTTATGCGCAATGGAAGCTAGTAGGTCCTTCCTTGTGGTGTCATGAAACGCTTTTTCTCTCGGAAGGTGAAAAGCCCCAAACTCGGCTTGGGCAAGAAGCCGCCTCGCCTGGTGGCTTGAGGACTCGCTTCTTTGCCTCAGGAGCGTCGGCAGGAGTAAGAAAACCACATTCATATCATGAGCCTGACGAGTTACCATTTACTCAATTCCGCGGAACCTGTTTTGTGTCCAAGATTACCACCGAAAATCGTGAAAATAAATGAGAAAAAAAACTAACTTTTTCCCTTCTTCGTCGTGGCTTCGCCATAATAAGGTACAAGTCAGGACGCTGGCACGTCCCCCCGGCAGGGGACGTTTATTTTTGAGTCAATTTTCTCGCTCCTTGGGTCCCTGGCGTCAAGTTGTCTTTTCCAGCTTTGTGCAAAAGCGCCTGCCAAGCTGCTTTAAGAAACAAATCTCAAAAGACTGAAAAGTTACAACGTATTCCAGCTTCAGGGAGGACTGGCAAAATGCCACTCGAAACCCGAGAAGAAAGAAGCACACTGGAAGAGGAGAAAGGAACCGAAGAAAAAGCACACAGCAAATTCCTCTGACTTTGGCTCCTTACCGGCTGGTTGTTTTACATTACACCAATTGGTTAAGACGAGACTGCTCTCTATCAAGGGCTGCCATCTAACTCCAAAAGGGTTTGATGTAGATTTTGCTCTGGGTTCTATGGATTGTCTTGTCTAACTGAACGATTACAAAACTCACTGCTATCCTAGCCATAGCAGCACCATCTGACTTCGCCCCCTCCTGAAACTACTCAGCAGAAGGCACCTTTTATTTGGATTATTTGGACGCAGCAATCCTAGCCTTAGATAAACCATGACTTATTTTCCTTTTTGGTATAAGTCTAAATAAGGCATTCCATTTGACCTTTTGACCTTCGGCCTTATTTTCACGAAAAAATTATAGTTTCTAATCTTTCAGAACGTATCGTAAGCTGACATGGTGAAGCGTAACTTGATATACTAACCATTTCACCAGCCATCATTGCCTGGTAACAAAAAGTCACAGTTAATATGACAACACAAAGATTGAATCACAACAAAATCATAGATCGATAGTACGTTTACTGTACTATGATTCGATCCGAAGACTTACAGAAACAAAATACAGAAACAGTTGTGTTTGGCCAACTACAGTCCATGCAGACTTTTACCCCTTGGTCTTTATCTATCCAATATATGACGATAGTTAAGTGATAAATGAAAGTATAGCCACATGTGATGCTAGCAAATGACAAAATTTGGAGACCAGAGAAGAGGTAGCACTAGGAAAAGAAGTAGAAGTTCATAAAATGTCTTGCTTTTTTCAGTATATATATCTATATATAGATATGTGTCTAACCAGTCTGAGATCTCACAGGCAAGCGAGGTCATATCATCTTACCAAAGCGCCTCAAGAAAGACTTCTAGGGCCAATAGAGAGAATTCTGACAAAACACTGGCGACTTGTTGGCGATTGCATGCGCTTTGCGTGTTGTACAGGTTCCTGTACTAGCACTGACCCTTAAATCTGCTCTTGCCCCAGCACTGGCTTTCTGAAGAGAAGATAGCTCTTTAAGAACCGCTCCTTAAAGCTCTTGCACCTGCATGTAGACCAGAGCCCCTGCTAGAAGGGGTAACCATACCACGGGCAGCACAAAAGTGTCCATGACCTCTGGCCTTTGGCAAAGAAAGTTTTGTTTTGGCTTGAGTTTTTAGGGCCAGGTTCTTATCATCATAACAGCTCGGCTCTGGAAAAGAAGCAGAGCCTTGAAGTAAGGGCTTTGCCATTATAGCGCTAAGTAAAGTCATTCCAGATTCTAGTAGTAGCCCCTCGTGTGGTTTTCCCCGAATTTGCTTGGTGCCTTTCCTGCGTTGCCTACGAAGAGTGCTCATAACATATTTCCTGTTTGGTGAAGTTCTGCCTATGGTTGTGCTCCGTAGTGCGAATATATCATTTACGCCCCACTACGAAACCGCGGCCTTTGTACAAATTCACTTTCATTAGATCAGTAATGAGAGATACTCGAGAATGGTGTGTACGGGGGTGCCTTCCAGTAATCCCAGAGAATTGTAGTAGATACTTGTTGAGTGGTTTGTTGAGAGTTACGCTCTCGCCAAAAGGGAGGCGTAGCCCTCGACGGCCTAGCCCTCATCAGGGCCACCTCCACCAAGTAAGAGAAAGAGGCTTGATCAAGAAAGTAAAAGGTCTTCAAGCCAGACCGCAGTGGTTTTTGTCTGGCTCTACCGAAGTCTTGGGCTCCTGGCTGGAAAAGCTGGCGGCGTCCTTCTTGCCTATAGGTAAAGGATGGCTTCCTTCTGTTTTATCCTTTTCGTCTGTCTTTAGCAGCTACAGTCTAGTTAAGAATGGAAGCTTTTGGGCTATTTTTCTATTTGGATTGTATGAAGGGACTCTTTTATTTACAGCTTGCTTTTTCTCCTGCTCCGTCCGCTTCTTTTCCTGCTTTGTAGCCTCGTCGAAACCTAGCCAGGTCGCCCGCGTGATTCAATCAAAGCAGCTCTTGTAATTTATTTATGGCTAAAGCCTTTCTTTGGCTTATGGTTTTCGGTAGCACATTCAACCTTACGTTTTGATATACTGTGAGCTAATTTTCATACAGAGCATGGATCTGTGTGGAGAGGCGTCACTATCGGTTTTCTAGAAGGCTTCTCTTTGTATGCTTCAATCACAGTGCTAATGAGATTAACGGCAATTAGTTAAGCGCCGCATTCTGTTCCATGCATTTTCTCAAACGAAACTGTAAGAGCGCTTTTACTATTGGTTTTAAGCAGAGCTGGTAGTGTCATCTGATATTACAAGCCATGAAGCTAAGCCTAACAAGCTCGGGCCGTAGGCCTTTAAGAGGGGGGGGCGGTGATATTAGGTGAAGCTGGGAAACCAAGACATCCACATTCAGCTTCTTCGCCCCCTACTTGCGGTCCTTGCTTGACAAAAAAAGAGCTACCGGCGGCGTTCTTTCTCTAAGCACGCAGCGAAGAAGCTGCGTCCTTATTTGCTGCTTCTTTGGAGAAAAATGAATTGAACCTAGTTTTGGCGGATATGATGGAATCGGTAGACATGCCAGGTTTAGGTTCTGGTGACTTTTAGGTTTATGGGGGTTCGAGTCCCTCTATCCGTAGAGAGGGGAACTTTAAGTTATGCCATCACTAGGCCTGCCTTGTAGACTTGCGCCCCTCTTCCTTCCTCCCCGGCCCTTTACTCGTTGGGTTAATAGAGCTTATACCTAGTGTTTCTCAGCTAACGCTGCAGAATGCCGTAATAGAAGTGCCATCAGCCTTCTACGATGGTTGAGCTGCGCCCTAACCTAAGGTTCAACCCATGAAAAAAGTCAAGTCACGAAGTGACCACGGATCTACAGATCCATCTTTACCATGATGCAATTACTTTTTTGTCATGGCATACTTCGCTCATCCCAGTTACGCTTATATGGCGAAGCGGAGATGGAGAGAAGAGAACGAAGGCGCGCGCGGTAAAAGCGCGGCGGCTCGCCGCAAAGCAAAAAGGTCGTAGAACGAGTAGGCCTTCGACCAGAGCACGACAAAGAAACGAATATAGAAAGCTAGCTTGGTCCCGCTGCGCTTGTTGGGGCTTAGGGTGGAATCAGCGCGCTATGCCCGAAGACCCGCAGCAGCCTCCTCTTGGTTAGAAAAGGAGAAAAACCTCGCAGCAGGGCCGAAGGACTTCGCAAGCTTTTTCTTTCTTCTCTTATATAAGGCAGAGCTGTAGCCTGCTGCACTCTCCTTGCCTTAAGAAAGAGGCCGCAGGTCTCCCTTTGACAAGAAGCTTGTTCTTCGGCCGCTCCACTCCACGGCGGCCAAAGCCACTACCCTTTTTTTTAGAAAAGGTAAAAAAAGGGCCTGAGCCTGTTAAGCTTAGCTTCATGGCTTATACACTTCTTTGGACCCGAAAGAAAGTTCAAACCATCTTTGAACGCATATACGAACTGCCATAATTACTCGATTAGTGAGAGCTTCTATACAAAGTTTGGGTATAGCAGGACTTGAACCTGCGACCATTAAGTTAAAAGCCTAATGCTCTACCAACTAAGCTATACACCCAGGAAGCCTTGATGAGGCCGCAGGTCCATTCCTTATGGGACGACGAAAAACCACTCTGACCTAAGAAGCAAGCCGTAAACAGAGCGTTTCGCGATTTGTCCCATCTCAAGGCGTAGCGAAGATCTTTTTGGTGGGAACTGTAGGACAAAGAAACTGAGAGAAGCGGAGAAACATAGAGAAAGCCACCACCAGGGATTTTACCACAGTCACCCTTTCCTTTGGACCACTTTCCCCCCTAAAAGTGGTCGTCCATTTGCGCCTAGAATCTGACACGAGTGCTGCCTTACCATTTAACACTTCCTAGCCCCCCAGGAAGCTACAGCTAAACGAAATGGGCCCTCTTGCCTCAGCCAAAAAAAAGCTCCACCTCACAAACTCCTTAGCATATAATGAAACTAAACATGCTTCAAATACGCCTTCTAGCCAAGCGCTTAGTACTACACCACTAAGACCGGAGCTCAGATTGTTCTCTTTTCTCCCGGAACCGCTGTCTCGAACAGCCTTGGAACAGGCGCGGCTCGCCCCCCCCCAATTAAAAAAATAGTGAGATACAAACATACGCTGGCAAACCGCACATGAATTAGGAAGCACGTGAGAGCGAAGCCAACATTGACGCTATGCACTCTAATCCAAAACATGGGTGACCCTTCCCTTGGCAGTTTCCCCTCAATACCAACATAGTATTATTGATTGTGAATATCTGCGGCCTGGCGTGCCGCAGAATCTAACCATTCTTAGCTAACCTTCCACCCGTAAACCGCGTTGTGCAGACCATGATTTTGCCTAGTCCCTCCTCTAGGCGGTTGCTGCCAAAGACGGCGCCTTGTTCTACCCGCTGCGCTGCCTACGGCCTTCATTTGCTTCGCCAGGATGACTGGATCGTGTCGAAGTTGAAAATGACCTTTCACGCATCTAGCTGTCAAGCTACAGGTAGTTTGTGATGAGTCTATTACGTAAGCAATCCAGCATGCACTTCTTCGACCCTTAGAAAGTCTCTCTTTGGCCTAAGTTTTCATTTTGTTTCGACGAAGATAGGCTTAGTAGGATTCGAACCTACAATATCACCGTTATGAGCGGTGCGTTTAAACCAATTAAACTATAAGCCCTTGGTTGGCTATGCTCACTGGCGCAAGCAAATTAAGCGAAATCAGTGGCATAGGCAGGCTTCTTTTATGGAAGGCAGAAAGAAGAAAAAGAGGAGGCTAGAAAGCCAAAGAAGAAGCGAGCTTATTCGCTGCTTGATTGAAGAAAAAACAGGGTTAGCTTTTTGACGGTGGAAGAAGCTTCTAGCTCAGAGACTGACTTAATATCAGCCGAAGGCACATTAAGCTCCGCTGGCCTAACGCTGAATGCTTGATCTAGGTTGACCCTAGGAAAATCTTGTTTTGAACTCTTTTATATCGAACATAATGTTCGCACTTTCCTATTTCTCAGAAATTCTGCCTAGAATCTCTCTTTCATCAGAAGCTGTTCCGCCTCTTATTTCGTCTCTACATAGTAGTGAGCATCTATAAATTAGGATTTAATTTCACTCATGATTACATCCATAGTGGCTATCAACACCGTAACGCGGCTTACCCTACGAACAGAAGTCCATGCTCAGAGAACCGATCCCAGGATCGAGCCTAAACCGCGGCGGCGCAAGCCGGGCCTACTACTGATCCCTCAGTCTGGAACGGCGGCAAGTAAACTATGTAGCTCGGTCCATATCGAAGCGCTTAACAATAAGGAATACCGAAAAAAGGGGTCGCCCTTGCTCTTCAAGGAATTAATCTAGGAATACTCACATCCAGTGGATGACTCTTTCCTCAGTACCTTCTAGAAAAAGGAGAGGGGGTCAGGACAAGAGGATCCCCCGCCGAAGGAAGAGGACGTAGCCCTAACCTCTGGTTCCACTAGATTCAGGATCGTCCTCACACCAGGATGATAAAGTGATCCAGGATATATTTTAGACCTACCAGACCTTCATATGTGTATTTTCCGATTCTCGAAGAGCACCCTTAAAAATCTGTTTCTAACACATTGTAACAAATTCTTCTTGTGCAACCTGCCTACAAAGACAAGGAAGCAGCCAACCTAACTTCCGAAATATGCATTCCCATTAGCTAGATAGAAAATCGGAGTATACAGGATACGTCCTAATCCGTGAATTCAAAATCTATGAATTCGGGAAAAAAACCGTCTGGAATTCCATTTTAATGTGAAAGTAAAAGAAATATCGTTCTACCAAGCTTCAAAAGCAAAAAGTTTTTTTCTGATATCTGATAGCTATACGATTCTTCCTTTTTCTTATTATATACGTGATTACAAACTTGTATTCACACTTACATGCCCACTTTTCCGGCGAGAAGCGTGAACCCCACCTGCCTCGCTTCGCTCTACTTAGACGCGAGTAAAGCGAGCTGGCTCGCTTTTGCTTGACAGGATTCGCTCGCAGAGCGAAGCTGCCAACGGCACGTTACACGTGCCAGAGCCTCCTTTCCTTTATAAAATTCACACTAGCACTTGCAACAGCACTAACAACAGACTTTGATGAAATCTTAGCGAAGAACTAGTTAGTGATTTTTTTCTTTCTTTTTTCTTTACCGAGTCAGCTTTTATTCTTACTTCTCCTTCTTTCTAGACGATATATACTGACGGCTTTGGACGATGTGTGGCAGTGATGTGTGTGATCCACTCATGTTTATATCAGTCACTATTTAGAATATTAATGAAATGAATGATTTCTTCGTTGGAAATTCGGGATTACGGGTGGAGGATCTGCGACGGCTCATGTTACGAATGCTTTTTTACCAGTCAAGGAGAAGTAGTTGTAAGAGCGGTGGGCTTCACCCTCATTTTAAGGCAGGTTAAGTGAAGAAAATAGTCAAACCAGGCCCACCTAATGACGTGAGTTCAAAGTTTATCCTTGACCCAGAAAAGGATTCTGCGGGAGAGTGATGGCTAGGGATGGATCATCATCTTAGTACGCTTAATATCCATCTTAACTACTGCTTCAGCCATCCCTCTGTTTGCGCGATCCTTTTTTTTAGATGGCTCTCTCTCTTTCTCGATTCTCCCCATTCAGAGGTCAAGATATCTACTCGTATACGTACATTCTTGTTGTTCTATTGATTGTTGTTAATAGTCATAACTGAATTTTAAGACTCTATCTAAGGAGTGGTGAGAAATTAGCATAGACCATAATAGACCATAGAGGTGAGTTTTCTTGAGGATAAGTCGCAACTACATTTCCTTCCGAATAAGAGAGATCGTGGGTCTTGTTATTACCGTCTCTTCGCAGGTTTACGTAACTTTGCCACATGTTGCGGCTTTCTCTAAGTGGGAACTAGTAACAATACTGCGTAACCACTTGGCGCCTCATCAACACTAAATAAACTTTCGCTGAGTATATTCTAAAAATGGTAAACTCTCGCCGCTTGAGAATTTCCAATTGTTCTATCCTCTCGTATAGATTAGAGATCTTTTGTTGTTGTCCACCGTAAGGATTGGTCGGCTTAGGAGGTTTAGAGTCTAAATCACCCTCCTGAATCCAAGAGACCATGACATCAAGGGAATTCCAAATCTTGAGCAACCACTCCAGAAGAGTATCTAGAAGAAATCTTCCAAGGGACTTCAATTTATTCCATGCAAGGACAGGGTAATATATATAAGGGGTCAATCCTCAGGATCCTGGATGCAAAAGTATATAGAACCTTTAAAATAAACATGCAGAAAAGAAATTTTACCCAGACCATGGGATTGTCTAGGGGATCCACCAGTGCGAACAATTCTACGGAGTGATTATAAGCTTTGAAAAGAGGGCTTGGTTTAGGTGAAAAGCCCAATAGGTCACGAAACCACTCCTAAATTCGAGAAGGAACCTTTCTTATCTTAAAAGGTATATCGAATAATCGAAGGGCCTCTCAACATCAAAAATATAACCCAAGATAGTCAATAACAAAGAGGCTAGAATTGTCAATATAGAGATGCCTAAGCTTATTAAGGATCCTAACTTCAGAAAATGAATAGAACGACGAAAAAGAGAAGGAAGGATCGAATTAAATACCCTGAGAAACTTCTTGACCCGTGAAAAGAAAGAAGTATGTCTCTGGACCAATTTGGATCTATATCTAATCTTAGAACGTGGAGTTGCCATATAAATTTCTTTTTACTAGATGGATGACCTTAATACTAAGAGAAAGGCCAGAAGAGGTCCTGAACAGCCAAAATAGTGAAACCTCAATAAAAGGAAAAATTGAGAGGGGGCCTCCCCTTTCTGAAGGAAAGGAGGCCATTAAAAGATAAGAGAAATAGAAGGGAGCAAACCCAGAACCAACATCATCATGATGGTTTAAATGACGGATTGGATGTCAATAATTACGTGGGATTGCGCGAAAAATGTCAGAAGTGTCAGATACGAAGGAGGTTTAAAAGGAAATTATTTATAAACTTTCTTAATCTCCATTCTAATAGGATAATTTAAATGCAATTTCTTTCTTAAGATTTCTAATTCCCCATTAAATTTCGCAAGGAACTCCTCTTGCGATCCCTCAGGTATGACCAGAACATTTCCGTCATGGTAGTGACCTATAAGCTCGGCCGTAGGTCAATGAACTAAAGTATTAATAGTCCCTTGAGCTAGAAGGGCAAATTCAAAGGACTGCAGATAATTGGAGTAGTTAGACCGAAAATATTCAGCTGAGACTCGAGACTTGTGCCCCGTAGGACCAACAAGAAGCTTATCTAAGTGCATATCTTGCATAAGTTTAGAGACTTCTCGGAAAACAGAGATGACACTGGATTGCTGCATTTGGTAAGTCACGTCATTCGCTAGTTTCTCCATCTTCAGATAATCCGGATATTTCTTGAATTCCGAGGGTCTAATGCCAAGGCCTTCTCTGAAACCCTCCATAATCCCTGTAGTCATGGCCTTGGTTCCTCCCCCAAAGAATGAGGAATAAACGCAAATCTTGACTGGGCCTTTCTTGAAAAGGTCCCCCCCTTTGCCATTGCGATGGAATTCTTCCTCCAGGTATTTCCACAAACCATGATCCACAGCTTTTCGGACTAACGACAACTCCTCAGGGAAAAGTCCCAAGAGGATACTAGTGAAACAACTGACTAAGTCTAGATCGATGATCACTAGGCCTTTATCCCTCAGAGAACAGCCCAAATGCGCATAAACCTTCTCCCTCAGGAAACGCTTAGAGAAATTTATGCTTTCTCCATAGGAGACTGGAAGGATTCTAGGAGAGATTCCCATGGACTTATACTTATATGGAATTACTCCAAAGATGGCTATAATTCCTCTAGAGAGTCTATTTTGTAGGCATTCAATGTGGTCCATGGATACCGATTGAGGCCAGAGTCTATGAGATATTCCTCTAGGACTTGATGAGTTAATAGCACGTTTGGAGCACAGAACTTCTTTCCAACAACGTTCAATTCAGCTTTTAAAGGAGTTTTATCCAAGAGTTTAGAGTCAAGTTGATACAATTCGGGATCCAATGCAGAATGCATGGCTGTCCCCTGTGGGGGTGTGAATTCCCCTACTTTAGGTGGGTTTGCATCCTCCTCTCCTCAGCTATAATGGGTGAAGGCGCACCCCATTCCTAGTCCGGAGAGAACACTCTAGGATTTACCTCAATTCCTGTGATATACGCGCCCTCTGTTCTCCGAACCTTAGAGACATTTTTAAACCCTTCTTGAGTTAGCTGAAAGATTAACTCTTCAGAGAATCTCTTATGGTTTAAAGGTACTTGTCCTAGTCTTTTACACCATCTATGATAAAGGAAATAAAGGATTTTCCTTCTCTTCCCTTCTTGTTGACCTCGGATGGAGTTATCTACTCCGAAACCTAGGTAAGCTCCTTCTCCAGCCACTATTTCCTCCTTAATCCAATTAGTTATTGGATGACTTTGGTCCTCTCTCGCTGAGTAGCCATGGCAGGAAGAAGTTCGTGAGAACGAATAAGGATATCATTTGCCCTTTCTCTCTCCATCGTCAGAGCCCAGGCCAGAATTCCTGGGATCTCCGGAACTAAATCTCCTTTCCATTGACCTCCTGTCCAGTATAATAGATCCTTCCTCTCCTTGCAGACATTGAGGGCCTTTCCTTTATTAGTCGAACCCTGCGAAGGAGGGCCCCTCCGGTGTCTGTTATACTCAAAGGATTTTTCCCGATTAGGACTATATGTCCTTTAAAGTATTCATGTCTGGGATCATTTTGGTGCTTTTCATTGGCCTTTAGTATATCGCTACCTACGAGAGCCTTTAAGTTTTCTGCACCTCCTTGATAAGCCTCAGTTTCATTTGATAACACTAAATGCTTGAAGAGGATTTGTGACATCTCGAAAGGATCGGTTTCTAGCTTCTTCAACCTGGTTGTACCGGTGTTCTCCTTTCCTACTAAGACGGTCATAATATGTCCTATTACACTTTTTCCGGTACCCCCAGGGCCTATGAGGATCAAGCATATATGAGCTGTAGTATCTCGAGTTATTAAAGCATGAAAGAAAGCTCGGAGGAACACTTTGTAATCCTCTATCCCCTGTGTAAAATAAAATCATCGAGGAACTCTTGGAATACAGAAGTAGGACAATCTGGGTCCCAGTTGAATAATCCTCTACTCTTGGTTAGGAAGAAAGATTCCGATTTACTTAATAACTGCTTAGTATTGAGGTCTAATACCCCATTCTCAAGGAGGATGTACTTATCGTCATCTAAGGTTGGGTGCCCATACTCGGCCTCATTGTGCCGAATTAAGTCGGCTATGCCTTTAATGGTGATTAAGGGAACTGGCATTCCTGCTAATTTGAAGATCTGGAGGATGAGCGTTATAATTTCGTCAGTCTCTAATCGCACGTAATGCTGGAACCCTGGGTGATAGAAATACACCTTCCCTTTGGTGTATGATTTTACATTCGAAATACAGGTATTCCTAGATAAGAGCCCATAAAGCTCCTCGCAGCTTCTTAATCTAGAATTCTTTTTATCTCCATAATAAAGAAAGGTCATCTGTATTGAAGGTAGAGGCGAGAGCTTCTCCCTTCTTTAAGCTAAGTTAATATTTCAGCATAATTTTCTTCTTTCTTATTTACTACTTGTGGGAGTCCTCTTTATCTTCTCTCCCATTCCCTATATAAATGAATAACTTTCTTTATCCTACATTCCTACTGTTCCCGCGGTCTTGGCGCAAACTCGCGGGCATTTCCTCCTTGATTTAGTCGTTTCATCTTCTAGTTTCCTTCCATCCTACATTGCCTTCGCGTAAGAAGAGAAGACGAGACCTTCTTCTAAATCTCAGGTATGTCTTACCTCCTATGGGATAGCTCTGCGTCCTATCTATCAGCCGTTCCGGGATCTTTCAGTCTATTCTGTGCTTCTGGGAAAGTCTTTCATTTGTCTTTATCAGGTATATCTTGCTAGATTCCTTCCTTTCAGTCAGCTTTTCCCTTTCTTAAATTCGGTCTTCAGGGTTTTACCATGGAAGCGTAGGCTTACTGAGTTTCGTAATCTGAAGCTGATTCATGGTAGAACGGAAAGCGTAGCCGCTCCAAACGTCGGCTAGTTTTTTCCCTCCCTCGAAGCCATAAAGTCTCCCATTCTCCGGCTTTATTCTCCTCCCTCCTTGCGGCGGCGGTTCCATGAAGTCTCGCGCGAGATCTATATGCTTGTAGAGCAGTTTACCTTGGTGAAGCGCCAGGTGATGGGCTTGTTCACATAGTGGGATTTTGTTTCGATTAATCGCTATGTGAATAGCCATAATTTCTTCCAGAATTTTAACCCTACCACTTCTTATAGTAAATTTCTCTTTTCATGCCCCGTTCCACTTGCGCACGTGCTCATCTAAAGTTCGGTATCCTCACACCCTCCACGGCACACCCGCCTATCATCAAACAACTCTGAGTGAAGCGGGTGAACACTCTAAGAAGCAGCGAGTCTAAGTCAGAAGAGCCTCGAGAAGGCGGAAAGCGTTAAGGCGCGTTACTTCAGCTGTCCCCCAAAAGGAGACCACAGGAAGTCTGTTAAAGTCCTTGATAACAAATCCCGACCAAACTTTTTGATGACTTCGAAGCTCCGGTGCTTGTTGGCCGAAGTAAAGATGGCTGATCATACGACTAACTGGCTGGTCCACCACTTTGGGGATTCTGAAAAAGTGGTCACAGCAGCGGTAGGCGTCTAGGCTTCCTCGCAAAACCAACACAAACTACTTGATCATAGCTTTGTCCGTGGTTGATACCAGTTTATTCATGGATGCCAGGCCATTAGCCGGATTCAGTCTTCAACCTCGACGAAATTTTTCTAAGATTTTAGAGATGGGTACCCACCTTGTATAGGCACAGAGCCGTGTATTCCGAATGGATTTTTGGTGGCTTCTAGCGTTCTACGAGCTTCTGAGGCACCTTTCGAGGAGTTGGAGAGGGCTTCTTCGTGAGCCTCTTTCACGTACGGATAAGGCTGAAGGAGGCGGCTGCTTTCACCGAAGGAGAGGTAGGTTCCCACTCACTACTCTGGGCAGGATAAAGGAGTCTCTTCTCTTGTGTTACAAGCCTCTTGGGGTCATCTTTTGACCTTGAGGACTGTAGGTCTGGGGCATTAATGCCCTACGTAGATCAAACACTGCCTCTTCTACCCTCAGGTTTGACCTGAGGGCGCCGCCGGCCGAGAGCCTTACGGTAGGTAAGGTAACCGCGGGACCAGGCCCGTAAGGCCAGCGGACGCCCTACCTAGTTTTCTCAAGCCTCCTGTCGCTGTTCGCCCAGGACAATCATCAGCCGCTTCCTGACACGACGTCGTCTTCTAGGATTTGGACCATCGGCACAGCCTTTTAGAGGCAGCTCCAGCCTGGAGGTATATGCCTAGGAATTTGTTCACCCCGCCTGAGGTTGTATTATGTCGCTTTGCCCCTCCCCACCTGCTTTGTCTCACTCTTCTGATTTCCCTTTCCTCCTTTCCTAGTTTTCTCTTGTAGATTGGACCCTATATAAAAGATAATGCGTTTCCTGATCCTCTCTACCAATTTCGTCAATTCCGCGATTCCTAGTAAGAAAGTCATACGCAGAGCGGATATTTCATTTTGATTAAGTCAAGATCCAGATAGTCTTTTCTCAGAATGCCCGCCAGTCCGGCCTTTCGCTTTTTACTTTCGCGGAAATCGCCTTTCGGAGATCGTAATTCGAACGACGCTTTTCAAGTTCGGTTATTTTGGTGGCTTCAGGAAATTTGTGGATTGTTTGTGCAACTGTTTCACGGTGGGAGATTCCAGTGGTATGAGTAGTGGGACCCCCCTTCCAACGAGTCCCCGTAGATCTTACAAAGCCAGAGAGATAGGAGATGGAGACATTCTGTCATGGGTGGACTTTCTTGCTTCCTACCAGACCTGCGATTAGGGATTCGGTCTATTCGACGCTGGTCCTCCATTCTAGCCTTGACAATGTTTACCAGGCGATGGCAATCCATATAATCAAAGCCTTTCTCCATGTCAAATTCCAGAAAGCACATCCCAGTCCAAGTATTCCTGATTGATTTGAAGGCTGATTGACACTCGCAGCCTGGCCTAAATCTGGGCGAGTGCTGGCTAAAGTTCGCTTCGAAAATCCTCTCTAGAACCATGCTATCGACTCTGGTATGATTCTATCTCTAGGGATCTAAGCGTTAAAGGTCTCTTCTCATTAAGTAGCTTCCTTGGGCTTGAGAATCGTAAAACGTCAAGCGGGCTTGAATTTGTACGTTCCGGCTTTAAGCTCGCGCGATGTATCGGCAAAGCAACTTCGATCAATACGCGTTTCGCTTAGTTCGTCGCCCCACGGGCTCGTATGGCCGGGTCCAGACCTTAATTCTGTCCGTATGCGATACAAGTATGTTGAGGTCAGCTAGAATATTCGTTAGTTCAAGGAATTATGACCTTTTTGCTTTGGCTAATTCTGCCAAACTTCCACCCACCATTGGTGTGAGTGTCTGGTGATGAGTCTCGGTTCTGTTAGCGTGAAGGGAGGCTAACTTCGTAGCAGAGGGTCGTCGCTCCCTGCTTTTCTGTGGTTCCCTGAATGTACAGTTCCCAATTCAAATCCAGCGTCCTCTTTATGACTCTTTTCGTCTCGTCTGATTTCGGTTTTGCTCTCCTTCCCTCTTCCTTCCCTCTCTTCCTGTCTGATCTAGACTGCTTTGCTTATCAATGGTCTCTCCAAGACTATGATTTGTATACAGACTTTTAAGACTAAGAGAACGCGCTACGCGCTTTTACGTGGATTCCCGGGGATTCGAGGTCGGGAGAGGAGGAAAAGCCTCTGCGTGTGCCCGAATACACAGGCTGCATCCAGGCCGAGAGTCGAACCCCGTCCTTGTCAATTTTACGTGGAAGGCCTAGTGATTTCTGTGTGCACTTCAATGCCAAAGGCATTATGTTTCAACCAGTAATCTTTATGCTTCATTCAGATGTTGTCATGCTAGCGAAAGCTACAGTAAGCTAAGTCGGGCTGAAGGCTGTACCGGCAAAGAAATCCCAAGGTATTGACGTGGAATAGTAAATTCCATACTGTATAATGGGGGGATCTTAAGAAAAGCCTTTATGTATGGCTTGTGCCGGTCGCTTACGCGCCGTGAATAGGCCCAGAGACAGGGCCGGCGGGCGCCGCCGCGGGCCGCCGGACTCTATTCACAAGAGAGGCGCGCCGCCCCCGCCCACTAGGGATAGGGAGGGTCAAGCTTGGATTTTGATTAATTTTGACTCTTCACCCTACTGTTCGACTCTCTCTATTATTTATTTGGAATAGTTTATTTTCTCCAGAATCACTAATGATGACAGCAGTCTTCTCACGCTAGAATGCTGGCCATAAACTCAGATTAAAAGGCTTATTTCTAGACACTAAAGAGAGCACATACCAACCTTCAAGAAACAGCAGCACAGGACGCTCAGGCTGATGACAAGTATACCAAAAACCAAAAGACCTTATCTTTCATTTGTTTGGGAAAAGGTACCAAAAACACAAAACATTAGTTCTGTTTAGTACACCAAGCACGCGGTTCTGTGTAAACTGTCATATTTCATGACAGAAGTTCGCTTCTGTCTCAAGCTGACCATTCAGGCTTCAAGTTCAAGTCTCAGATAATCCGAAGGCATTCGTGAGAATGCCGAGGCGAGCCTACGGCAACCGAAGACATGCGATAGCTTGTTAAGGCGGCGCGCAAGGCAGGCTTTCATCTAGTTCTAATTTTGGATTTAGTTCTAGATGAAGAATCTAGTTCCAGATGAAAATCTAATCTTAAGATCAAAATAAAAATGAAGATTTAGTCTAAAATATCAAGACTAAGTATCAGGCAAGCTTCGCGTTCTGTTACGAGGCCGAAAGGCTAATCTCAGGCAGGGCGGCGGTTATCAAGCAAGCTAAGCTTGGTTCATAGTTTTGGAGCAAACATGCAGTATTAAGCACGCGCAGCTTGGATAGGGTCGCATCACTTATCCAGGAAAGACATCCGCCTTTAGCTAAATGTCGCGCTTTAGTCATGAGCGAAGCTACTCTGACTTTTGGCTGCAGCTAGCTTCAACAACGAAACATCATATGAACCATCATATGAATCATCGTATAAATATCAGATATAAGGCTTTCTAAGAATTGCCATAAACCATAGGGCACTACTTGAAGTCTTGATTGTCTCAGCTTTGATGTCAAATGTAGCGTCTGGATTTACTTTGCAAGTGGCTAACTCGGACTTAGGATGGTGTTCTCTCGGTCTATATGGAAACAAAAATCTACGTACCATGAACAAACTTGTTACGTTCTTCCAGAATATATCAAGGGGCAGGGGCCTCCCTTGGCACTGTAGTCTTGCCGTGCCACCTGAAGGATAACCATGCGTGTATAGCCCTAGTAGGGCTATAGGTTAATTCTAGCCGACGGGATGCTTCTACCTCACTGCGCCTTCCCGGTGATAGGCAAGATATGAAGTACAAAAAAGGAGAAGAAGTGTATGATACAACATATAACCTGCTAAGAGTAACAGGACTGAAAATATCCACGTAAGTGAGCTGTGCGACAACGCTTCGTAAAGACGCACTTACGGCCCGGCCCTTTTAGTAGGCCCCGCGCGTTTGGTGGCTTTACCAACGAAGGGAGGTTACTCGGGACATAATGGGCAATTGCGTGCCTCGATCGGCCCACGATCACCAGAGTAGAGCACAGGATCGCCAAGTCTTGCCATTAGACTAAACCTGTCCACGAGGTCCAGCCAAGGGGCTCCCCTAGGGAGGTTTGGTCGTGAGATCAGATACCACCCAGTGGGCAGAAGATGACTCAAGAAGCGAAGGCTCACCCTAAGGAGTGAGATAGGCGAGAAGCCGACCCGAAAGAGTGCTGACTTGAATCTTGGGTGACGAAACACTAAAGAAGGTCACTCCTATTGACCACGCCAAGAGACAGAGCGGCCGAGCCCGCCGCAAGCAGTGCGCGCGTATTGGTCAATCGCGAAATTGCGACATACGCAACTCGCAGAGTGGCAAAACACTTTAGTGAGAGCATAACCGCTGGAGCCAAAAGTCATGGGCGACCTCGGGTTGCCTGGGCCTAAACTCTTCTTCGCCACTCGAGGCGTGTAATAGGAACACCTTTAGGGAAAGAGAAATAGAGAGGGAAAGAGAGATAAGGGAAAGCCCAGATTAACGAGCCTACCTCTCTCTATCTTACTCAGTATCCCTTTCCAATCTAACCTACTCTCTCTTGCTCTTGTGATGAGACCGTGTTCGATCCCACAGTCATGTATAGGATCTCGACTTCAACAATTACCATATCTATGGTCCTTGCTTGGAGTGACCATATGATTATTTCGGTAATTTCTCAATTTATGCCACGAGTCTGAGTTTTTTCCAAGGATTACTACGTGTTCTATTTGCATGGAACAGCTCTGCTTTATACACATGCTATTTGAAGTCCTTTGCTTCAGCTAAGGAATTCTGTTCTCGATCCGCCTTTCTTATGAAGATATGCCGCTCTTGAGGATTTATGCCAGAGCCGTGGTGCTGACAATAATCTGCATTAGATCCAAATCTAATTACTCCTCTTCTGAAGAAGATAGTACATTGAACCACCAGTCTCACTGGCCTCCAAAGTCCCCTCTTCTCTTGACCCGGTCATTTGGAATCATGTTTTGGAGAGCTTGTTATGCTGTGGTCTGCCAGGAGAGGGAGCTATAAGGCAACTCTATGGCAGGTTATAGTTAATAAACTACCGTCCAGGTCCACCATCGGCGGCCCTTTTTTACGCAGGAATGGCAGTATTCTTCTAAAGCGCAGAAAGATTGAGACAGACAGCAGCCCCATCCATAGTGTATTAACCACGCCAAAGAAGAGGCACGTGCGGCGATTGCTGTCTGGCGGCGGGTTCCGGCTGGCTTATTTTTGAGGCCTCAACACACAAGCGTAATCTCACCCTTGAAAAGGATAAATTGGCTTTAGATTAAGAGAAATTAGCTATGAATAAGAAGGTGACTCCGTTGGAAGCTGCAAGAAGGTTAGAGATACGAATTTGAGAGTAAAGAATGCGGATGAGCGTCATGATTGGGTTGTGAATGAACCATCGAAAGGTTGGTTCCCACTTACGAAAGATCAGAATCAAATTTAAGCTACCTTTTATACATCTAAAAGGGAAGCTGAACGGTGAGCAAATGAAGAACGTGGGAACCCTTAAAAATTACAATCCTAAGAGACCTTCGGCTGCACTTTTTGTGTTGTGGCTTTCAAAAAAAAGAGTTCCTGGAGGGCTCAGAGAAAACAACTTGTTTTCTCCTCTTCCCGCTCCTTTTTCGAGGGTAAAGCTTGCGTTGGTGGCAAGCGAGGGAGCGCTACGCGCCCACTTTCGCAGAAGCAAACAAGGATGGGTTTACGACGAAGGTTCTCTCTGGCTTGTGGAGCTTGCTAAGTTTTCTTCTCTAGGTCCCTCGTCCCTATATATTAACATATAGAGAGCGAAGGTCAGACTTTTGAGACTTCTCCTCTGTGAGACGACACTTTGCTTTGTTTTCTGACTCGTGTTTGAATAGGTTCACTCCAGAAAGAAGAGACAATTTATGGATAAGCCATTGTTTCTCAAATCTCTGATAGCTACTTTACTGAAACGGATACATCAATTTGAGACATCGAAACATGAAAATATATTATATAGCAATCCAGATTACCTGTTTTAATTAATATGGTTTTTGAAACATCATACCAATACACGTTTTCAAGTTTTGATTGATATTTGCGGAGTTGACTATCCCCCCGTGCGACTTGAGGGACATAAGACCATGCTATAGCCCTAGGGCTATAGGTTTATCCTAGCCGACGGGATGTTCCTACCTCACCATGCGCTCCTGGCCACGGAGAGAGTATGAAGCGTGAGGGACAATGTAAGAAGTGTATGATACAGCATATAACCTGCTAGGAGTAGCAAGACTATTTGATTAACGTAAGTGAACTGTGCGACGACGTTTCGTCAAATCGCACCCTACGAGCTGTATTGACTAGGGCCGTGATTGGGGACACGATGAGAAGGTGCGTGCCCCGTTCGGCCAAGGATCACCGGAGTAGAGCACAGAATCGCCCGATCTTGCCTCAAAGTCGAAATGTCAACGAGGTAAACCCAATGGGCTCCCCTAGTCGGGAGATTGGGTCGTGAGACCAGATACCGCCCAGTGGGCAGGAGACGACTCAAAAAGCGAAGGCTCACCCTAAGGAGTGAGATAGGCGAGAAGCCGACCTGAAAGAGTGCTGACTTGAATCTTGGGTGACGAAACACTAAAGAAGGTCACTCCTATTGACCAGGCCGAGAGACAGAGCGGCCGAGCCCGCCGCAAGCAGTGCGCGCGTATTGGTCAATCGCGAAGTTGCGACATACGCAACTCGCAGAGTGGCAAAACACTTTAGTGAGAGCATAACCGCTGGAGCCAAAAGTCATGGGCGACCTCGGTTTGCCTGGGCCTAAACTCTTCTTCGACACTGGAGTCGTATGCGGGGAAGACTCGCACGTGCGGTTCTCAAGGGAGGGAAGCTTGAGCTTACCTATCCCAATTGAAAACGAAGATTCGAAGTAGTTTATAATTTACTGAGTATTCGGTATAATTCACGCATTCGTGTATAAAGCAGTGTAAATGAAATAACTCCAATTTGTTTGGTAGTCGGTATATTTCCATCAGCCGGCTGGTGGGAGCGAGAGGTATGGGATATGTTTGGTGTGTATTCTTCTAATCATCCTGATCTACGCTGTATATCAATAGATTATGGTTTTGAGGGTCATCCGTTATGAAAAGACTTTCTTCTAAGTGGATGTGCGACATGAAGACATTGATAGCAATATAGGGGAAGTTCCTTTGGGCCACGGTTTCGGCCCGACCTCACCCAAGCATGCCTTGACTGAAAAGACTGGGTATGAAGTCTTGGGGACAAGTGTACCTCAAAAAGTGAGAGCTAGGGTAAGCCGAGAGAGGACAGCGTAAGCAAATGTATCTAAGCCTCGTGAAAAGGGACCGGGGCGGAAGCCCCCGGGTTCGACTGGATAGTCTGACAGACGGTGAACGGATTAGCCTTTATCTACTGGGCACATCGAAACCGCATAAGTTCACCGGGGTATAGTACAGTCCACAGACTTGGCATAAGTTTGGTGCTATCAATGGAAACATGGTAAGCCCATATCTTTCCATTTGGAGGTGAGCCCGTAAGGGCACATAACGAGATGTGGGTAGAGGAAAAACCCCAACAAGCAAGGACCGCGCTGTAATAGCACGAATAAGGTGGCATAACCTGCACCTTAGAAACAAAAAGAAATCTTGATGTTTCGCCGACTTGGGTAAAAAGTAACATTCACTACAATTGGAGCAAAGCCATCTAAAGGCAGCTCGGCTGCACAGGGTTAAACCGCAGAAGCGGCCGCCCCGCCGAGCTCCTTAGTCCTGCCAAGATCGTAGTGGTTCGGTAGTCTGAAACCTGAAAAGGCCTACGAACTCCAACGCAAACTAGTCACTAGTCTCAGCGCACAGACTTTAAACCTGTGCGTCGGATATTCCGGCAAGCGAATGTAGCGCGGACGCTATTGATCATGCTTGTGGTGGGCTTCGACCTGGAACCCCTGAAATGTCAATATCTGGTGCTAAGGATGTTTGCGCATGAACCCAGAATGGCCCCGCAGACGCTTCACAAGGGCATTTAAGAATATATTTGAGCTGTATGAAGGGAAACTCCTACGTACAGTTCTCATGGGGGAAAGCTCGAGCCTACCTATCCAAACATTTTGAGGTACGTCATGATGATTCAGAAAAACGTGTGGTTTCTGAACCTATTGAGATGACTCAAGAATTTTGCTATTTTGATTTTGCTAGTCCTTGGGAAGTCGCGTCGTTGCGAATCAAATGACAAGTAAGCATCGGGATTTGCTTGAAGCCATCTGGAAAATATGCAATTACTCTTAAATTGCATCTTAGCCTGGTTCTACGGCATGCTGAATAATCCGCTTTGCCTGTTTTAACTAAACGCGGGAAGGTGAAAAAGCAGCGCTCAGGCAAAGATAGATTTTTTGCATTTTCTTTTTTAGAGAGAAAGCTTAGCTTATTGTTGCGACATACACCTTGGAGACGCGGGGCGCTATCCAAAGACAAAGAAAGAAGCCAAAGAAAGATATTTCGTTTTTTGGTCGAAGACTTTTTAGCTTGTAGCTTCTCTGGTGGGAAACCTGGTTGGGCGAACGAATGAGAGGTTCGGAGAAGAAAGCTCAGGAAAGAGAATCTATTCTCTCAAAGCGAAGGCCGAAGCTTCTTTTCTTCTCTTTGCAGTTCATTGGCTTTCAGGCGCTTTGCTCATCTTCCCTTCTTCCTGTCTTGATTCATCATCTTCGATGATAAATTGAGCACGATCTGAAGGTTCGGATTGTGGAATTACTTATTGGTAGAAGGTTTGATTAATTTACGAACAAATTTGCTGGGACGGAACCATCTACGTTATCAGAACAAAGAATTACCAACTATTACACCAAATTGCAAGTGGATGAGATCGGTTGAGTGGTACCAGTTGGAGATGGAATTGCACGTGTTTATGGATTGAACAAGATTTAGGCAGGGGAAATGGTTGAATTTGCCAGCGGTGTGAAAGGAATGGCTTCGAATCTAGAAAAGGAAAATGTAGGAATTGTTGTATCTGGTAGTGATACCGCTATTAAAGAAGGAGATATTGTAAAGCGCACTGGATCTATTGCGGATGTTCCTGTAGGAAAGGCCCTATTAGGTTGTGTGGTTGATGCGTTAGGAGTACTTATTGATGGAAAAGGTGGCTTAGGCGCTGTAGAGCGAAGACGTGTAGAGGTTAAAGCCCCTGGAATTATTGCACGTAAATCCGTGCACGAACCCATGCAAACAGGATTAAAAGCAGTGGATAGCCTGGTTCCTATAGGTCGTGGTCAACGAGAACTTATAATAGGAGACAGACAAACTGGAAAGACTGCTGTAGCTATTGATACCATATTGAACCAGAAAGGAATCAACGCACAGGGCACCTCTAATAGTGAGAAATTGTATTGTGTGTATGTAGCAATTGGACAGAAACGTTCAACCGTAGCACAATTGGTTAAGATTCTTTCAGAAGCGGGTGCTTTAGAATATTCCATTATTCTAGCAGCCAGTGCTTCAGATCATGCTCCTTTACAATTCCTTGCACCCCATTCAGGTTGTGCGATGGGAGAATATTTTCGAGATAATGGAATGCACGCATCAATCAGGGCGACCGCGATATCACTAGACACATAGATTATGGGCTTAGGTAAACCGAAGCCTCCATCGGAGTCTGTACATCCCGATGAGCGCAATTGGCTTACCTAAAAAGTAGAAACGACTTGATGGGGACAAGAGCATGCCTATGAAGGGGTCGGCCAGGATTAACCGTCCGGTACCAACACCCGAGCGCAAAGAAAGCCTCACGCAGAGGCGAATGGGTCAATCGTGAACGCGAGCTGTGGGCGAGTATGCGTATCGGTGGTTCGGACTACCTTGTCCTCGGACGTCGGTATGAACCATGTTCCTCGGAGGGTGATGATGATTAGCACTCGAACCCAAATACGGAGAGGAAACCTCACCTTCATAAGAGGGACAACCAGCGGAAGCGCGCGACAACAAGCCTTCAGCACTATCAGCTATCAGGCGACAGGGCGAAGCTCTGCGGGGGCTCTCGTCAAACGAGTAACCATACTAGGCAAACCGGTGAACCCTGTGGTGGTACGGCAGCAGACCACGCCAGCCGCATCATCTGCAGAGGGCAGAGGCCTTGTAGTACCGAATGACAGTTCAACTCACACCGGGAAGAAGGCTAGATTGGTATCAAATACCATAAATTTGAACGTCAAAGAGGGGCCAAAAAGGACCGTAGCTGACAGTGGGCGCCACGAATACAAGAAGTATCGCGAGCCTCTTCGTGCAAGAAAACGTGAAGCCTTTCTTTACCCTTTGTTTTGTTTCTTAAAAAACTATGGCAACTACAGAAGACAGCTTTCGCAAACAGCATCATGACCCTCTTTTAAGGGCACGACGAGTAGCTGCCTACAAGAAGCAGGCCACAGACCAAGGAAACTAAAAAAATCTAAGTTCTCTCACAAGTGGTAGAGATGGGGAATCTCCATTCTCCATAGGGAGGTCTACGACCATAGGGTGTACCAGAAATTCCAGCTAAGCTGGCACCCTGGAAGCACTCTATGAGCTTTTTTTTGGCCTTCGGCCCACGCTTTTTCAACGCAGTGCCAACATACGTACTTCCGACAAATCAGAAGAGAGGGAGTCAAGTAGTTGTGCATAGAAGGCCGCAGGTCCAAATACTTCGACACAGTGAACCGTAGTGTATTCGTGAAACTGCTGCGACGCAGAATAGCCGACAACAGCTTCCCGCTATAGAGAAAGGCTTAACTCTACTCCGAAAATGGATTTTTTGGCTTATTGGGTGGGAGTCCACAGTTTCGCCTCATCTTCTCAAACATCTATATGAACTCGATAGCTTTATCCTTATCAGCCCGGAACGAATCCTCGAGAAAAGGAAGACCCGTGAAGAACAACCCTGAGTAGACCCAACCAAAGGAGCGAGCTCGTCATAACTACCGTCTAGGGTTTTTTATCAAGGCAAGAACAGCCTGAAGAGAGATACAAAACCTCTAAAAAAACTACAGCCACGGGATATCGCGAAATACAGTACACCTGAAAAAAACGTATTTTCTTCTCTGAACGGACGACTTCATACTAGGCATCGATTTCATAAACTCGCAGAAGGAATACCATAACTCGTAGCTAGATCTGTGTACTAACACGGCTAATACTCACACTCAATCTCGAGCGAGAAAACTCAGATCATTCCCATAACAGAACTTTGCCCCAGGAGACCTGATCTCACCATACCCCAAGAAAACTGTGAGATCCAGACGGCACCAAAGTGAAAAGACCGTCGAAGTGGGACTAGAAAGGGACTGAAGCCCCCCTTAACACCAGGGGAAAGTAATCGACCGCCTAGCTGGCGAGATATTTGGTAATACAAAAAAAAAGGCTCAACTTCCCGTTTGATATGGTTCCTATAACAAGCACGAAGCCTTTCATTAACTCGGGCGTCCTCCATCCGCCAGGGGTGGTCAAACTACTATCAAAGACAACAAGCAGCGAAGTGCCGTCCAAAATGGGCTTTGCGCCTTGTTGAAGTACTTGCGGCTAAGTACAAACTAGGCCTCCAAGCACGGCTTTATCGAATCGAAAAAGGGATCACTACCGCTATCAACAAGAAAGGGAAAGCTTCCTGCCAGAATGCTCGCTCGCTGGAAGAAACTTCAAGAGTGGGCCACGCCGAAGGCAGCCCTTGAGAAGACTGGTCCATAATTCCAGATACGAAGGCTAGCAGTATTCCTAGTTTTGTGCAGCATTGCCCTAAGCCGTGATGGTAGGCCTGCCTGGAATAAAACCTCGCCAGGAACTCCGAGACCTGATCCCAAAAGACTAAATTGAGCTATCGTCAGAGGTAGAGCTGCACTCTAAGAAGGTTCGAAAACAAAATCTATTTTTTTTTAGTGCTCAATTTGTGCTGCTACAGAACGGAGATGCACCACGTAAGAGCCCTGAAAAGACCTGAAGGCCCGTAACCTAGTGGAACGATTCGGGATCGCGGCTCAAAGAAGGCGAATTACACTTCGCTTTGTTTCTTCAGGCATAAGGAAGGTCAAGGTAGCCGCCGGTATGAAAGAGTGATGAGCGCGCTGAGTGGCCTACCGTTCAAATCCAGTTGGAGAGCCATGTGATGGGTGACCATCTCGCATGGTTCGGAGAGGACTTTAGTAAGCCTATCGGTGAACAGAACACTGCCCGGAGGTCTGAACTCTTCACTCTATTCTATGATGATCTGAGTAAGCAATCAGTGGCATATAGGCAGATGTCATTATTATTACGCCGCCCGCCAGGTCGTGAGGCGTTCCCTGGGGATGTCCCTTATTTACATCCTCGTTTATCAGAAAGAGCTGCTAAAATGTCAGACGAGACTGGTGCGGGTAGCTTGACTGCATCACCTGTGATTGAAACACAAGCTGGAGACGTATCTGCTTATATGTGCGGGGTAAGATATTCGCGGTTTCGCTAGAGTACCACACTCTGTGCCGGGTCCATGTGCACTAATCCCTGGCGAGGTAGTCGCGCTAGACGCCGCGGTTACGAAGCCACTCGCTTCGGAAATTCGACACTAAGGTATAGAATGACAAATCTCATAGATGGACGCCAGATGGCAGACTGGTATGCTTGCCGCCGAAGGGCGCCAGGTATAGGTTCACATCACCCTCTTGGCACGAGTACACCGAGGATATACGGCGAAAGGACGACCCCAAGTGAGGGATTTGCGATGGAGAACACGCTAGGGACTCAAATTACCTTTGTACAAACTTAGTTAAGGCCTAGAGAGTACCTTAGATGCGGCCCCTCTACAAGATCGAGACCAGGATAACTACCACAAGAACGACTTGGGAGAACCTACGTCGTTCAGCGATGGATTTCAAACTTTCAAGACCGAGACTGAAAGGCCTGGGTGCGCGGTCAGCCTCCAGGACAGCTCCTCGGTTATAGTCACAAAACGAGACCTGAAAGAAATAAGTCCTACCTTTATTTACCCTTGCGGAGAAGGGTGGTGTGCTCTTATCAGAGGCCCGTCAAACGCCGAAGATAGGCGGCGCCGCCGACTTCTTTGCAAACTTAGTTCGGAAATGCTACGTAAACGATAAGTACAGAAAGCTCATGAACAACCTAGTAACCAGACCTCAAAACCTAGAAATAGCTTACCACAATCTTCAATCTGAACTAAACAACGTGACGGCCGCCAGAAATCCAGAAAGGGAAAGCCTCTCCTAAGGAGGGAGAACGTGTTTTCACTCCCCTGACAAAGTTTCGTAAGGCAGCAAAAGAGTTACGCAAAGGAACATACGAATTTCGTGCATTACAGAGGTCACGGTCTGAAAACCGGGTAAGACACAGCAAGAAAAACCCCTAAACCGAGGAACTTGACCGCTGCTTCACGCCTTAGAACAGAGGAATGAGAGAAAATCGAGAGAGCCCGGGCCCGACTGAAGAATGGAGCGGGTCTGAGACAAAAACCATGGGACACAGTACTGGCAGAAATGGCCACTAGGGTCCTAAGAAAAGCCCTCCATGAAGCAGTGCTGAGCAAAGCAAAGAAGCAGATCACAACAAAATAGAAGCAACTCTACAAGATAAGCTGGACTACAAAAAGCCTTACACGACGAAAAGTGGCCAAAGAACTAAACCCAACTAAGATCTTCGCCATGCAGCTAAGCTCCCCGAGAGCTTCAAAGCGGCCGCTGCCCAGCTAGACATGAAGATTTGAAAGTTCTGCTCCCCGACTCCCTCCCAGAGACAGCCACGTGAAACCCCCCTTTCCTGCTGATAAATCTCTGGCGACAAAACGTAAATGCGCAGCTGGTGGGTGGTGAGCAAAGCCAGGGGGCGCCCACCCCACCCTTCGTTCTTCACCAAGCAAGTCTGGAACCACCTCCTTTACGGACAAGGGGCCGCACTTTCATGGACCAAGCAAAGGCCAAAGGAGTGGTAAACAAAAAAAACTAATCTCCATAAAGTCAATGACCACTCAGGAGACCCATATTATCATTCAGTACTTTGGCTACGTGGCTAGAGGAATTCTCCATCACTACCAGTGCGCCGACCACTCCCGAAAAGTGCAGCACACGGTAGACTCTCCAAGGTGGTCGGCACTTCAAACTCTTACATACAAACTCAAACTATCAATAAAACAAAACATCGCTAGATTTAAACTCTCGCTGACTATCAAACGAGAAGGAAAAAGCCAACAAAACTTCCCAAGTTCCCATGAAATAGTAAGTCTGAAGACTTCGTTCCTAATACAAACGGGAGCCTCCATAAAGGAGATTCTAGCCAGAGCATTCCTAAGAATGAGCAGAAGCTCTCCAGAGCGTCAGCCATGCACTGTGAGGAGTTGTAAGAAGCAGAAAATAGAGAGGCAATGATAAAGTAGCCGGCCACGATACGATGGTTCTCTTACTATCATCATGAGCGGAGATGGCAAAAGGCAGGCGAGCAATGCAAACAGCGCTTAATAGAAAGCAAATACCATTCTGTCGTCCACCTGGCCTGGCATTGGGGCAAAATCTTCGGTGAACCACTGGACTCGGAACAAATATGGTCAAAGAACGCGTAGATACTAGGTAAGGGTAAAGGGGAGCCGTATGACGCGAGAGTGTCACGTACGGTTCTTTGAGAAGGCATGCGGAGAAAAAAGGCCGTGTGACCCTACTCTCGCCCCACCAATGTGATTTCCATTACAGATGGAGTGCGACGTGACGTGTCAGGATCGGTGAGGAGGCCCGCTTAACCGGCTTCATGAATAAATAGTGTGGAGCGCTCGGAGGCTGGCCCCAACGATAGAGCCAAGGATTACAGGGTAGTTCAAACTATTTCTACCTCAAGTAGCTACACCGCAGGCAATCTTAACAGAGCTTCTTCAAGGAAGTCCACCAAGACTAGAGGGAAAATAATCTATATTTTTCTAAAACGCAGCCCAAAGAGAAAAAGAGAATCTATAGATTTCTCTTGGAATGCCCTAGGGCTTTTGTCTCCTACTATGATTTGTTTGTCAGCACCGGGCCGTATTCCTTGGATACTGTAAGTCCTGGCCCCGTTACAGAAGCCTATGGCCATGGGCGGTTTCCGGGAATCAGTGGGCGGTTGCCCATAGAGACTAGAAGCTTGGCGTCAAGAAATTTCGATCCTCGCATAAGCACGGTAAGCACCTTCGGCGGATCCCCCTTTCGCGGATATCATTCGCTGTTGCACTTGAGGGCCGTCGCGGGGGCGGAGATGGAGGTGAAAAAGCTAAATTAGTCGGTGAACGCGGCGCCGAGACGCAGGATCCGCACGACACAGGACCCAATACCTCCTGCATAGAAGATGCGCAGGCTGGGGTGGGCTCCTCGGAGAGCTTGCCCTTGAACTTGGAGTCTATGGCTTCTATAGCCTAAGTTCTAGCCTGGAAGAAAAGGATAATAAAGGTAAATACCAAAATCTCTACAACCTTATAATGGGTCCAGATAACCTAAGACGAGCTCGGCTGGAGATAAGAAACAAACCGGGGGGCCATCTTACTTAGCCCGATGGCACGGGTAAAAAAAACCTAGATGGCCTTTAAACTGATTCGTGGAAACTAACGGAAGTTTCCAGAATGGAAGTTCTAAATACGAACTAGCCAAAAGAGTCGGCATACCCCAACCGAATAGCTATGAGAGCCGTCCCCTTCTCTCCGGAATGAAATCATCTAACAGGCTTTCATACTAATTTTAGAGCTATCTTTGAAGGCTTTGGTGTCAGGCCAGAAGTAGATGAACAAGCCTTAGACTTTCAAAAGGCAGATCGCTTTGCCCTTGTACCCAATTGGAAAGGGTAGTTAGAAACTCGATCCTTCCTGAGGTCTTTAACAAATTCTTCACGGATTCAAACCTAGCAGAAGCGCCCACACAGCACTCCAACCAAGGCTTTTGTTGTAAGAAGGATGTGCATTGCTTCTCTGACTACAACGCTAGAAAAGCCTTTGATAACGTTAACCACCACGTACTGAAGCGCAGAAGGAGCAGATAGCGGACCGTAGGGTTATCGACACGATCTACAAGATACTCAATATGAGAGGAATCCACTTCAACCTTAAAGAAAACCTGGGCACCCTAAATGAAGTACTATCTCCTTTTCTGTTTAACGTTTATATGCATGAATTGAACTAATTTATGCATGAGATAGCACACCACAGTCGTTCAAGCAAAGAAATGATCAAAACCAAATAGAAAGAAGCCTGTCAGATCACAGCTAGCAAAAAAGAGGGAGAAGGCTTTCAGACGAAGAAGCCACCAAGAAGCTTTTCCGATCCGACAGAGACGCTTAGCTGCGGCCCGCCAAAGTATGAAGCGATACATCTACCATCCGGACAATCCGAAGATCATGATCTGGTACGTCTGCGTAGCAGACCATCTTCAAGTAGGGATCATCGAAGGCCCAAAGGCCTATGTAAGACCAAGGTGCGACATGAAGATATTGATAGCCAGATGGTGTGGGGGGGGGGAAGGTCCATCGGGCCACGGTTCCGGCCTGACCCTACTCAAGCATGCCTTAACTGAAAAGACTGGGTATGGAGCCTTGAAAACAACCTACCTCAAAGGGAGAGGGTGAGCCGAGGAAGACAGCGTAAGCAAATGTGTATAAGCCTTGTAAATCATGACCAGAATAGGCCACCGGGCTCGAGTGGAGAGTTTGACAGACTGTGAACGGGTTAGCCTCTGTTCCTTAGGCATGTTGAAAGCGCATAAGTTCACCGGGGTATAGCACAGTCCTAGAATCGGCATAAGTTTAGTGCTATGAATGGAACATGATAAGCCCATATCTTTCCATCTGGAGGTGAGCCCGTAAGGGCACATAACAAGATGTGGGTAAAGGAAGCCCCAAGAAGCGAAGGCCGAACTGTAATGGCACGGATAGGGTCACGTGACCTGCACCGAAAGGTGGCTGACTTAGGTAAAGTAATATTCACCACGATTCTACCAAAGCAAGTCTGAGGGCAGGTGTTTTGAGGCACAGAGTTGAACCGTAGAAGCAACGACGTCCAAAGAACGACAAAACAATGCAAAGAAACATGTAAAAACAAGAAAAAGGGGAGATATGGGGATTAAGCACACAGGCAAAAGAACCAATTGGAAAAAGTCTATGAATCGGTGGCATCCTGCCAAGAACCTCTCGTGGTGTTCAGAAGTCTGGAGACCGTCCAAGGGCCTACGGACTCCAACGCAGAAAAGGAACTAGCCCTTACTTACGCACCATGGCCCCTAGCCGTAAGGCAGGTCACTACCAAGTCCGGCACGAGGATTCCAGGCGTGGTTGGTGTGATGGGAGTGTAGTTTGTGGGGAGTCACTATCTGGGAGTGAATCTGCACCACTCACATGAAAACTCGGCCCAGAGAGGGCAGCTTACATACTACAACATCCAACCCTTGCTGGCTCCGGGCCAGCAGCAAGACGAGGTAATACCAAATTTGCGAATGAACCTAGAATGCCCTGCCTGCGGACGCGTCCGTTACAGAAGCATTTGAGAAAGAGCTTGAGCTGCATGAAGGCCGCAGGTTTTCACGTACAGTTCTCTAGGGGGGGAAAGCTCGCAAGGGCCTACCTATCCCTCCTATCCTTACAGAAGGGAAATAAACGACTTCCTGAGATCTGCCCTACACCCCAAAAAAGTTTTGGTGAACTTATATCTGGAATGCCCGAGACCCCAGCTACTAAACAGTCCCAAGGCATAATAACCAAAAGAAGCAGGGGCCTCTCTCAGTGGCTGCCATTACCAATCTTTCCAAGCCCACTAGCATCGATTAGTTCAGAGCCGAAGCCCACGGACAAGCTATGACAAATGCGCACACAACATGTCTGAGACTTGGTCAACTACCATCTCAGATATTATTATCTCCTGAGCGCCTCAGTCCTGAAGCATAAGAGCTCGATTTCGAAGATTGTGAAGTATGGTAAAGTCCCTTCAGTGAACAGTGAAAGCCACTACTATAAAACAAGGGTCAGGAGACCAGACTGGGACAGAGTTTCCTACAGTTCATCCAGTCAATGGGATGGGAGGAATTTTCATACCAAACCTGAGATCGTACTAGGAGTTCCAAGTATGCCTGATTAAACCGTGTGTAAAGATGGCGTTGCAAACTTCTTCTTTCTTAAGGGATGTGCTGTTCAGGGATGTGACGACAAGGACATGGAAGTGCACCACATACTATGCAAACTGATAAAGAAATGAAAAAGGTCGGGGCCGCACCATCGGTTCACCAACTTCTTCCAGGCCATAAACTCAGCCTTAAACAGAAAACAAAGATCGCTTCGCAAGAAGCATCAGGACCTGCCGCATGCGGGAAAACTAGATATCACTAATATTAAACCGGTCTTCATGAATAACGAGACTACTGCAGAATTAGGAGACTAGCTGCCACTGGTCTACTCAGACGCCTTTCATCATTCTTCTAATCTTCTGTGGGAGCCGGATGAAGGAGAAATCCTTCATGTCCGGTTCTGCGAGAGCCTTCGGGCTACTCTCTCAAATCTTTTTGGAAACAGAACTCTTTTATCGTGGAATTCGACCTGCTACTAACGTGGGATTATCCGTGAGTCGAGTCGGTTCTGCGGCTCAGTTGAAAGCAATGAAAGAAGTATGTGGTAGCTCAAAACTAGAATCGGCACAATATCGTGAGGTAGCCGCTTTTGCTCAATTTGGTTCAGACCTTGATGCTGCTACTAAGTATTTATCAAATCGTGGGGCTAGGCTAACAGAAGTTCTTAAACAACCACAATATAGCCCACTTCCTATTGAAAAACAAATTGTGGTTATTTATGCAGCTGTCAAAGGTTATTTAGATGAAATTCCTATTTCAATCATTAATGAATATGAACATGAGCCATTGAAGTCTATTGATCCAAGTATACTTTCTGCTATTGTAAGAGAAAAAAGCATCACTGAGCAAATTAACAGTCAACTTGCGACCTTTTGCCAAAAATTTACACAGAGCTTCTTAGCAACTCATTCAGTTTAAAAAGATTCCCAGATGAGAGATAGAATTATTCGCTTGTTTTAGGCGAGAAATTTCAGGAGAATCGTGGTAGATCCGTCCCTTTGGGTGGAGGGTGAAAGATGGTTCGTTTATTAGGAACCATGGCGCTAAGCCATTATCACGTCGTAGATGAAAGAGCCAAAGAAAGTAGTCAAGCTCCTTCCAAGTCAGGGCCTCCTAGGGCGGTAGCCAGAAAGCGGCCAAGCGGTCCTCTGGCTACTACGTCGTTAGTAAGGCTTCGCCATACGAGCGGAGCTCTCTCTATCCTCCCCCCTCCCTCGTCCCCTTTCCTTCTCCTTCCCTCTACACATTTTCTTGCGGTTTTCTTGGCCCCAAAACGTAGCCCCAGGTGAGGTGAAGAGGTGAAACCTCAAGAGCTTCGTAGATCGGCGTAGAGACGCGAACCCCATCAGGCAGGCAGAAAGGGAAAAGCGTTGAGGCTGAAAAAAGATCTCTTTTGGGGGGGTGGCCGTAGGTATGCGTTCTCCAAAATGCTCAGAAAAAAAGAGATCTGTTTTTTTGATAAAGCGCAAAGCGCTTTCTCCTACGGCCTGCGGCGTATTAGATTTTTTAGGTCTTTGTCTTCTCATCTCGGCCAGAAGAGCAAAGAAGAGGAAATAGATTTCTATCTCTTTTTCTCTGCTTTGCTGCTTTGCTATTTTTAGCGCAACGGAAGCAAGCCGCTGCTAGGCCTTGGTTAGACTCTGTTTACAAAGCATTATCATGCGTCGTAGATGCACCGCAGTCCGGCTTCGCTAACAAGGTGCACCTTACTCCTTTCTTCGTTTACGAAAGGTTTAGAGCGCACGGCGCGAAGTTGCTCAAGCGAAGTGTATCCCTACGTCACAACTTCTAAAGTTAATAAATCATGTTCGATGATTGATCACTACGTCCACCAAAATCTGGTGTAATCAGGAGAAAAGGGATTCGAACCCTTAACCTATGGTTTTGGAGACCATCGTTCTACCATTAGAACTATTCTCCTAAAAAAAAGTGGTTCTTGGTTTATGGAATTTGTACCTATTTGTGTTTATTTAGTAATCAGTTTGCCACCTCCTCGTGCGAACCGTAACCTATAAATCAGGGATGGTTGTTCTTCTACACTAAACCTGGCCGAAGAGGTTCGAGCTGACCCGCTTGTAACTCAGGAGAGATGCAGGACGATACCTGCCTGTGGTGATGCCCCACTGACTCCTAGATCCTTATATGGTAGGTAATGGCACCACCAGAATCAAACGCAGAATGATCTAGGGAAGAAGACCCCTTAGAAGAACTATCATATGTGAACGAGTGAAAGCGTCGATGCCTAGCAGCAAACAACATCTGACCAATACTGAGGGCGCAGCTTCTGATTTCTTCGAAACCTCCTCACAGAGTCGCGCGAAATTGCAGAATTGAAGAGGACTGGTGCGTCTGACTAAGAAATCAAACGCTGGCATTCCAGGATGCGGGGGAGGGGTCAACGTTCCGCCCCTCAACCAACGGAATGTGGCGCGTAATCTCATGTTACCACCTGTAACCGCAATCCAACCTAACGGCGTAAATCTCGCTTCCGGGGCCTTCATATCAACCCTGGGGACGGTAAAACTGCCTCTAGACCCCGGTATCCGGGTCGGCCAGCCAGGCTAATGTCTAGACTTGCCCTTGGCGATACGGCAGCAGGATTCCTCAAAAATTTGTTCGATACTTCTCCGCTGCTTTTAGGTCAGGTTCTTACCTACTCTAACTCCTGATTTTACTTTGGCTGGTCCTGGAGGAAGTACACGAACAACCCACTTGGAGACTCAGGATACAGAGTAAAAAAAGAATGGAGACGTCATGAAACGATATTTTTTAGATATACGAAAGTTGACCTGGGAACAAAGAATCTGGCCACAAGTCGAGAAGTATGTAACCAGACTCCAATTCAGAATTTACCAAGCTTCACGTGAAAACAACTATGCGAAGATACGAACGTTACAAAAACTTCTAACACGCAGTGTGCAGGCTAAGCGCTACTGGCAGTGCGCCGTGTGACCGTGGACAACCCAAGCCGGGAAGGGGAAGAGCCCCAAATAGAGAAAGGAAAACTAGCCACTGAAACGGAAAGGATAGAAATCGTACGCACCCTAAAATTCGGCACTATATTTTGTGGGGTGTCAGTCAGGGACTAGGTAATGAGGCTCCTAAGGCCTTCGGGAGAGGGAATCAAGCCCATTTCCTCTCCTAAGAGACCGAGCCAAGCAAGCGTTGGCCAAGATGGCCTGGGAGCCAGAATGCGAAGCGCACTTTGAACCAAACTCCTTCTATCCTATGGATTTAGACTCGGGCGCTGTTGTCAAGATGCGATCAAAGCAATTTCTTTATCCATTCAAAGCAAGACCAAGTACATACTTAACGCGAACATAGCCAAGTGCTTTGACCGTATCGACCATGAGGCCTTGCTTGAAAAGATCAACCCTTTTCCCACCCCAAATGAGACGACAGATTAAGGCCTGACTCGAAGAAGCGGACATCATGTCTAAATTAGCCGCCGATAGACTTAAGAAGTCCATCGAGCTTGGCCATAAAGGTACGTATGATCCCTTTCCTGCTACCCAATATAGCTCCTCCCTCCGCATGGAGTGAAAAACGCACCGAACAAATGGGCCAAAGTTTGCTGGATAGAAGACCAAGTCATGCTTATACGATATGCTCACGACTTCGTTATAATACGCAACGACAAATCGGTAGTATTGGCAGCCAAGGAAATCCTATCGCCAAGGCTAAAAGCTTGGAGGGGAGCTTCCTTTAGAGAAGACACAGGTGGTCACGACTGGAATGGGCTTCCGCTTTCTCGGACACAGCATAATTCACCTTGCTTCCAGCCAAGGCCCCGTACAGAGAAAGATCTATCCGTCGGAAGAATCGCAAGCCGTACCGATCGAGGAAACTCGAAAGATCATAAACTCATCGAAGGGCATTGCCGCTCAGCAACTTAAGGTGCTGGATCCCCCCCCCAAAGAAAGGGGCTGGAGGAATTACTTCAAATACTCGGAGTGCTCTCAGTCATTTGACAAAATCAAATCGATAACTCACAACAAGTACAGGCTTGGGCCTTCTGCACCCCACAGGGGGTCGAGCTCAAATCGGAGCGAAATACTTTCCCAAAGGACAGACTTGGTCTTTTCATGGAAAGAAACACAGGGACAACCGGATTTGGTATGATTCATACCAGAAATAAAATGAAGGCCGCAGGCCTGATTCGAATGAGTTGGATCGCTAGTAGCAAGCACGTGATGGTGCAGGGTCTGAGGTCCCCTACGACGGGGACAGGTTCTATGGGGAGCTGAGATGGCGGGAGCACTCAAAGGGATGAAGCCAAGAGAACAAAAACTGCTTCAATCACAGGCCAGGCTAACTTGGTCTTGCCCAGTGTCATGGTGAACACATAGTAGGAACGGACCACATTATACGTAGTACACTCTTATTTCGGCTTTCCTACTAGAAGTTGCAGCTAGTACACAACAACAGGCACTGTCACATAGTAGAGAAAACGCGCCAAGATCTGTAAATCTAAATGCGCTCAGAAACTGCTGCTTTAAGCCGCCTCCTGCCGCATCATAAGCCGACACAACCCAGCGTGTTGGAAGGCATAAACATGGTCACGAACGAGCGTGAAGACACAAACAAAGTCTTGAGAAGAGCCGTATGAAGTGTAAGTTTCACGTACGGTTCGGAAGCCGAGCCTGCGCTGCAAGGTCCAGGCTTAGGTTAACTGATCTTAATTGGTGTTTCTTTCTTATTTGCTTCCTCCTCTAGTTTGGCTTATCCAGAGAAATTGTCAGCTCACGAATGTGGTTTTGAGGGCGGCCGTTGGCCTACCACCTATAGTCATTAACGTGTGTGGTCGAACTTCACACAAGGGGCGCCGGCTGACCTTCAGCTGGCAACAGCGGAGGAACCAAAGCATGCCATAAAAGTACCACTGAGGGCATAGCCGGCCTTTGCTCTATCATGCCCGAGACCGTGATGTGAGCCCCCTGGCGCTAACGAGATGAGGTGCTTTTCTAGCGAATTGGAGTTGTTTTCGGGAAAGCATATCCTGCAGCCTGTGCCTTGCGCACGCGGTAACGCACGCAAAAGCACGCTGTCATGCCTTCTGCCTGTAGGTGATCAAAACCAGCCGGGCCAAGTCAGAGTGATAACTAACACTTGAAGGCAGATTACCCAACAAATTGGGGACAGACGACTAACCGACATCTCGAAGTGCTACAGCCTGTAGGCGATACCGGCGAGGTCCAGCTAGATAGCTGGAAGTCAGAAGGCCTATAGTACCTGCCTACCCTCTCCTTTGTCAACCCCGAGGAAGGAGAAAGCACTGGAACCACTAGGGGGAAGGGGTCTAGTTATCTGCTTAGCCTAAGCAGGTCTCATACCGTGGGCCTATAAGCTTAAATAAGCATCAAGTAGAATGACCGTAAGTACATTACAAATGTCAGATGCTGATGCCATTCCTGCCACGTGGCAATGCCCCACAAACTCTCGGTCATCCAGTAGAGGGGAAGGCAGCTCCCGGAGTAGCCAGATGGTCGTAGAAAGAAGATAGAGATAAACATTTGTGAACAAGTCTAAGCCTCGGTGCCCGACCTTAGTATGCTGAAGCCATACTGGGGGCTTGACCGCAAGTCAACGAGTCAATTAGTAGTTGGGGTCCTTATTAGGGGCCATTCTAGGAAGACGAAAGGGTCAAAAAAGGAGGCTTTTTTCTACCCTTTTGTGTTCCACTTTACGAGGTATAGCTCGTCTTTCAGACCTTCGGCATAATCCAACGCGAGAACGGTCTAACTATCCTAGACACCAAACCAGCCCTCGTGAGGTAAGCCAGGCCGCCGCCCTATTTCCTAGATAGCTGGTCTACTAATGAATGCGCGATTTTTTAGATGGTGAAAGCCCACTTAGAGACTTATAATATCAAAAGTAAATGAATAATAGTGAAACTATTCTATATTATGAGTGGTACGACCAGACACAGCCAAGGAAACGCATGATATAGATGTAAAACCACGCAAGGTTAGCAAGCAAACAAAGGCCGAAGGTGTAGCTAGCCGCCTTCTCGAGTGCGAAGCGTCCCGAACGAGCTTCTTCGAAGCAAATCCAATCTTCGCGTTTTCCTCTTTCCGTGTCTCTTGCTAAGCAGAAAAGCACGGCTGAAACTGTAATAAGGTAGTAAGACATTCGAAATATCTCTTCTTTTCTTTTCGGTTTCTCTCTGTTGAGCTTGAAGCTTAGAAGGCCTCCTGAATCAATCTTTCAGACCACAGGTAAAATTGAGGGCCACCATCCAAGAAGGTCTCAGCTTTGGATCAAAAGGCAGGAAGACGCTAAGATTTTGATAGAAGCCGTACGAGGCTGGAGGCTCACGTACAGTTCGGAAGCCGAGTTCCAACTGTGATGTTGCAGCTCAGCTTCACATTCTACACAGCTTACCAAAGCCACTTTCACAGAGTGAATGTAAGCGACACGGTACGGTATGCGGTTGACCTTCTTTGATTCGGATCTCTAGCTATCAAAAAAGCAAACGGATCTACCACGATCAAAGCCCACATGGTTTGCTTTGCCAACGAAGCAGCGTATTTTGGACAAAAGGTTAGCAGCAGAAACTGCCCCATATTCTCAATCAAGCTATAGAGGACCGTGTCTTCTCTATAAGCCCCTTCTCGTTCTCGGCAGACTCGGCAGAAAAGAAAACGTATTTTCTTGAGAGCCCCGGCGGCCCCTCTTTGTTTGGACCCGATCAAGCGCTCGGGCGCGCTAAGGCTTCTTCGAACCTCACCGGCCACTCTCGGAACGGAAGAATGGAAGGAGTCGGTGAGTAACAAGATCTTCCTTTTGGCCTTCATTGGCTTGGCTCACTTGCATAGCGAATCAAGTATAATCTGCGGCCTTCCTTCGCTGGGCGTTCTGCCTAGAAGTGGCTCCCGGCCGCCAGAGGATGCTTGAACTCTGCCAGACAATAAGACCTACCCTGGAGTCATTCCAAAGGGCAGGGCAACCAGCCAAGTACAAGAGAGGCCCCGTCTTTCTTACGCGGCTCTACTTGAAGAAAGGCTTTTCGGGACTTCAGACCTCTTGCGCGCTCTGCCATCGACAGAGAACGTGGAATGAACAAATGACGTGAGAGTGCTGAAATATCTGAAAGAAGGAAGGGAAGTGGGAAGATTTTTATACAAGGATAACCCTTTTCGTTTGGCAGAAGGGGCTATCTGAAGGCTTACGAGGTAGACCGAGATAATAGAAAAGAAGAGGGGAGAATCGCTTTTTGAAGAGAAAAAGCCGCTTTTTCCTTTTCTTCTTTCTCTTTGGCCCCTGGCTTTTTTCTGTTAAATAGGAAGAAAGAGACCAAGGTAAGTAGAGTAAGTGAGCCGTGTAATGGGCGACTATTTCGCATGGTTCGGAGGGCACTTTAGTAAGCCTGAAATGGGCTGAAGTCTCGACCCCTATTTTTTCTGATGATGCCAGAAGTCGTTTTGATATATGATTTCATCCTGTTTTTACTTCATCTATTACATCCGATTTGGAAGTCACCTCTTCATCCCCTTGGGCAGTTTCTCCTAACAAGATTGGTTTGTTTGGATTTTGGTCTACGACGGTATCCTTATTGATCTCGACGATTGGATCTGTATATGAATGGAAAAAGGGCGCTTCAGATTGGGAGTAACCTTTCGTTCTTCGTGAACGAAGGTGGGCCTTTTCCGGCCCCCATCGCTTTTGTTCTTCCCGGGCGGGTGGCCTTGGGTTCCCTTCTATCTCCTTTCCTCCCTCTAGAAACATCTATCTCTTCTTTTGAAAGCTCTTCGCTTCTTTCTTAGCTTCCTAAAAAAAGAAAAAAAGGGTTTTCTAAGGAAGGCCCTAAGGAGCCCATTAAGTAGGTGCGAAGCAGGCCTTCTCTCTTTGTTTGCTTCGCGCCAAAGGTAGGGTCTTCTTCGACCCCCAGAGAGCAAACGCTGGACCGGGTCTTCTTCGTCGGCCTCTTTTCCCTTGTGGTGCAAGCTCTTAGCACTCCTTTCCTCGTGGTGCAAACGAAGTAGGATGAACCCCAAGAAGTAGACATGATCAGTCATTCATGCACTTTATGAATTTCTTTAAGCCTCGGTTGGCTACACGCTGACCAAGTGCAGCCTGCAGCCAGAGAGCTCACGAAGAGAAAGGAAGAAAGAGGATAAAGAAGGAGGGAAAGGTACATAGAAAGGCTCTCCACACCAAGAGCATGCTAGAGGAGTCCCGTAAAGCACATCAAGCGGGGAGCTGCCCGGCCCGCCCGTTTTCTTTTCTCCGCCCCGCTAGTCAGTTCCTTCTTTTTCACCCTTCTTCTAGCCAGTCAAGCGCTTCACGGGACAATGACTTTCCGTCCCCGCACCTCCCTAAGAAATCTATTTTTTTGGCCATAGAGGAAGTCGTCTTAGAGAACGAAGTGGCTGAGAGGTCAAGTTCGTGTGCACAGTAAATGAAAGGTAAAAGAGGCGGCTTTCCGAGGCAGCGCGGCAACAGCAACAGCGCGTCTTTCAGCCGCCGCGCTTTCTAATTCTTCTTTCGAATGCCATTCCTTTTAGGGCTCTTTTTTTTTGCCAAAGAGCTTCTGAATAAGATGCTTCGCTCCCTTCACGCTCTTAAACAGAAGACATTATATACCCATTTCATAATATACTCAAATACCGTCTAAAAAATTATTAGCAGACAAACATCCTTCGGCCTTTGGCGACGCTTGGCGTTAGAGAACCAAAAAAAATATATAATACCATTTTCATAGAACGATAGATAATATATAGATATACAGATACTATAAGAGCGGCCCTTCGGTTCGGACTTTGCCCTACAGGCCAACCAGAAGTATCTAGTTCAGCCTTATGCTTTTCTTCTTGAGTTTCGCCATTCTCTACCCCGGTCCAACCAAGAAGCCGAAGTATGCACTCATTTTTTTGTGGCCTCAGTGACTCAAGACGCGAAGCCATGAATCTGAGTAATGTGCCATGAGGTGAAGCGTCGAACCATCGGAAAAAACCAAAACCATTATCGAAAAACATACCCTAAGGGTCAGGGGTGTGCTCTTTGGTAGTGGATGATTTGGCACATTGGGGGTAATTAGCTCAGTGGCTAGAGTGCTTCGTCTGCACTGGGAAAGTAAGCAGTTCAAGTCCGTTATTAGTTAAGGTTCGACAGTATACGTAATTCCAAATTGGGAGATGTAGTTTATGGAGAAATTAACCAAATTGATAATGGTACAACTACAAGAATATTGAAGGAAGAGGGGGTTTCTGAGGGAAGCCCGCTTAATTCGCATAGTAAATTAGGGCCGCAGCAGGAAAACTTTCGAGCCACAGTTAAACAAGACAAAATAAAGTGGCAACCCTCCTTTTTTTCTTTTCACCCATCCTTACCGACGCTCCATTGGCTATGCGGGCGTAGCAGAAGCTTTCGTTGGATTTTGGTGTCATTTATCTACCACTATGACGAATTTGGACTGTATCGCAGGTTTGCAGAAGACGTGAAAAACGAGAAAAAAACTCTCAATTTTTCTTTTGTTTTTTTCTTCGATTTGAAGAACCTCGTCCGGGGCGCTCTGCGCCCTCTTGGAGAATGCGTACGGCCACCTCCGGCCTTCGTTTGCTTGCCAACTGCTTTTGCCCGAAACTAGAACGAAGAGATATAGGAAGGAGGCCAAGGCGGCCACCTTGCTTTATTTTTCGCGCTTTTGTTTGGTGTTTTTCCTTATGATACAATTGAAACTCTCGGATGGTCATGGGATCTGTGGACGTTTTCTTAAAAGGCCCCCCGGTTACACGCAGCCGGGCTCCACTTGCATCGCAGGTGGAGGCCAGAAAACTTTTCCTAAAAACCGATCCAGATTCGCAAATTATGCCATTACTACCTAATGACTTCAAAGCATGCAAGGCCACAAGTTTACTAATTTTCCTACTGCCAAGCGTCTTCAGGTGCGAAGCCGGGAGCCGCGCGCCCCCGCAGCGCGGGCCCGACCCTTTTCTTTTAGCCGCCTTGTGGCTTCAGGCCACTTTCTTCTCCCCAAAAGCTTGAACGAGGCTTTTGAGGAGAAGAGAGTGGATTCGGATCTTTAGACCTTTGAATTTCTACTGACATAGCCAAAAGAGTGTAAAAATCCCTATGAATCCTCGTAGATGAGTCATGACCTTTGGGAAAATAGTTTAGTCGGTTAGAGCGCCGGTCTGTCACGCCAGAAGTCGCGGGTTCAAATTCCGTTTTTCCCGGGGAAATTTTTCTCTGAATTCAGACAAGCCTATTATAAAATAACAAACGGTTCAAAAAAAATCTATTCATATATGTTTCGGAGGACTGCTTTTCTATTTTTCGCCATTTCGGTAATTAGAATTGCCAAGAGAAATCTCTTTTTTCACCTGGTAACCGGCGTTCGCTAAAGCAAATGAAAAAGCTTATCTACGCTTTTGTTTAAAGCTTTGACAAACGAGCGGAGCTTTCATCCCCAGCTCCGCTCGTTTGTCAAAGCCCTGGTAAGCTGCTGCTTCATGGAAGCGATGAAGAGAGTAAGGAGTTTTTTCTTTAGTCCACAAGGTTGTCTTATTCTGGTCTTTTCCTCGACAAGGAGGTATGGCTGAGTGGTTGAAAGCATTGGTTTGCTAAATCAGTGCGACGAGAAGCTGTGTGATGTAATGTGGTTTAATTCCACAGGACGTAACCTCCGTCCTACCCTACCTAGACATGCGTTAGGAGTAATCCTGCGCTGTTAAGCTCTAGGAACAATGTAACGATGCTTAGGATTCCGCCGCACTAAGCTCATGCTAGGGTAAAGAGACCGCTGCGCCGCGTTCTCACTCAATAGATGAACAGTGCAAACGAACTAATACAGAGGCCTCGTTACAAACAGTCCAAAGCAGAACTGAAATATTTTCCGGATGGGATATTATCGGTTAAGAATGGTAATGGTTGGCATCCCGAGCGGGAAGCCTGCTATGGAAAGGGTGATATCTCTGATTTTGATATCACCGTGGGTTCAGATTTCCATCGGGGTCGTTTTGGGTTCTTCCTGTTGAGAGAAGTGGTACATCGCACGGAACTCGGTAAACCCGTATTGCTCCTTTCGGGAAGCTCCGTGGTAATGCGGAGTAACGCAATGCGGGTAGAGGACAGCTCAAAAAGCGAAAGCTCATCTGTATGTAATTGATGGGATAGGGTCTCGTGATCTACACCGAAAGGTGGCAGACTTGAGCAGGGGTGACTTGTACTAGATCTCTCTCGAAACTTCACTGAAGAAAGAATAGAAAGAAAAACTTGGCACCATATAAATTGGGAACAGGTTATTATACCTAGTGAGTTTATCGGCAGCTTTGCCGGGACTTTGGCTGTACGCTGTGTAACTGTGAACCATGTTTACCCCGGGTAGGATTGCTATTAGCCAGTTGGAAGAGATTTTACAGAATCAGGCTCCCTGCTTCTTTGCTATGCTCAGAAAAAGAAAAGTCCTGTGAAACGTGTATGGCCTGGCACGACTAAGAGACAAATTACTACCACTATTGACCGTGTAGTTCAAAGCGTGTATCATACATATGGCAGTAGATATCTCGTGGAGTGTAATTCTAATCGCCATCGTTCAACTTATGAGACTATAGCAAGACTACGGCATCTACTGGATAAGCGATACTCACCACGATGCTTGTTTGATGCTGATATAAGGAAGTGCCTTGACAGCCTCACGAATCTCTGTTAAATAACACTCAGATCTAGAATCCAGAGATTTTATTTTGGAGCCACGGCGAAAGTCGGACTGGGGGTGGACAGAAAAGGGGAAGAGAGGATAAGGAGAACCGCGGCCTCAACAAGAAGCTCAGAAAAGAGACCGCAGCGCGCCTAAAGATTGAGAATATTCTTAGAGAGCAAAATTTCTTGCAGATGGGCCAAATACTTCTTCACCGTTCTCTCGGAAGGTTTTTGTAGATTCGCCACACTATCTTGTGAATATTATCCAAATTAGACTTTGTCGTAAACATCTGATAAGGCACTCGAACACTTGTTTTCCTCTCTGGTGGGGATGTTCATCGCTTTGTGCCTGAAAACCAGATCTTGCGCCATTCGATCTAGTAGCTCGCCGGGACATCTCCTAAGCTTTTTCCCAGCAAATCATGAAAGCGTAGGCTAATAAATGTGGGCAGGCCACAAGTTCAAGCGTTACACTTTACTGGCCACAAGAATGTGACACATGAAACAAACTCTAGTAGCCCCTGAGTTAAACATGACTCCTATAGGTTGACATATTAGACAGGTTGCTTGAGCCGTATGCGGGGAAACTCGCCCGTACGGTTCTAAGGGGGGGAAAGCTTGAGAGGGCCTACTCATCCCGACAAATACAACAATATTGTATCACGGGTTCAAATCCCATTTCCTCCGTAGGGGACGTAGTTCAATTGGTAGAGCGCATGTTTTGCAAGCATGAAGCTGTCGGTTCAAATCCGATCGTCTCCAAAGAAAAATAGAAAAATAAATGGGTAATCTACAAAAAACCCGCATAAGTGCTTGAAAGCTCTATAAAGGGGGATCTGGTTACGCCGAAACTCTCCTGAAATTCGCGAAGAGGCCGAAAACCCAATTAAATAATGCGCAGGAGTGTTGAGGCTGAAAAAGATCCAAAATTTCTTGGTGGCCGTACGCGTTTTCCAAACGTAGGTGCAAAGTTTTACCCTGATTTCCGGGCGGGCTATCAGGCTTGAGAGAAGAGGCTTCGCCTCTCCTACGGCGCACAGCGCATGAAAAGGAGGATGTATAAACAAATCTATCCCTTTTCTACAAAACAAAAGGCTCGACCAATGAAGGGTCAAAGACCAGAGCGGACGCGAACAACGGCTCAAGGTCGCAGGTTCTCTGAGTAGTTCCGCTTCGCTTTTTCCTGTGCTCTGCTTCATCCAGCGAGGTTTTGGCCTCACGCGCCTTCAGGTCCAAAGCAGCCGAGCCAAAAAACACACATTGTAGGTTGAGCCGGCTTTTAGGTTATTCTCGCCTTTTCTTAGTAGAAGTAGTGGCTACATATTGGCCCGCGTAGCTCAAATGGTAGAGCATTCCCATGGTAAGGGAAAGGCCTCCGGTTCAAATCCGGTCGCAGGCTCTAAAAGAAAAAGGATTAGATGTGGCTGAAACCAAACCAATCCAGAATTTGACTTTGAATTCTGGAAACATCCTGCTGCTCATGGTGTTTCACGATTAGTCTCGGAAATGAATAGAGAAGTGGTAGAATGTGCGGAACTGAATATTGGATTACTCCAGGGCGGCACGAAGCCGCTGACGCCGAATCGGCATCCTATGCCGCTAGCTACGTCCTGCTTGCTTGCTTATTCCCTGGGTTAGCGCGTGCCACTTCCCCGTTATAAGGAAGGGGCTTAAGGCGGTTTGTCGAGCCACCCGGGTGGGGCCAAAAGAAGAGGGAAGGTCATGAAGGTGGCCTCGTCGTCATCCACATGAGAAGTCTCCACAAACCACAAAAAAGGGGAGGACTGGACTCTCTCTCCCCCCCCTCTTCCTCCCCACCGTAGTGGCCTTATGAGCTAACCACTAGCTTTTTCGGAAACGAGAACAACGCGTCGGTCGGCGGATCCTGGAGTGCCCGTCAAGAGCGCACGCGCATACCCCACCCAATTATCACGACGAGCTCCCTCTGCACCTCGGCACAGCAGAAGGTGTAACCTGGCTGGGGTCCTCTGACCGTAACTTGTTTTTGGAATGGGTGGGCTAACTGCAAGAAATAAAGCCAATCCTTAAGTCGGGGAAGATGGCAATGACACTACTGATACCGTCTAGCGAAGATACAGGCGCAAACTGTGGTAAGCCCGCGCCGCGCGCCGAAGGGGGGGCCCAGCCCCAAGGAAACCGAAAAGAACTAAGCTGCGAAAGCATAACGGGCGGTCAAGCTAGGGAGGCCGAGTCATTTGACGGAAATGGAAAATAGGGCAGCTTGGTTTGGAGACCATGAAGGAGAAAGTGAAAGTAGGGAGCCCGCCCGTCAGCCCCCATGGCAGGATCGTAGAGCCGGGGGCCAGGGCCACTGGTTGACAGTACGACAGGCAGCGCTGCCTACACCTACACTTCATGGAATTCCATGAACTGGAAGTGACGACAAACAGTATCAAAATCACGCATGCGCATTTCCGAGCTAGCGAATAGGAAAGATTTGACCAGGATAGGCCACCTGTACCTGTAAAAGGCGTGAGCCGTGTGCAGGGAGACTTGCACGTATGGTGTGGGGGGGGGGGAACTTTAGTCTTTACCGCGGTTGCCCGTAGGGCCCACAACAGGCCGAAGGCCAACTTATGGATAGCATGAGCTATGTGGTATATGGAAGCGATCAATCATTGTAGATGATGGGTGATGTTGACAGTCGAAAAGGTGTACCTGGGCTACATTCGATTTCTCGATGTCATTGATGCTTCAGGTAGAAAGAAAAAAGGCAAATACACAATGAGAAATAGTTGCTGGAAGAGAAAAGCACTAAAACAATTAACTTTTAGTTTCAGAAGGGGGTCTGCTGGGAGAAATGCATCAGGACGTATCACAGTCTTTCACTGAGGAAGTGGATCGAAGTGATTACAGCGAAAAATCGATTTGAAATGAAGCACCTCGTCTCTGGGCATTGTAGAAAGAATCGAATATGACCCGAATCGTTCTTCTTGGATTGCTTCAGTACGATGGACCGAAGGGGCGGTGCTATGCCCCGGAAAACGCGAAGCGCTTTATGAAGCGAAGAGTGGAAAAGATAAGAACGCACTCTGCGCCGCCGCTGTAATAAAAAAAAGATTTTTCTCTGCTTTACTATCCTTACCAAGAAACACCGTAGACCTTACGCTCTCTATGGACGCACTTGCGGGGTCAGAGAAGAACAAGCGTTTCTCTGTATGCACTTTCTCTGCATCGCAAATGAATGGAGGCCCGGCGGGGGCTCGCAACACCACAAAAGAGAACGTATTTGCTACGCGTAATGTAGAACACGATGCACTCTCCATCTTGGCCCCCTTTTTTTCGTTTTCTTCTCTGCCTGAGAGAGCCCAGAGAATCAAATACGCTTTCTTTTCTGCTCCTTGTTCTGAAAAGGCAGAGAGAAAGACTGCACCCTTCGGCGGCCTTTTCGGTAGCTTTCTGGTTTTACCTAGGCTAGCTGTAGCTGGGACAAAGCCTGCTTTATTCGCTTCGTGAATGGGAGGCCTAAAAAAACAAAATACGTTTTCTTAAAGCGAAGGCGGAAGATGGAGAACGCATAGCGTTCTCTGGGCGCAGAGAATTAAACGCAAAGCGTTTTCTTGGCTTAACGAGAGTTTCTGGCCAAGGAAAAGGAGATTTTTCAAAAAAACCCCAAAGACTGAAGCGTTCCAAGTGGATCGTGCCCCTTTCACTTATATATTAGCTAGTGATCAATTGGAAACAGGCAAGACGGTGATGAATTGTGATTGGTCTAAATCTTCGACTTCGTCTAACTATCATCAACCTTCTGATAATTTGATAGCCCAGACGGACCTTCGGTTACAAGACCACTTCGTTCGCAGCACAGCGACTGAACCTTCGGCCTTCGTTGGTAAAGCTAACGAAGAACCTATCCGGTCCCTTAGTCTGGAAGAACCCACGCAGCAGGGCGGCGAGGCTGCTTCTTCTTGGCCACACGCTAAGGAAGACTACGCTTCTAGTGAAAATCAATACATACTTGATTCATATTATGAAATGGTAGGAAATTGCATACCATCAGCCAATATACCTATAGGCACATGGGTACATAATATTGAATGGAATCCAGGTCAAGGCGCCAAGTTAACTCGAGCTGCAGGAACCTTTGCTGAAACAATTAAGAAAGTTGGAAATACACCACAATGTATTGTGCGGTTACCCTTGGGTGTTGACAAACTCACAGATTCCTGATGCCGAGCTACTATTGGTATAGTCTCTAATCCTAATCGTAGTAAACGTAAGCTTCACAAAGCAGGACAAAGCCGGTGGTTAGGCAAACGCCCTATTGTTCGGGGTGTCGCTATGAATCTAGTTGATCATCCTCACGGGGGAGGTGAGGGACGGACCAAAGGAGGTAGACCTTCGGTATCACCTTGGGGAAAGCCCACCAAAGGTGGATTTAAAACGGTAGTAAGAAAACACAGAAATTAGTTTATGACATGATTTGTCTAGAAAGGCCCTTTTGTGGATGCTTGCTTATTTAAGTAAAAAAAGGATCAGGTGGAAACTTTGGTTACGTAGATTCTGTATATTCCCTTAATTTGTTGGTGGCTATGCAGAAATTCATAATGGAAAAGGTTTTGTTGCTTTAAAGATTACTGAACAAATGGTTGGTCATAGAGAGTTTGCTTCTACATGGAAAACCTCTTTCTTGGGGAAGAAAGCTTCGCCCTCGAGAACCAAAATGAAACCGAGGAAAAAAAGTACGATAGTAAACTATGGCACAAAAAGTCAATGCGATTTCAGTCAGACTGAATCTGAATCGTAGTTCAGATTAAAGTTAGTTTAGTGAGGGCGACCGCGAAAGTCACCGAAGAAAGGGCCCGCCGCCTGTCGGGACGTTGCGGATGTCCGCAACGAGACGGACACGACTTATTCTAACGCTGAAAGACCACAGCCATAGGAGGCACCTTAGAAAACAACGAGAGGAAGACCAGAGCATGTCGTGAGAGGAGCACACAGGGCCTAACCAATCCTTGGGCGGGCGTGCTTCGACCGTGTCTCCGAGGCGCAGTTGAATATATCATGAACGCAAGGTGCAGGAGGGATACCAAGCCTGGCGTGTTCGGTAAGTAAAGGCAACACCACGCTTCCCGCGAAGCCACTCTTCGGCCTTTCGCCCGGTATATGTTGCTGCCCACCATTCTGTAATTTTTTATTTAATGAGCTTGACTGATTTGTCATAGGATTGAAGTGCATTGTTGACAAAGGGCGCTACAGAAAAATAAAACGATAAGCCATATTACGCGCCGAAGCCTATCGATCATCAGACAGGCCTTCTTAAAAACAAAAATTCGGGAGCACCACGAAAATATTCCCAATCCTCAAAAATTCTGTGTTTTCCAGACGACGGGGCGCACAGCGCGGTGGAACGAACCGCCTGCGGCCCGCGGCTTGAATTTACTATGCCTAGAAGCAAAAGAAAGCCACGGTATCTGGGCCGCGCCAAGGCCAGCAGCGTCGCCGCTTGATTGGTGAAGAAAGGAGAGGGCTCGGTTTTCTTGGCCTAGCTTGGTTTCGAAGCTCTATACCCAAACACCGGTTCAATCTAAAAGAGGCTTCGATAACTTGAGCTAAAGGGGAGGGGCCCTAAGGAAGAAAGCTTGCCACACGAGATAGAGAAACGATAAGGAAGGGGGAAAAAGACGAGAATACGTATTCCCTTTTCTGAGGCCAAAACGAAGGCCCGTAAGGCTTTTTAGGTTTCAAAAAAAAGCTAGAAAGTTTGAAAAATCTAGAAAGCTTTTTTTTTTCTCTTTTGCGCTTTGAAATAAGATAATAAGCAACCTCTAAAGGTGCCTGAAGGCAGGAACACGGGCAAAGCGCTCAGAAAAGAAAAGAAGCGGAGATCTAGAGACCTTGATTCACATTCGCGGGCTTGTTTTTTTTGTGCTAAGCGGACTGCAGTAGAACATTTAAAGCTGCGTGCGTAATTGTTGTCTCTCTCTGCCTTCTTTCTCGGTTGCTTCGTGAAGCGAGGGCCACTTGTAATAAAGCTGTAATGTGGAGGCACACCATAGGAAGTCCGACTGATAAACAACAAGAAGGATAACGCGAGGGAAGGATTGAGGCGGGCACAGGCAAAGAAAAAAAACCCTTATGCCATCAAATAGGAGGAGATAGAATAGAGGGCATTCTCTTCTCTCCAGTAGAACGTTCAAACTGCCTGCGCGGGAGATCAAGCAGCATGGTTGCTTGATGGGCGGAGATAAGAAAGTGCACAGCGCTGCGGACAAAAAAGAAAGCGCTTTGCCTTTGTCTGCGATGCGGGATTCACTACTATATAAACTTGAGTTGGAGAGCCGTGTGATGGGCAGCCATCATCTTGCACGGTTCGGAGACCACTGATTTTATTATGTCTGCGAATAGAGGTCTTTTGCTCTTATTACAGCCAGACAGATGAGCTCTTGACTCTATTTATTATTATCGAAAATTCTTCAAGATGTGAATTTTAGAGATTATTTCGGTTCAATACGACCACCTACAGGAAACACGTTTGGCTTTCGTCTTGGTAGGTGCATCATTCATCTATTTTCCTCGAATTGACGTGGCCAATCAAGACCTACGAAAGGGCTATACAATTTTTCAAGTTGAGCAGGCGTATTGATGACAGTATAGGGAAAGAGTGAAATGAAGTCAAGATTTGGCCCAGAAAACGCTACGGATACCAGGATCAATCACCATCGATACACGAGATTGATCCATTATTTCGAGTCAGTGGTTGGATGGCCTGCAAAAAGAATTCTGGAGCGTCAGAAGAACGCTATGCGTCCTCTCGCTTTGCGCTTTTCTTTCAAATTAGCCAAGTATTTCCACATACCATCTTCGCAGCTGTGCGTACTTTCTTGAATCATTTAGTCATGGAATCTTTTTTTCATTCGAAGAACAAAATGAATTTTGATTCTATGGTTAACATAGTTTTTCATTTCGTGGCAACAGATCTTGGACCCTTGTCAGCCAACGAAAAACGAAGCAGAGAGTCGATTCGTCGACGTATTTCATTTCGGTGCTCTCTCGGGTTCGGGGGATGCCGGATGTGAACAATCTTTATCCAGTCGTTATTATTATTGGAAGCAAATGGAATCTCCATTCTCTAATTAAACAAATACTAATACTTTAATTAAGCCAATAAAAATCGCTTCTGTTTATTAAAGTGCTTCTCCAATTGCTCAGGAAATCTCTTGGAAACCAGAACAGAAAAAATCATTTCGACAAATTTCACGATCTATATTTTAAGAAATGAAAAAAGGCCAATATGTGAAGGGGATCCTGTTGTTCAAGTCGATTAAATAGTGCAGAAATAGTGAAAACTGAATGCAGAAAGTTCGGTGAAACATCTCTACATGTATTTTCCAATAAAATTGATTATGTGAAAGCATAAGCATCTACTCCTTATGGACTTTTAGGTGTCAAAGCAAAGAAAGTGTGGGTTCCCTATTTCTAGAAAGAAGGATAAGTTGTGCTATCTCCAAAACGGCGGACGAAATTTCGTAAATATCGAAGAGGCAGATGTGAAGGTTGCCAGGCGGACGGTACACAACTTGGTTTTGGAAAATATGGCATTAAAGTGGAGCTGGTCGTATCTCATATCAAGCCATGGAAGCAACGCGTCGCGCTATAAGCAGAAAATTCCGAAAAAAGAGTAAAATATGGTTAGGAGTTTTCGCAGATATTCCTATTACTAGTAAACCTACAGAAGTTGAAATGGGAAAAAGAAAAGGAAATCCTACAGGTTGGATTGCTCGTGTGATGGAAGGACAAATCTCATTGGAAATGGATGGTGTGAGTTTGTCAAATGCTCCATAAGCTGCTATATTAGCAGCGCATAAACTATGTTTGTCAACCAAGGTTGTTCAGTGGTCGTAATTGCTTAATAAGAAAAGAAAGACCGAAGCAGCGAGCCTTCATTCGCTCCGCTCGCTTGCCCCCCACCAAAGTTTTCTTTCTGCGCGAGGTAAAGACCAGGAGCGATTCCATCGGTCTTCTTTTGAGTAAGAATCTACCAAGATTCCTCTTCTCGGCCTAAAAACAAGCCAGCAGTCGAGGCTGTGGAGGTGATGAAAGCGTACAGCGGGTAAGAAATGAATGGTTCTAGATAATTATTCCGGATCCTCGACTTAAATGGATATAGCCTTGAAGGTAGGGAGGGGGCTGGAGAGGGAGGCAGACGCTGTTTCTCCCGGATGAGAAAACCAATTCTTTCCAGGCTTAGCTACTTTCTGGCCTTTACGAAAGTCCAAGTAGAATCTAAAAGCGCAGCCCGGCCGCCCATAGAGTAGGACATTATAAAAAGAAAGCGCGGCTGCCGCGCTTTCTAGAAGGCTTTTGAGATACTTTTGCCTGTAGTTCTTTTGGCTTCCTTTTCCCCCGTGGGAAGGTAAGAAAGCTTAAGTCCCAGAAAAATCTATAGAAGCGCGTTTATGTATATTTCTAGTGGGACACACATCTTACCTATTTCATTCTGGGAGTAGGGCAACCAAGGAATCAGCATTATTGGAGATAGTGCCTGAAGCAGCAAAAACCAAATCCTTAAAGACAAGAATCCCCTAAAATAAAAGATGCGAAACTGATAGAACAGTCCAATATCAGGGACTGGAACCAGCTTCTCTGAGGGCGTAGCCCTCCACAGAGAAAGAGGTTGGACTGTATACTTCTCCCTCCTTGGAACTTAAGCCCACGTATGCCGAATGTTAGCTTCACATCTGAACGGAAGTCTCTGACTAGACGCGAGGAAAACACCCAACAAAAAAGCAAATGGATGGTGTCAAGGTACTTCCGTTCCATTAATCAAATTCGAAAGAATCGGGGAACGAAAGCCGAAAGTGAGAGCGTAGGCCCCATTAAATCTTGATTCTTTACTTTCACTTCGATTGGGAGAGGGGGGAAAGATCTTGAACTCCTTGACATCTCCAAAGCCGTAGCCCCTAGGAAAACTCTGCTAATACTGAAATCGAACGCTTACCAACTATCCTCCTTACTCAGAGAACGCTCTATCACTTACCAAAGAATGGAAGTCTATGAAGCAAACGTACTGGGGAGATATCAAAACCTAGGCCCTCCTTGTCAGGAATCACTCCTGTCCAAAGAGCCTGCCCCTTTCTTCTACCATGAGCCTGTTCTTTCACGAAATTAGGTGAGAGGTGGAAGGCTTCAATTCCACCGCTTCACAGAACTCGCTATAGTCAGATACATCATGGAAAAATCTGAATGATCTCCCTTGCTACAGCTGGAGCCAAAAAAGGTAGGCGACATCAGTTTGCCTGGGCCTAAACTCTTCTTCGACATTCGAGGCGTATGCGGAGGAAACTCGCACGTACACTTCTCAAAGCTAAGAAGAAAGAGGCCCTATAAAGCCTACCTATCTCCTCCATAGGACTAGAAAGCTCTTTCTTATATGGTATGGAATTTGGGGATTCAGTTATGAGATTTGACCTCAAGTTACGCTTTCAGTTTGCGTTTTTTGCCTAAAGTCTAATCTTATTTGTCGTGCTAGACTGGATCCTCAAAAACTAACTCAATTTGCCGCCGGCGTCAAGAGTTGTAAACCTTCTGAACTTTAGAAAAAGGTATGCAATATCGAAACAGAATTAGGCATAAAAAACAAGGAAAAGGAGAATCAATCATGTCATATATTTTAGGAACTAATTAAATTTCCAATAAACAAATAAGAATGGCCTTAATCCAAATTTTCGGAATTGGCCCTAAGAAGGCAATTTAGCTTTGTTATCGATTAGGTCTCAGGGAGAACATTAGGAATAATTCAGTATGGCAAAAAAGATAAAAAACAAAGCAGCGTCCGCGAAACAGAAATCTAGGACCCTCGCTAAGAAACCTTTAGTATTGCCGCGGGTAAAGAAGCTGCTTCTTGGGGGTACTCCAGTAATAGATTATCCTTCTCTGTTTAGTGGTTCTCTTCATTTTCTTAAGTTAGCTTCCTTCATAAGCTTAGGCTTTGTAATCTTGTTTTTTCTGGTCTCTTCGTTATTCACTTTATGGGGCTATTTCTACGGCGGTATTGAGAAGCCTTTCCATTGGATAGCTGTTTTAATCAGTATTCCACCTCGAATTTTATATTTATTTCGTGAGCTATTTGGCTTTGCTCAACCTAACCTTTTTCGCAGAGCTTTTAATTACTTTGTGGAATGGCTCAAATTCTTGGGTCCTCTTATGAATCCCATGCTCATAGTGAGATTTATGTTTTTTATGTTTATTTTAAAACTTATCTATACTTTTGCTTTAATAATTTTGAGAATTAACCCTTTATATTACCCTGCCCTTGCATGGAGTAAATTTGAGTCCTTAGTCAGATCCCTTTTTAATCTTATGATACAGTGGTTGCTTAAGGTTTGGAATTATCTGGATATAGCGGTCTCTTGGATTCAGGAGGTTGAGGACTCCCCGGAGCCGCCTAAGCCCCCAGCCACTTTCGGTAGAAAAGGTGGTGGAACTCAACAAGAAGGGGATTATCTAAACGAGAAGGCCAAAAAAACCCGATTATATGATAGGGGAGGCCAAGAATTTTACTTGAAATCACTTGTTGAAGAGTTGGCAGACACAAAGAACCGACTCCTCCAGACTCAGTCAGATTTAGACCAAGCCAGGAGTCAACTTGCGGAAGTAAAAGGCACTCTTAAAGTGACTGAAGATTCCGTGCGGGATTACGTAAATCTAAGTCCTGAACGTATCGCGGGAAAGTAGTGAGACCCGGGATCTACAAAGTACGAGGTATGAAAGATCTTGTTACAGGAGCTCAGACCCACATTCCTTCAAGGAACGAGGTTACTGAGGAACTACCACAAAGTCGTAGTAGTGCTGAAGAAAAGCCGGGTCGCTCTCCTAACGATATCAGTAGCTTAAGGCGTCCTGTAACGACGGAAACAGTTATAAAAAGCGAAAAAAGCACTTCCGCGAACTCTCCACATACGATGATCCCGGAAGTGCGTAAACAGCCGACGACTGCTGCGGCTGAAAGGACAGTATTTCAGGTGAAGGAGGTTCCTTCTCCAGCCAAGAATAAGTCACTTATAGACTTAGGGCCTCCAATACCTCTTGAAAGATATTCTACGGACTACGAACCTCAGAAAGTGGAGAAGGTTGCGATTTCAAAGAAGGAAGACGAGTCGTCCAAGGCGGCGGCTTCTTTAAAGGACATAAAAAAGAATAATTCATCTAAGTTCACCTGGGCGGACCAGATAAATGAATGGGAAATCCCTATGTCTGTTTCCAATCACCCCGATGCTCAGGAGAAAGGTGTCGAGGGAAAGGTTGAGGAGGAAAGGAGGAAGAAAAAGGAAGGCAAAGAAGGAGAACCCCAAGAAAAAAAGAAAGATGACACATGAACACTTTAAACCAACTTCTTGAGTACACTCGAAAGCATACCCCTAAAAACAAAGAGATCCGAGTAGGGTTACTATCCATCCTGACCTTCTTTATTCTGGCTCAAATCATATACTCACTTATGAATTGAATTTATGTTCTTCTGAGCCTCCTTCTCTTGCTTTCACTCTTAGAGCCTTTGCATGCGACCCTTAAGGAAACTATCAAGATCTGGGATCAGCGGCAGGAGGAAGACACTTATGCCGCCATAATGGAAACCTACGCTCATATTTTCTGCGCTATCATCTTTGAAAGGATTCAAACTTTATACAAATGGGCAGAGAAAAAGGGGAGGACATAACTTATGAGCAAGAAAGAAGAAAAGTTAAGCCAAGGTTTAAGAGAAGAATCCAGAAATAATCCCGACAAGAAAACTTATGTAAGTCGAATAAAAAAAGGGTTCTTAGTTTTTACTTTATGGTTTCTTCGTGATACTTTTAAGAAAATCCTGCTTTTTCTTGTTTTTCTTTCAGTTCCGTATATGTTATGGACTTTCATTACTTGGAAATTTCCTCAGAAAGAAACTTTACCTTCCAAGCAGACTAAACCCGGAATACCAGCAGAAGAAGACCTCTCTAGCCATCCTGGAGGAGATGGAGGAATACCCTATGAAGAAGGCCTCTTGGGTTCGGGGTTGTTCGTTGCGGCGGCTTTAGTTGCGGCTGTTGTTGCTTACTTAGTTTACTCAAAGAGTGGAGGTAAAGGAAAAGGAGGAGGAGCAGCTGCAGAGTCTCCTCCTGACGAACTCGATTTACCTACTGTTCCCGAACGGAGGAACTACTCAGAAAGCTTATTTAATAAGACTCTCTGGTATCGGAGACTCTTGCCTCAAACTAAGAAGAAGGGAGAAGAAGGACCAAGTGGCGAGGGAATAGACAGCGGGCCAGAATGAGATGCCGGAGGAACCGGAAGATTCTTTATTTTATCCATTTATTTTGTGTGTGTAAATACTAAGCAGTTTTTATTTAAGTTTATCAAGGAAAGCTGCTGGTCGGCTTTCCAACCCCCCCCTCTTTTGAACGGAAAAGGAGAGGTTGATAAGCAGGCAGCAACTTAACATCTCTTTAATTGCATAAACAAAAAAGGAATTCATCAGAAAGAAGAGGCAGAATTCACAAAATGCTGCAACTTAACATTTCTTTAATTGCATAAACAAAAGATGGAATTCCGCGGAAGAGGCAGAATTCATAAGCAGGCTGCAACTTAACATTTCTTTAATTGCATAAACAAAAGAATTCATAAAATGGCCCTAAATATAAAGCAGAAAAAGCAGAATATCGTTAAACAACAGTATTTAAGTCGCAAACTTCACGTTATTTTTATTCATATTACTAAGCTGGGAGAAGGATCTTTTTTCGCAGCTATTGATTTAGAAGCTCGGAGGATCCTAGGGCATTGTTATAAAGACAAGCTTAAGATTCAAGATATTATTGATTGCCTATCTTATATTATCAAGCAAAGAAGTTTTTTAACTCTTTCTATAATGCATTCAAATGCCTTTTTATTGCCGGAAAACAAAGAAGAACAATATCACCAATTTCTTCATCAGCATCAGATTAAATCGAGTACGACGGCTAAACAAACGAGCGGGGGCCACGTTGAGGAGCTGAAGGTCATTCAAAGAACGGTTCGAACTTTAAAAGAGATTTTAACAGCTGAATCACAACAAATCAATGGTGCTGCCTTACAAAAGGCTATCGAAAGGTTTAACAATAAGCCGCACAAAGCATTATTTTTACTTACACCCAATCAGATGGAAGAAGCTCTTCTAGAAATGAAAGAAAAGAAGAAGAACCTTTTATTAGACCCTAAAGAAAGAGGCGGCCACTCAACAACAACGGAGGAGGAGCCAGAAGAGCTGAAGCAGGAGGAGCAAAAAGAGCAAGAAGAAAAAGAGCCGGAACAGCAAAAAGTAGAGGAGCAGCTGGAAGAGCAAGAAGAGGAAGAGCGGGAGGAGCCAGAAGAGAAAGAGCAGGAGCTGAAGGAACAAGAGGAAGAGCCAGAAGAGCAGAAGCCAGAGGAGGAGGAGCCGCTGAAAAAGCAGGAGAAAGCAGCGGCAACTCCGGAAATAATCGATTATAATGAACAGGTTAGCCGGGATTATGCAGGTAACTGGCCACGATTTTTTCTTGATTTCAGAACGGATACTCACCTTAAACTTACTCAAATAGGCGAACAAAATAGCTGTTTATACAAAAACAACCTCGAATTACAACAAAAATTAGATTTCGTTAAAGAGGAAATGCAAGTTATGAAAAATGCACGGCTGCGCGCCCAACAACGCAGGGAAAGAAGACAAAAAGCTAAAAGACTTCTTTTAAGGGACAGCATCTCACCAGACGATTTTAAATTCATTTTAAGTTCACTGAACTCAGGCGGAGGAAAAAAAGAGGAAGGAGGAGGGGGAGGAAGCTTTGTTACCGCTAGGAAAAGAACTGCCTTTATTTTACTTTATTACACTGGGTTACGAGTTTCCAATTTATTAGCTTTATCCATTAATCATGTCCAAGAATTACTTGAGAAAGGAAAAACTTATCTACCTCTAAACAAAGGCGGAGACCCTCGACACGCCATAGCCCTTAGCCCACAAGGGAAAAAAATGCTTAATCAACATTTATCAGACTTTGCCTGCCTAATGGCGGATAAAGAGGGAACTCAACCTTTCTTCACCACACAAAACCTATTAGATAAATCCATCAACAGATCATCCTTCGATAATGAGCTAAACATTGTACTTAAAAAGGCTTCCCTAGCTCTACACAAATACATCAGAACTCATAGCTTCCGAGCCACCTTTATAACTGAATTACTTGAAACCACGCCCATTCAAGTGGTTAAAGACATCATAGGACACCATAGCATAAAAACCACTGTCCAATATAATAGGAATAAAGTCACTGAACCGCAGCTTTCTAGTGTTTTGAAGAGTATTGATGAAACCAGGGCTGCACAAAAACAGAATACACTCTTTTAGAGGAAAGAGAGGAAAGCAACAATGCCAACCGCTCCAGTAATGTAACAAAATGTTATAAGCCATTTATACAGAAAAGTTGGCACAAAACTACTTTCTTCTCTTACAAGAGTCAAGCCTAGCAGCTCAGAAAAGCTGGCCAACGGCAACGGCAACGTTATGAAAAAGGAGCGGCGGCTCGCCTGTTATGTAGCCACTAGCTGATTAATACTAAAAAAACCAACCCCTTTTACATATAACGGTTTGCCAAATGCCCAGCTGCCAGCCAGACAACGGCAACAGCTGTAGCTGCCGCAGAAGCCGCAGCTCGCTTATGTACCCCCTTTTTGAGAGACAGAAAAGAAAGCCTAGCTGCTCAGAAGCCAAGCCCGCTAACTGCAGCGGCGGATGACGTTTTGAAATAGCAGCAGCTTATGCTTTACCCTTGACAAACAGATAAATACCAACAAAACCAATACTCTTTATTACATATAAGAGTAATCTACGATAAATACCAACAAAGCCTGTACTCTTTATTGCACAGATGAAGCCATTTTACTATAAAGACTAACAAATTTTGTTACATGTATTAGCACATATAATATAAGAGGCTAATAGACAAATACAAACAAAAGCTTTGTTACATGTAACAAAACAACACTATTACATACAAGAAGAAAGGAAAGTCTAGCTGCCCAGAAGAGCCAGCCAAAGGCACGGCAGCTGCCACCTTGCTGCTCGCTCCCGCACGAGCCGCAGCCCCCCCTATCTCTGCTCAGAAAAGCCGCAAGCTTACTCAGCAAAGGGAAGGAAGAAAGGACGGAGCCATGGCTGGCAGGCGGGCATACCAAAAAGAGCCGCCCGCCACCGCAAGGATGACCGATAGACAGACAGACAGGCAGACAGACAGGCAGACAGACAGACAGACAGTTACCCCAGGCTAGGTTGGGAATCCTTTTAAGGGGATTCCCAACCTAGCCATTAAGAGCAACTGCTGCCGGAAGACAGAATAGCCGCTAAAATCAAGGAGCAGCTGCTACCGGAGGAGAGAATAGCCGCTAAACCTGTCCTTTCTTCTCCGAAAGCAGATAACGCTAAGATAGCCAGCCCTTTCTTCTCCGAAAGCAGATACCGCTAAACCTGCACTGAAAGGAGAGAATAGCCGCTAAACCTGCCCTTTCTTCGCTGAAAGAATATCACGCTAATACATTAATCGTGTTTGCGGGGTGTTTGCGGGGGTGTTTGCGGGGGGGTTACTGAGAGGATAGGAAAGGCTGAGAAGAAGATATATTAACTAACCAAGCTTCAAAGGCGCGTGAACGCTTTTTGTTGTTACATTTTTTGGATTTAATTAGTAGAAAGTTTTATTTAGAAGACAAAATGACGAATTATGAGAATACATCAGCGGCCGAAGACAGAAAATGGTATTATTACCGGCATAAAGAGTGATTATTTCGAAGAGAATCTTATGCAATTTATAGAAAAACGCAGAGCAGACTCAACCAAGAATGCTCTTTTGAATCAGAGTGTTTACGTTATTGCACAGGCTCTATATGAAAAACATAACTGCGATGCTTACTTTATAACCTTAACAATGCCACAGCAACCAAATGGAAGTATTATAAATCAATGGGATTCCTTGAAACGAATCTTGAACTCACTCTTAGACGATTTAGATAAATTATTTCTAATAGCGGGAGCTGTTATAGGCATAGAAATGCATAAAAAAACCTCGACAATTTCTAGAAGAGGGAAAGACCTCAAAGCGGGGTTCCCCCATATCCATTGAGTTTTATGGACTTATCACGAATTTCTTAATCCGACTATAAACGACCTCAGACTCTTCTTTATAAAGGGGGCTTTTGACACCAATGTAAAGAATTTAAAAGATATACTAGATGTAAAGAACATGGTTCTATACACTATTAAAGAATCCGCAAATCAGCAACTAAGAAATATTTGTGAACACGTTTTCCATCGTCCATACAGCGCTTTTGTTTGGTCTAATCATAATGAGTGTAAGCCCCTCTTTACAGAGCTACATCAACAACTTACGACCACAAAGAAAGAATATCAAATAGGGTTTGAAACAAGGAGCAATCAGCGTATTCCTACGGTACAGCGAATAGAAGACACAAAAATGATGCTAGCCATGCTTTTTAGAAGGATTTTTGAAAACAACCAGTGGGCTATATACGATGATTCCGTCTATAAGCTTATGGAAGGGACTCGTTACACCTGGCAAAGATGGGTAACCCTTGAAAATTGGATTTCGAGTTGTTACAATTATTATCTTCCGCCACAATTTCTTACTATGCTGGCCAATTCCGCGCACTGGCTCGCCGTACGAGGTGCTGTGCACGCCAATAGCCCTAAACTAGGGATTTTTCCTAATTTAATAATTGAGCTCCAATTTATAGAATTTAAAAATGGCGTTTATGATTTTACTAATGGAACCTTTATCGAGGAACACTCTTTTCTTTCCCCTTTTACCAGCTGTACCAATTTTCACCCCACCCTTTTTGATCAATTGAAAAAGCCTTTACACATTCTAGGCTTTCTATTCACTTTAATTGTTTCTAACAGAACGGAGGCCTCTGAACTCGAAAAGGCTTTTCTACCAGAAAGACTAAGCGAACAACTAAAAAGCATTAAGGGCAAAAAACGCAAAGAAACTTTCAAAGAAACACAGCGAAAATGGGAAGAAAAGAAAATAGGCCAACTATGGGAGGATCTTTTAATACCTATGGGTGGAATATTTCATCCGGAAGTACATAGAAAAGCCAATCAAGCTTTATTCTTAGTTGGCGAGCCTAGCTCTTATAAAACCTTCTTGATAACTAATTATCTAAAGGCCACCATAGGCGACCATCAACTTCAAGTCATCTCTAGAGCCGGCGGGAGGTTCACCTTTGGTTTCTTAGCCACTAACAATAAAGTGACTATTTTTATAGACGAGGTGGATTGGACCCAGCTAGGAATGACTCTAGGGGAATTTATCAACCTACTTGACAGAAATAATATAACAGCCGAACAAAAATATGAGAAAACAAAACAGCTTTCTCACCAAGGAGCTCTTATATTAACTGGCAATAGACCTTTTCTAACCACAGAGGACTCTGCGACTGTGTTGGATTATGAAACGGGACCCTGCTTATCCGTTATATCTCAAGAAGCTTTAAAAAAAAGGATTAAAACGGTACAGCTTCATGCTCACCAGAATGAAATATACATCCCTAATGACAGTCAACTGAGTTTCATTAAAGAGGAATGTATAAACCTCAGCATTTTAGCTAATGCCGTTTACTTAAAGTCAAGGGCGGAGCCAAAACTACTAAAAAGGGTGAAGAGCAGCCAAAGCGGAGGCGGAAGCGACGAAAGCCGCAGAGGCGCCGACTACATCGACGCGGCAATACCAAAACTATGGTTTAATAAAGAAGAAGAAAGCAGCTCTTATGGCGGCTGCTCTTATGGCGGCGGAAATGACTATTTTGAAAGACTAGGACTTAAAGTCTTTAATTATATAATCCAAAGGTTACAAAATGAAGAAGCATCAGAAGAGGAGAGGGAGAGGAAAGGAAGTGAAGAAGGCGGCGGAGGCCGTCCGGAGAGGAAAGATGACCGGAGGAGGAGCTCGAAGAGGAGAATGCAAGAACGGGAGGAATTCCCGAGCGGCTCTGAAGGGTGGTGAGATATTTATTAAAAAAAGGGTTAATAAGTTAACGTTGTATTAGATCGACAAGATTCTCAAAATAATAGGTTAGAATTCTCTAGTTGATTCGGAATTGAAAGCAGTGATTCAAAGAGATATCAAACGATTAATCAGTATTGGTTGTTATCGTGGATTTCGTCACAATGCAGGATTACCCCTACGTGGTCAACGAACTCAGACTAATGCTAAGACTTGTCGCGGATTGAAAAACGTTTCGATCAATCCACGAAGTTGATGGATGATTCGCCACAATTAATCATCCACCATGATGAAAGCGCGAAGTAATGTGGTATGAATCTTCGACTTAACCACACGGTTCGATTGGCTTTTCCTCCGCCAAAACGTAGTCGATGGGTGGTGGTGCCGGCCCCTACAGCCCCGGCGGGCGGGAGCGCCGTAGGACTTGCTTGATTCGCGTTGCGGTTTCGAACCTGCTTGGGGAAGACGCTTGCAAGAAGCCAGCCTCTTCTCCAGCCAAGACCTTATTATCATTATCATCGCCACACTCTTTTTCTATTCACCTTTTGTTTTTATTTTGGAAAAAACCTTGTTCCAGGCTACTTCAATTGCATAGCGATGAAAGCGCTGTTTTTGGCAGCAACCGCCCTGAAGGAGAGGCCAGGCACCAAAAATCCAAACGTATTCTTTTCTATGAGCTGAAGAATGCTATGCGTCCTCCAAGCGCCGCGGTCTTCGCTAGAAGGAAAGGGGCGCGGAGCGCGCCAGTGGCCATAAAGCGAAAAGTGCTTTATAGAGTTCGGAGAAAAAAGTAAAGTGGAAACACCTTTTTTCTTTCGTTCTCAAAACTCAAAGAAAACAATTTTTCTTTTCTAGCCAGAAGAAAGATATCCTATAATCCGAAATAAGGCTCGTATGGCTTGGTAATTGAAGCCTTTAGGGCTTCCGTTGTCTCGGGAGGGAGTAGATGTTGTGTTGTTTTCTCGCTGTACCGGTAAATGTTGCGTGGTGATAAAGCATTTGAAAAACTGCATTGCTGGTGCGATCTCGATCTCTTTATTAGGGAAGGTAGGTCTATGAGTGATGAGATGACGAAACGAGATAATCTATCAGTCTTGATGGGGGAAAACGTTGTTTTCTCCTTCTCATTTAATGGATTATTTTTGACGAAATCCCCTCGCAATTAGTGAACGGAGAGAAGAAATCCTGACAAAAAATCGAGAATATCAAAGGCGCGGCTAAAAGCTGCGCCTTCGACACCAAGAACATTAAAAAGAAAGACACTCATGCAAAAAAAGGCATTTGCACATATTAAATCAACTTCTTCTTAGTGAGACCGTGATTACTATAACAGATTCTAACAGAAATACCAAAACTTGGTCTTCCCCTCAGTAGTGGGTTTTAAGGGATCTCGCCGCTCAATCCAGTATGCTGCTCAAGCAACTGCGGAAAATGCCGCGCGGTTGGCCCTTCAACTAGGAATTCACTTAGTTGAAGTCAGAAGAAAAGGAGTAGGTTTTGGAAAGAAATTTTTGATACCTAGTTCACCACAGGGAGGTCGTCTTAGTACTACAAGATTTGCAATGTAACCTCAAGCCACATTCTTATGAATTCTTATGAATGCCGACTTCCAAAAAAACGTCGTATTTGAATATCGTCATAGAGTTATCTATTTTCAATAACTTGGCAACATGTAATGAAATTCCAAGATTTTCATGACTTTCACCTATTAATGTTGGAAAATCTGAAACAAACCTCAGCTACAGCAGAAGCCTAGGCCCTAGCCCCGCTGCAGCAGACCTCTGCGGAGGGAAATCGCTTCGCCTAGCCCTGCGGCTGGCTCAGTCCAAGCTGAGGCCAGCCAAGGGTGGACATCGCTCTACAGCATCACCTGAAATACCAGATTGTGACCACGACAAGATGCAGAATTGAACACCGAACGCCAAAAACCACGCGTAGCGTCCCCATGGAGATGAAGGCCATTCTAAAAAAGAAAAACTTGTGGGCTTTCCCCGCCTGCTAAGCTCGATGTTCTGTTCGGTTTACAGAGCTGTGCTTTTCAAGGTATTCAGTTGAACCGGGTCTTCCTTTTAGTAGAGCCACAGACTAGCTTAGCTAAGTTGAGCTTTTTTTTGGATTCTGTACAAAGAGTTGATAGACATGTATAGGGAGATAAATAGTGTAATCCAGTGGCTAGATGGGATGAACTAGTAAATACAGAGAAAAACCGGTGAGAAAATGCTTATGCTTTTATTTATTAAAAGCGTTGGCGAAAGTTTCGCCAGTCTTTAACATGAAACTGAATCTAAAGGTTGTTTATTCTAAAACATTAAATAATGAAAACCTGGATGAGGATTGGAGTTAGTTCAAAATACATCATATATGGGGATGGGAATGATCTCAACGTGAAAACTAACTATCTTTCTTTATGGAATTTTTCAAAACTATGTTAATCATAGGAAAGCGGATGTTGTTTTAGGTTGAAATCGAGTCTGCAAAGAAGGAAAAAGTTAACAACTAGGTAGAAACCATGCAAAAACCTGGAAAAAGGTCTGACTTTATAGCAGATTTTGAGAACTGGGAAAGAGGGATTCTTAATATACTAGGCACCACGTTTAATGTATCTAAAGGGAAAAACTTCTTTTTCTTTAGAGACCCACTTTGTGCTTTGGAATATGTAAATCTTGTCTTCTGAAAGTTCTTTTATTTCTATTTACTAAACATGCGAGCATTAGGCCTAAGGCCGTCAGGTCCATGAGGGCTTAGCTTGAACGAAGCAAAGGCCGGAAGTCTAAAATAGAGCCGCGCATTCAAGAAAAAATCATATAAATAAAGAAGTGTGATTCCAGCTATTTTGCAGGTTTTTTGCTGCGGCGCCCCTATCAACTGAGAAAGGGATCATGAAGCCTAAGCAGGCCGCTTAGCCACTCTCTGGCTAGGCGCAGCTTCCCGCTCTTCCTATACGACTTTCTTTTCGTTTTACTTGCTACATTAGTGTACGGTTCGTAAATAGAGCATATTTCTTCAAGCCTTCCTTTGTGTTTCAAACCCTTTCTAACAGCCATCACCTCAGTTTTCCTAAATCGTTCGGCCGCATTTTTCTCGATCAACCATGAATAATGGATCATTATTTGGAGAAAAATAGAAAGTAAAAGGTTATCTAGAAGATGCAAAATAAATGGAAGCTGCTTTTATATGAGTAGTTATGATAATAGGAATTTAGCCCGATTCCTGGCTCCAGACTAGACCATTAATTGTCTAAGCTAAGGCTATATTTCCACTAGTGATGCTAATGGATAAAGTAATCTTGGGAAGTCATTATTAATTAGTCAGAAAACATAATTGAAAAGAAAAACTAAGGGTTTTCTGAAAGTCTAAGACTATGGCTGGTTCTGAATACAAATTCCATTACCTAGGCATCAATCTCTTGAAGTGGTTCGCGCTTACTATGCTTTGCTTGTACCAATTTAGTGGCTAATGCCTATACCCTTTTTGCGGTCACTATTTTTCTCGAGAATTTGTTCAATACATGCTTTTTTGAGTGATGTAGTGATGTTAAGTTTTTTCCCTACCATGGAAGGACTTATTCTACTACGGCGGTTACCGTATGCGACACTTCACCCTTCATCATCTCTTTTTGGACTGGGCGCCTGTACCTAGCTTGGCTCTGACTCCTATTTCGTTTTATTTTCCTCTGTGCTTTGGTTAGGTTTCTCTGTGAGTTTAATCCTTTCAGTCTTCTAAGCACCAAAAAGCTTTCATATTCCATAAAAGACTCGATCCTTTAGTTTACCTGTGTCACCGCTATAGCTGCCTTAAGAATGAAACAAACGGGTAGGTCTCGAGGGTCCTGTTTATGATGAGCTTGAAGGGGATTGTTACCCAATCTCAGTAAGCGCCGCAAAAAACTTATGGAATTCACCTGCAGTTAGGGCTGCAGGTGAAGAATTTTATGCAACAGCGAAAGAAGTAGTAGTGGATTAGATCGCGGTCCGTAAAATGGTCTCTAGATGGTAAAACAACTCCTTACATGGCCAGGGTACGAATGTCTTGAAAAATGATCAAGGCTCAGCTGTTAAAAGAACCATCTAAAGATCTAGCATAGAGAAAACATGTAGATGAAATGGAAAAAGATTCTTCAAATCTTTCAAATGATATACATACTCAAGACAAACCAAGTAAAACTTTATCTTCTTTAAAGGCTCTAGCACTACTAACTACATTATTAGTAGGAATCAAATTAGGTCGTCCAATTTACAGTGACACAGCAGAGACTAGCGAAGCCTTGGGTCAGGTAACTAAGGAGATTAGGCTCCGATCACGTGCCTTTGGCCTTCGCAAAGCCTGGAGATAAGGAAAAGCTCGTGGAGATGAAGCAGACTGCTCAAGAGGCTCGCCGAAAAACAGTCTAGAGTCAGGCTGATGGAGATCATGGACTCATGTAACGTAAGATTTTTCTGAATAATCATATGAGGCTTCACGGGCAGGTGAGGGGGCATTTAGGGTTAACCAAGGAGAAAAATCTAAACGAAAAGCGCGGCGTTCAGCGGCGCTTCTTCTCTTTCTCGACCGCGCTTTCATTTTGGTAAGCGAGAGATGTAAGCACCCTGGGGTGTCAAAAAAAGGCCTTGAACCTGAATCCTCCTTCAGGGAGAATTAGGGCCGAGAGAAGAGATGGAAACGCGAAGCGTTTTATTGGTCAGAGTTAAGCTTACTTATACCAATACTCTCCTTTTTCTTATTTAAGTCTATGGAGGGAAGTTCGTAGATCTGCCTCCAAAGGCCAAAAAAGGGGGGGAGGGCCCTACGGGCGCCTGAGCGGAAAAGAACTTCTTAACTAGATCTGGTGGTTGGATTTAGTCTAGGAAATGTGAGACCCACTCATGCCACAAATAGCCCTTTGAATGAACTAGCCAAGTCCTTGACCAGTCTTTCGATTGTCTACTAGAGTAAGAATATACGTAGTAACCTACTCACTTTGACCATTATCTCTCTGGTTCTAGTTAAGTCTACGGGTAGAATACTAGCAAGTGTTTTACCCCTTTTAATTAAGACTCTTCTTTCTCTCATTTTATTATTCGGGTGTTCTGGGATCGCTACCCACTCATCTGGTTGGATATTAGACAAAGAGCAAATTCTGAGTTTAGAACACAGGAAATCTAATAACAAGGAGAACTTGTCCGTAATGTCATGACTTTAGTAGATAGATGCTTGAAAGAAGAAAACTTAGATGGTGCTTTTACCCATATCACAAGCATTTATCTCATTTTTTAAGCTACTACACATTTTTATCGTTATTAAATCCCGAAGATCCAACACCATAGGGATCGAAAGGATGGCTTTTTTCTTCTCATTTTTCGGAGAAGATAAACAAATAGTGTATGGAATAGTGACACCTTCTAGCTAGAATATGTAAGGATAGGCGAGGGAGGCCCCCTCCCGAGGATGAAGATGGGAAGAGAAGCGAAAAAATTTGAAAGCGCCACAGTGCCAGCATGAAGACGATAGACCTACTGTGTAAAGCGAGCGACCTGTAAAAAACTAGCGAAAGCTTATGTTAATTCCATAGACACACCGACAGGAGTAGCTGAAAATCCAACAAAACCCGAACGTTTGTTCTAGCGGAATCCGGCAAGTAGCTTTCAGAAACGTTAAAGATTTTATGCTCCCCGTTTTGGTTGTACACCTGAAAAGGCCAAGAAGAAGCTACTGTCACCTTCATCGAAAAGGACATAGACGCCAAAAAAGATATAGATGGTGGTTTTTCTTAGGTCAGCGGGTCAATTAAAGAGACTAGAGTAACTTTATTTATTCTCTTCTATAGAGTTCGAATTTCTCCAAGAAGGTGGTAATAACCAACTTGTTATTAACCTTTCTTCGCAAAGAGTCTCACTCTTTCTAATGATAAGACTATATCTAGTTGTATTACACTTTTTCATCTAGCTTTCTGCCGCCCTACTTCTTCTTGGATTGAGGAATAGAAGGCAGGATCAAGGCCTACGTAGCTGTTTCTGTTTGCAGCTGAAAAAAAGGCTGAGGTAACCTGGATGCCTCAGTAGATAGCAGGATTAGTCTCTACTACTGGCTCTTCTCCTCTTCCTGTAAATGGACGGACCCACCCGGATTTGAGCTCGTCTAGTGTTTGCAACACTAGCCGAGCTCCCGTATGCTCACCATTTTGACTCCTTCTGATGTAACAGAAGAAAAGGATCGAAAACAGACTCGATTTCATATAGCTATTCAGGTAAAGTTTGATCTGATAAGAATTTAGGCTTGAGAGACCGAGCAAGTTGAAGATAGAGTCCGTGCTTTCTAGAGATATGAGCATCGCTCGGAGACAAAGGCCGCCCGCCGCCGCTTCAGGTTGATTGGTTAGCGAAGCTAACAAGCTGCGCTCTGTTTGCATAATCTTTGTACTCGCGGCGAACAACAACGTCGACCACAATGCCAGGTTCGTTAGAAATTCAAAAGCGCTTTCTCCGCTCCAGATTGTGTTTTTTGCCGCGAAACGCCAAGTTTCCGCCCCCTCCCCGTATGCGAGCCAACACTACCATTAGAACATCATGAGACAGTTAAGTTCCTATCTACTGTCGGTGTTTGGAAGGGACAACGGTGAGAAGCCCATCTCAGGCCAATCCCTGTCAGAGAGAACCGAGCTAGGTAAACCTAGAGTGTACTGCTTGTTATGCCAATAGCAGCACCAGGTATAAATTGGTATGGACGAAATCCTTCTGGTACTAGTTTTCATACCAGGAGGTGGAATACCACTATCACCAGTTCGTAGACTTTAACTCACTCTCTCCTCTTTCTTATTTCAAGTAATACCTAATCGTAGCAAAAAAATGTTGGTTTGGCTGCATTTTGATCGATCAGCCATGAATGGTCATTATTTCGACAAAAACGAAAAGTAAATAATTATGCTAGAAGGTGCAAAATTAATTGGAGCAGGAGCAGCTACCATTGCTTCAGCCGGAGTTGTCACAGGTATTGGAAACGTATCTAGTGTGCGCCTCGTCAGAGCGCGTTTGGATCAGCGAAGGTTAACGGATTATCGCACGGACGGCCCCCTAACCTGGAGCGGGAACAGACCGCAGGGAACCATAGCATGGGGTCTGGCCGAGTTTCGTCGCACGGTTTCCGCGAGTGCATCAGGGTGAAGCGTTACCCCTCTCCCTCTGAAGAGAGGTGGCCCGGAAAGCTCCAAGGCCCAACTGAACCCTTGGCGCGAAAAACCCTCCGGGGGAACTGCAGGGAGCAAGAAAAAAAGCTCACTGACCTAAACGACGAGCAAACACCCAAACGTGAAAGCGAGGGATCACCCGAAGGGAGAGAGGCTAGCATATAGGTGCCCCAGGGACCCAGATCTCCAAGAAGGTGACAGATCAGCTATAAGTACTCCGAGAGATACACTGGGCAAATCAAGTCACGCAAACGACAATGCCCGTAACGTGAAAGACTCTTCTGAGGGAAGGGCTGTAGATGGTAATGCGCTATCTCGGAAAGGCGCGGCGTGTTCGCGCCTGAAAGGAGTAGCAAAATCAGCGAAAACAGTGACTAAAACTAACGCCGCCGATAAAGGTGAGTCTAGACTGGTGACGCCTCCTGCGCTCGATCGCGTCTCATATGAAGACATTTACAACATAGATCAGGGCTGGTGACAAAACACTCAAAGGTTAGATAGCTCCAGGAATCAACGATGAAAGCGAAGCGAACATGACCGACAAGGGCTGGAAAGACTCTCCTCTCCGGAGATTTTAGGAGGCAGACCTATGCTTCGAAACCAGCCGAACAGATCCTGATTCCCAAAGCTGATGGCGGGAGTAGTTTTGTTTCGACGGTTAACAAAGTTATCCAATCCACCTCAAAAGGACCGGTCTTCGATTTTCTGTTCAGAGACTCAAGTCACGGTTTTTGCCCCCGGAAAAGGAGTCGTCATACAGCCCAGCCCTTTGGGACCTCCGCAATTCGTGAACGGCCATGACTTGGCTTGTACAAATCGACATTGATAAACATTTTGACAAAATTAATCACGACCTGCCTATTAAGAAAATGAAACCAGTACTGCGGTCTAAAGCACTACAGGATCTTATGCGAAAACTACTTGACGCGGGCTACGTTGATGTATACAATTTCACAGACCGAACGCGATACGACAGGGCGCCTCCAGGGCTCTGTGATAGCCCGGCTTTGTAACCATATTTTTATCCATAAATCGGACTGCTATGGGGAAGATTCGCTCATACTCAAGTACAATCTAGAAGATATGCGCCCCACGTTGACAAAATAGGGAAGGAAAACTTAATCTTTAGAAAAAGAACAAATCCTTTCTTAAAGGATTATCTGAAATGAAAGCAGGCTATCAGAAACCTCAACTACAGTAGATTGGAACAAATCAACCTAGCCGCAAACTGGACCTTGGACCTTGAAGAATTCGAAAAACACAAAGACCTCTGCTATACAGATGACATGGTGTTAGGTGTTATCGGTAGCAAACAAGATGCCGTGAAAATCGGAAAGGCCGCGCAGAACTTCCTTCGGAAAGAACTGAGATTAGACATGAACAAACACCAAAGTCCAGTATTACACGCAAAGTCCGAAATGGCCGGATACTTAGACGCAGTGGTAACATACTACCGAAAGTAGGAAAACTAGAGACACTAACGAGGTATCTGACGTTAAACAAATCAGATTCCTCTCTCGTCGACGATATTGCTCCTTTCTGGGGCCTAACAACGAAGGCCTTGGAACGTGGAGATGCGAAACGAAACCCCGCCGAGAGACTAGCCCAAGCAACCTATCATGAACGATGGTCCACCTCAGAGGACAAACAGATTTGACTCACTTCTCATTATCGGTGATAGGGGTCTCGTCAACTATTACTTGTTTGTGAATAAGTGCTCTTCCCTCTGGAAAGTAGTTTCCATCTTTAGAAAGTCCTGCCCACTTTGACTAGGAAACTTAGTCTATGGTCGGCTGAGGCTGTTTTCCATCAATTTGGTAAAAACCTGCGGCGGATCACAGAAAAAGGGGATAGCGTCTTTAGACTAACCCACATCTCTGTGGAGGAAAGTTCAACGTCAAAACTCCTTCTTTTAGTAATGTAAGCATCTTCGAAAAACCCTTCGATGAAGCAGTGTAGATAGAGCGAGCAGACTACTTACAAGTAAAGGATGAATGCGAAGAAGTGTGCGGCAGCACGAACTGACCTGAGCTGCATCCCCTAAAACCTGTTCAATACAAGCCGAAGTAAGCTTTTGACGCTCTAACTGAGGCAGCTCCAAGTTCATGAAACAAATTACGCTATACTGCAAAGGTTAGACTTTTGAAGTGCACGAGGGAAAATCGCATACATATTAGCCGCGCGTTTCCGCGCCACGAGGACTAGTAGCGCTTATTATACGGCAAAAAGCCGCAAAAGCTGAAGAAGTTGCCATGGACGAGCTACATGCGGGGAAACTCGCACGTGTGGTTCTGACCGGGGGGGCGGAAACCCTATCGGTATTCTTTGATGTGCGGAGCTTTGTATCTGAAACCTGATGACGCTTTGCGTCCTGCCGGGGCCCTGGGCAGTAATCCAACTCCCGCCTACTCCAAAGGAGAGGCCATGCCGCGGAGTCGGGAAAGTGGCTTGTTTAAGTGTAGGTGGACGAATCTCGACAACGGCCGCTCTTATGAACTAGGGGGATTATTCTCATCGCAGGTCACCGCCCCTACTCAAGTACACCGAGAATCAACGATGAAAGGGAGCCCCTGGGGGAGGGATAAAAATCTGTGGTCGCCGACTTACGTCGGTTAGGCCTAGAGAGCACTGAACAGGCTGGGCGGGTTGTTGACAGGGATGACAGCTACAAGGATGGTAATCCTGGTAAGAAGGAGAGACATCCAGGGATGAATGGAAAACCTCTCACGAAAAAGGCCAAGGCCGCAGGCCTAGATTTGTTCTTTGGTGAGGAATGTAGTTCTGGCTTTTTCCCGGAAAAGGAAGCCGGTGCTGCTTGCCCGGTGAAATTAACCAACCTTACGCGTGGACCTAAGAAAAAGTAAGAAAACCTAATGGAAATCAGATGAAACTTAAACATACTGATAGCAGCCTACGAAAAGCTAGAGTCGAAACCGGGCTGGCGGCGCCCCGAAGGGCCCCGGCAAGAAAAACACTGGGATATATGAGCCTAGAATGGTTCCGGAAAGTCCAAGGGAGCCTTACAGGACCAGGGGATCCTACTTTCGACCGATCAGACGAGTGATGATATCGAAAGCAAGAAGACGTAAAGGCTATGCGTTCTCGCGAACCTTTGGGCGCTGTGTGCCTTCGTTTGCCGAGCTCATAAGAAGAAACCTCTTTTCCCCTGGAAGCCCCTTTCTTTCTGCGAGAGTAGGCTGTTGGCGATGGGAAAGAAAGCCAAGGGACCCCATAAGGCCATGCCTATGACTCTGGAGGGAAGGACTTTTTTCTAATCCCTCACATGGATTCCGCCCGTCATGAGGGTGCCATACGGCGCTCAAGGAGATCAAGAACACTTGAAGCGATCTCTCGTAGTTAGTAAAATTTGACATTAGAAAGTGCTATGACACAATCGACCGGCACCGCCTAGTCTTTGACAAAAAATCGAGCACGCTTTATAGATTTTAGATTAGAGCTGTTCCAGGCAGAGGTTATCGGTGCTCAGGAGGACCCCCGCCTAGAGCTGGAGTCCTACAAGGTAGTCGTCTCATATCACCCCTTTGCAATATGTACCTAGACAAGCTAGAAACGATCAAACTATAGAACATCCAACACCTAAAAATAAGCCGTGATAGAAGCAAAAGCAGAGTACAAGAAAGCTACCGCTATCCCGGAAACAGACAGGCAAGCTAGGAACACGGCAATGCTGGCAAAAGAGCCCATAAAGCCGAAGAAGTTTCCTTCTTTCAGGCCCGCGGTTCTCTTATACTTAAATCAATGATTCAGGCTTTATGAGAATGCGCTACGTGCGCTACGCGGACGAATTTCTACTGGCTATCGCGAGCTCAAGAGATCTGGTCGATTAAATCAAAGAAAGGATGGATGGTGCAGTTCTTGAAATCTGATCTACCCTTCTAAGTAGGCCTGGTGTCGTGCACGTAGCTAGCGGATCGGTTAGATTTCTCGGGATGAGAAGGGGGTCCCGGCTGGCAGATGGCCCAGACGCCTTTTTGAAAGAATAGAAAAGCACTACTAAGGCAGGGCTCGCAGAGATAAATGGGCGGAAATACCAAACCAAAGGATAGTTCAAATAATCAAAGGAAGAAAGGATCTAATTCTTTGCGCATGGACATGAGCTTTTCAGAACACTAGGCAGAACCTGTCGTCTTAGAAAACAGCAGAACAAGCCGCCATGTTCACAGAAGCACCAGAGGTGGCTAGAGAAGAGAGTCTTTGGTTCTCGAAAGAATCGGAAGAGGTAACCAGGCCATTAGTCCGGCTCCTGTCTCAAGAGGCGCTGAAGGCGCTGAACTTCAGACGGGACAGAGGATATCCAGCTGGCCTAGATGCATTTGACGAGGTTGAAAGGTACTTAGAAGAGAAGTCGACGAGCAAAAAAGGGTTTTTGTTCTTTCCTTCGCAAACCTATCACGGCAACATAGGAAGCTATGGAGTGTTATCCAGGCAGCTCCTGGCTCCGATGGAGGTAATCACAGAAAAACGACCAAAACTCCAGCCTACCAAAGCTCGTCTCACCACACTTACTTTCAGGCTCAGTTCCTCGGACGAAGCGATGGTGTTCTACTTCTCTAGCCCATGGACTTCTCAGCTACTATCGCCCTTGCGACAACTTTCATAAGGTTCGACGCCTGGTAGACTGGCTGGTAAGCTGGTCAGCGCTATTCACACTGGCAAATAAGCACCAATGCGGCACTGAATAATTGTCAAATACACCGGAAGGCGGCCCCTAGACAGAGAAGGCCAAGTAATCGCCAAGTTTCCAAGTTCCCCCACCATAGCTCGCATGGGGGAAGGTTTCCTTACCGACATCCGATAAGACGTCGATGACCTACATGGTTCGACATACGGCTAACACCTACTTAACTTCTGTTTCGGGGCAGGTGCCCTGTGTTCGCTTGCGCGAATGATGACATAGAAAAGCGGCAGATTCGGGAAGGTCTGGACGGTAGGGGATACGTGAGCGTACAAGGCCGCCAAGGCAGGATAAAGATGACTGGTCTGGACATACATAATATTTGGCGCTGAACTGCAAACAGATCTCACTAGGCCTTCCACGGAGAATTTACAAGGACCGGCGGGTTTCGACCCTCGGTCTAAATACGGCGCAAATACTTTAGAAATAGGAAAACACGTAAGATATGGAGAAAGAGGAGCCGTATGATGGGCTACTATCACGTATGGTTCTCTTGGGAGGGGGGATTGTGCATTTCTCTCTGATTACTCTGAAGGGCGATCCTCTCTATCTAAACTCATTCCGTTGCACGAAATCCATCCTTGGCTAAGCAACTATTTGGTTATGCTATTTCAGGTTTTGCGTTAACTGAAGCTACTGCTTTGTTTGCCTCAATGACGGCGTCTTTAACATTATCTGTCTCTTAATTTCTAGGTGCCGGGAAAAAGATATTCGATAAAGCGCAAAGCTTCTCCTACGGCCTAGATTTCTTTTCCCGAAATAAGCACCTCAGGGCCGAACGATTCGTACGTTCGAGCCCTTCCCTCGCTACTTCGCTAGTCTTTAGAAAGTCGCATTGTGACAAATCTAAGCACCTTCTAATGCTTCAAGCTATCTTCAAAATACGCAATTACTATGAGCTTTCTTCTGAATATGTGCCAGATGAGCACTGGGGTCATACTTCGCTGCGAGCATTTGCTCGCTAAATTAGACCCTGAGATTTCATCTCAGGTTAGCCGTAGCCTCGCCTTTAGCCCTCACCCTCAGAGCAACGGTAGCGTGAAAAGACATAAGCGTAATAGCAAAAATAGGCCTGAGATGGCTTTTCGGGTCCGTAAGGTCTTTCCATCTAGAAAATAACAGCGTCTTGATGACTGGAACGCGCGTCGCCTTTGCCTACTTTCTCAGGTTGTTGATAAAGAGATCCTTTTCAACAAGATTTTTTTGACTAGCCCTACCTATCAGGTATTGTCCTTTTTTGATGAGACCACAATATGACACAACGGTAATAGCTATAGTAGCTTCATTTGTCACCATTACGATTTGTCTGAGAATTGTCTGGAATGACCATACCAAGCATAACTTTTCTTTGGAAATTTGTCCTCAATTTTCTTAATTTGGAGCTTATTTTTCTTTTTCTTATTTTTCCCTATCTGCATGGAACAGCTCTGCTTTCTTTCCTCACTACTTGAAATATAGTGCTTCGGTCAACTAGGTTTTCTTCTTTCGATCTCACATAGTAGGAAGGAGTTTACTCTATTAAGTTTGCTTGCCAAATTCTTAGGAGTTTCTCTCTTGTTATACATTAAGATTAGAAAAGAACTCCTTTTTGTTAATTTAAAGCAGAGGTCTCGAAACAAGACCCTCGGCCCCTAATTCGGCCCCTATCCGCGGTAACTTGGGATCATGTTGTGATGAGCTTGGCTATGCCTCGTAAGTAGTAGCCCAAGACAAAGAGGGCTCCAGGGCGGCTACTCGATGGTTGCCTGTAGAAAGCCCTTTGGTAGTAAATTAACTGCCGTCTCAGTCTTTCCTTCTCTTCAACAAAAAAGGAAAGAGACAGCCAGGGAGACTACTGCGGGACATGCAGGCCCGTGGGTCAAGAGCTGTCGTTCGTTTTATGGACCGCAGGACTAGCAGCAGGGTTAGGCAGCTGAAAGTGGCGTGAAGCCACCAAACCAAAGAGCGTAGGCTCACCCCTGACAAAGATATTTAAACATAACAAACGAGAATCTGCTGGTAAATTTGAGAAAAGTTGAAATTGACTCTAGAAGCTAACGGGGATGCGGAACTTGTCGAGAACAAGGAAGCGCGTCTTGATCAGCTGACAGGTAAAGCCACAAAAGTGAAAGATGGAGGCACGAGAGAAACATATAAAAAAGAAAGTCTGAAATGGCCCTCTGGAAAAAGAGAAGGCAAGCTAACAAACTGAAAAAATTGATTCCCAGACGCACCTAGACCTTCGGTTCCGAGCGTAAATCCAGCCCAGACGCGCCAAACCTTCGTTCTCTTCTCTCCTCACCTTGGCCAAGGGAACAGCAACGCTTTGACAACCTTTTGCTTACCTCGGCAAGCACACCAAGGACACTTAGCCCATGCTGAGTAAACTACTTTGCAAACTGAATACTACCTCCTCGGCCTTCCACTGGAAACAGTACCCTCTATTCGCGCTGTTCGCTCTTTGCGAGAGCAAAAGCCGCCTTTGTCCTATGAGTACAGCTGGCCTTTGGCCAGTGGCAGCTGCCTCCGCTCTCTCTTTGGACTAAGACTAGTCCTGGCGAAGGACTACTTCGTACCTCTGCTTCGTCATGCGCAATAAATCATGATAAGTAATACGATAATCATTCTGCCAAAAAGACGAATAGAAAATTATGGATACGAGAGTGCCAGATCGCATACCAAACCAGTCTCTTGTTAATAATTGTATTTGCTGCCTCGACGCCAGTCGCATCTCCTCAGGTACCCTCTTTTTGGTTGTTGATAACCTCTAGGATGATGGTCGGAGACTTCTATCCTTCCCAAGTCAAATCTAAGGAATTTTCAGCGAATGACGCCGCTAGGCTTCTTGACCAGTGTTTACACAACAAATCCTCTTTCACAAAAGTACGAGATTACTCTCATACAGGCAGGGCCGAGGCATACCATTCAAAGAGATTCTCTTTCAGGATGCTCGTTGGATGTTTGAAGTTACTCGAAGTATGACCCCCAAACCAGGCTCAAATCGAGAAATGAAGTAAGTTAACTAGACGCTTAGAAAATTCATAAGAACCAAGAAATCGTTGACTGGTATCCTTTAACCTGCGGCCCTAGGCGCCTGCTCCATATAGAGAAAGAGGAAATACAGGCCCATATACATTATGAAGCTATTTCTTAGTATAGCAGTGAACCTCACTCATAAAGGCATCTGCTTACACCTCCTACTAATCCTCACGAAGCCTATAAAAGGAAAAGGATAAGAAGAAGCATCTCCATGAACCTGAGCTGATACTGGAAAGGAAGAATAAACGCTCTTCAACTCAAAACTATCGATCGCCGCCAAGAGGTTGTCCAAAATACTCAGGGGATTTAACTAAGTTCTCTGCTCTACTGAAAGAAGCAACGGGACGAACTTCAGCAGGCCGTTAAGGAAAGAGGAGAAAGAAAAGGGCTGCTCTTTACGCACGAAATATACAAAGGATTTACTTCTTAACCAGCGAAGCTTTGCGCGCTGAAAAAGAAAAAAAGGGCAAAGCTAAAAAAGCTAAAATATTGAAGCGACTACCCGCTGGGAAGCTCCCTATCAAATCAAAGATTACATACACCTAGGAGAGACTCTCTATCTCTAAAGTGACGGCCTCCTACGCTAACGCCAAAACAAGAGCAGCCTCTGCCATTCTTTACGCTATGGGAGGTCGAACTTCCTTTCAATTCCGTCCATTCTATTCATTTTTCACATCCTAAGTCTACTCTTAAGTGTAGTCGTCATTCACTTCTTTTATATTCGAGCCTCTAATCCACTTCTGGATTCGCCACCTTCGGCTTCTGCATCTTCCTTTCCAGCTCTTGTGAATATGCACGACGAGTTTCCATCCAAAATGATGAATCACAGCCTATTTTGTTAGTAACTGGCTTTGAGGATTTACTTGCAGAAATGGCTAGAGATGCCTGCCTCTTATGGAGCCCAAAGTAGACATCGAATGGAATCTTTCTTCAGATGGTCTCATGGTTGAGCTGAGGAAGGGAATGTGGCATGATCCAAAAGTGGCCTCTCCTCTACCAGAAAATCCAAAATATCCTGATTTTTTCGACACAAAAACAACCAAGAATGGACTTCTATGGAGGGGGGATCGGATCAGCGCAGATCCATGTATGCAGGTATTCTAAGCAGAGGGGAAATTGTTCCGATTCTGTTGGAAACGATTATTAGTACTGCTATTCTGACTAAAGGCCTTACACCTGCGCCAAAAATCCCCCAGGTGCTGACGGTACTTCAAGCGGTGGCTCGGGAAACGTTTCTGATCTTATGAGAGAAGCGTTATATCTAGATAGAAAAGACTAATGCTAGATGGAAGGGACTAATGCCTGCCGAGAATCTCCAAATAAAGGAAAAAAATTCTATAGAATTTTTTCTTGCAGATTACAGTTCATTCATTATTTCCTCTGGTTCGATGAGCAGAAAGTCCCAAGAACAGCAATCCTTCTACAAGCCAAAAAAGCGCGCTTTGCGCTCAGAGAACTACCAAATAGATCCGTTTTTAGGTTGATTAGACTTATCTAGACTTTCGGACTTAACTGGTTTCGTATGGCCAAGCATGCCATTACTATGTAATGGCATAAGAGCCCGATGCCATTACTACGAGCTTTTATCTAGGAAATAAGTACGTGATGAGCCCTGGGGTCACCGCCGCCGCGAGCATTTGCCCGCTGCATCATACCTTAAAAGTAGATCAGGTTAGCTGTAGCCTTCCTTCGTCTTTAGCCTCAGCCTCCTTTTCCCTTTCTTACTCTTTCTCTGTCATCCTTCTCCTCTTGTTTGACAAGCTACGATGGCGTAAAGAAACCTAAGCGTAAAAGCGATCTAAATCTGCCTGAGACGGCGTTCTCTTCTGGCTTATGGTCTATGGTATTAGAAAAAAGGATGACCAAGAACGCTTCGTGAATTACTCTTAAGTTTTCGGGCTACGGAGAGACATCTCTTCATAGACCTTATATATAGTCGGTCTAAAGATTGAACTTAGCATTCTTTGGTTCCTTTTAATGACTCCTCGAGACTATCTACTCCGTGTATTACGCTTTTCTCCTTCCAAGTCAAAAGGACTTCATTCTGAATTTTGCTTATTATATTTGGTAACATTCATGGTTCATTTCAGTCTGTAGTGTTTCTCACGCCTCCGCTACGGCTTCTTCCTCCTCGGTCTATTTCTTCGTCATTTTAAAATGAAAAAGTTTTTTATATAATTTGTAGGATATGATTATGTCGCAGTTTGTCTAGATAATCTAGGACTAAAGAGTTTAGTTCAAGCTGTATTTACTTCATTCGCCCCTAGGACAACCGACGTGGCGCCAGCAGGCCGGTCGGAAATCCATCGTCATGCGGCTAACTGATAGGTGGTAAGGTAGATGGAGTCTTGTGACCAAGCCAATATTGCAGTAGACCTGAAGCATATTCTCAATTTCATACTCTGGGAGGAGACCTAGGGCCGGCCTTTGGCGCGTGACACCATGCCTGCTGTTCGCGGATTTTAGATGAAGAAAGAATTACTTTTGCTGGTGGCCTATAAGTCTTTAGATCTGTTTTTCACGCAGTATTGCGTGGGAGGAAGGCGCGGGTTAACACATAAGCTGGCACCCTACCTACTAACTAAGGTTAAGGTAGGGTAAAGTTTTGAGCAAGTCTTTAGGCTCATAATTAGAATATTAATATGGTAAGTTTGAATCTGACTCCCGTCACCATGTTGCCAGATCCCACACGAAAACTCTTTCATTAACATGAAGAATGCCTCTTTCGATCTTAGGAACGCTTACATATATCTCCATCATCTCATACATATACATGATATTCTATCTCTTGCCGTGGCTAGATGCAAGCAGAGCTAGCTCCCAACAGCTAAGTTATGGATGGCCCGCCGCCAGGCTAACTGACGGAAGAAGGCGGCTCGCTGCCTACTGTTTAGCGCTAAGGCCGAAAGCGTTAGCTGACCAAGCCTAAGGCTAATGAGGCGTTGCGCTGCTTCAGCTTCGGCTTTCCTTACTGAATTAGCCTTCTTCTAAGCCGAGGCTGGGAGCAGCCCTTTCCTTGGTCCTTGGCACGTGATTCTGAACGGGCGCGCTCGCTGAGCAGCGAGCTAGTGCCGAGGGGCCGCCTGACTTGTGGGCCACGTTTATCTATGCTATGGAAGGCCCAAGGAAGGTGGCACTCCTTTGCTTATTCTAGCTAAACACTTGCCCAGGCGAGCTGCTTCGCCCCGCTCTGGCTGACAGGCTTCCGGCGGCTTCGTCTAGCGTCTGCATTCTCTTGGTTAGGCCTCGCTTCTTGGCGGGCCTACCGAGGAAAGGCTGGCCCGGCGGGCGGCGGGGCTCTGGCTCTTGACGGTCGACTGGCAAGCGTCCCGCTCCACCCGGGCACAAGAGGCTTCTTTTCTTGCTAGAGGTTAGGCGAGCTTAGTTCGCGAATGAATACCAAAGAAAAGAGATGCGCGATGCCACCGCATAGCGCCGCCATGCGCCCCAGCGTAAGCACAGGTGCCCGCGGCGCAGGCTCAGCTCGCTAAACGCCAAGCTACACTTGCTAGCGCGAATTCGAACCTCTGCTAAGCTGAACGGCTAAGTTAGCCTCTGCGATCTGACCTTAGCCTCTACCCGGGCTCCGCCCGGGACAAACGGAGCCCGAAGCCGATGTGCGCGAAGCTGCTGTGCCTAAAATTGTTTAATCCTTTTGCGCTTGAGGTGCCTGGTTCTAGGTGCAATAAGCTGCTTAAGACTTTCTACTCGCTCGACTTCAAACTTTCTGCAAGCCGCCGCCTTGTCTTAACCTGATCTTTAGCGTGTCGTTACGCTTTAGACGCCTCGCTCAAAATGTGATCTTCAAAAGATTAGACAAAGAAGTATGTCTTACTGCTCTCGAGATGTCTTAAGAACAGCGTGGCTTCTTTTAAGCATGTCTTAGGAACATGTCTCAAGTATGAACTTTGAAGACCATTAAATCATCATAATGTAAAGATTCTCTTTAATAATGGAAAAATTATCTATCATAGATAAATAAGAATATCCTTATATTATAGGAGAAATTTTCATATATGAATGAGAATGAAATCATATACCATTACAACGAATTTCCTCCATTCTTTTTTCGAGAGTGGCAGCATCATGTAATTTCACATCATACAATCCCATCTAAATATTCTTAATACCCTTCAAAGCCACTGGCAGCATCATACCATTCCATAGTAAAAAGAGCCCAAAGACGAGGCGCTTGACCATTTTAGTTGGTTTTTCCAGCCGCCGCCTCCCCCCCAGGCTGGGTCGTCTACTGCAACCAAGCCTCCCTAAGGCCCTCGCAGCCATTAGGCTAATGAAACGCATACTTGTTCAGGCTCTATTTTTGACTTCGTTGTTAGCTTGTTTCTGAATCGGGAAGATCAGAATGCTACACAAGCCTGGCGGCTGAACCTTCCCATCAGCTAAGTAAGGACCTGTGGCGGCCACTTATGGCTTACAACAATGGTTGCTTGCTAACTAGATGGAAAAGATGACTCCAGTGGTCTGCGACGCGCTTCGTCACGCTTGGCGAAGCGGCGGCTATTGGTTTTGGCATAAACGAAGCCTTAGTACGAGAAAAAGAGGTCAAATTTTGTTCTCCTAGGTTTTTTGCGCGCAAGGGGCGAAGGGGCGGCCGAAGGCACAAAAAAGCCTTTTCAAAACATGTGTTGCGTGCCTTTTCTGCCAGAGCCAAGCGATAGGCTAGTTTTCTCGGAAGGTTGTTACCTTTTTCTAGCCGTCTGGCTCGCGGACAGTCTTGCCTTCTGTGAACTTAAGCTCGGTACCAATTTGTTTAACCTTTAGCCTCAAGCTAGAAGCCTGAAGGAGGAGTGAATGGCAGATGCCTCCAGCCCTCACCAGCCTCTTTCTAGCTTCGGCTTCTAGCCTTCAACATCCCGCCTTGGTTGCAATGGCCCTAGTCATAGTGATATGGGAAGTGTAACGAACACGCCGCATGTTAAACCGAAGAAATTGGCTTGCACACAGGAAGCGAAGTTCTTCCATGAAATGAAGTTCCTCTTATGGTGGCGTTGAGAATTAAGCAGTAAGTAGGCCAAAAATCAGAAATCATCCTAAAGAAAAAAGATCATCCTAGATAGATCAGGACATAGCAGGCGATAAGCAGACCAGAAGAAACAGACTTCTTCGGCCTCCCAAGCCTTTATGATGCTCGCAGAGTAATTGGTAACTCGTCAAGTTCATAATCCGGATGTTGTGAGTGAAAATTAGACTTTCGCCAAAGATTCTAATCATCGTAGTTCGCACACAGTCGGATCTAGAAAGGGTTTCTGCGCGCTTTTTCCTTTGAGAATAGAGCGCTAAAGTCAAGATGTAATTACGTAGTCATTGTAGAACCAGCTTGATGGGGAAATCACATCAATGAGAATCTGTGGTTCTGCCGTAAGCACCCCCCGCTAGCCAAAGGCTCAACAAACAGGACGACCATGGCACAGCGCTTTATTCTATCCCTAAAAAACCATAAGGGCTTCGGTGGGAGAAGATTTTTTTTGAAATGCTTTGCTAAATGCCGAATTTGTCTCCAAAGAACTTTTAGAGAGGGCTTTGCTAAATTCAGGGGTTTCAAAAAAGGTGATCTAAGGCTAAGATAAAAGAAAGCTGCGCTGCAGGCTCAGCTCAGGTAAGAGAGCTGAGCCTGCAGCGCAGCGTTGTAGCCGAGCGAACCGCGAGCCGTAGACCAGGAGCAGGGTAAAGAAAAGCAAGAGCAGCCTCTCAGGACTTTCTGTACCGGTGACAGTGGCAAGCCAGGGGTAAGCCCCGCGAGAAGTCGAAAACTAACTGAGAAGAGCTGGCAGGGGGCCGGAAAAAAGCACGATTGATTCGAGAGTCGCCGGCCGGCCCCAGCAAGTAAAGAATACTGCGTTAAATAAAGGTGAAGCTTCGTTCAGGCCAAGCAAATTAGACGAGTTCGTACGAACGAAAGTTCTAAAGTTCTAGGGAGAGCAGCACTTCAGCCAGAGTATAGTGATATCTAGTCAAAGGGCACCCCCCCCCCTTTTTAACCCTTTAGATGATAAAGAACGGCAGTGGCCGTTAGTGCTTACGCTTTAGCCTCAGTTTTCGGCGGAGCGGAGGTAAGCCGTCTCCGTTCCTGTAGGATAATGCCGGCGGCACAGACAGTTGTTGTGGTATGGTGGCATCGGCTGTGAAAATGTTGTTCTTGGCATGGGTATGAAGTGCGGATATGATCTAAGACCCACCCCTATTTGCCAAGTAACAAAGTGCCAAGGGCCCTTTTTTGACAAAGAAAACGAAAACGTCGTTTTTTGCGCTTAAGAGATGGCTATCTCCCTTAGAGCTGGGCCGGGCTGCGGCTTGCAAATTAGCAGCCAAAACAGGCAGTAGTAGTCTTCGGTCTCTTTCTTAGCCGTTGGAAGCAAGCTCAGCGAGCGTCTAGCAAAGGCAAAAGCCAGTAGAAGGACAGACTCCATATCAGAAAAGAAGCCATCCAGAAAGCTAGGCATAGCTTTCTGTGCTCCGTTGTTACTAAACAATCAAGTGCTCCCCTGAGGAAAATTTGTCAGCTAAGCGAGCGCAGCGCCGCTTAGCTATAAAAGAAGATGATAAGAGAAAAGAAGAATGTTGGGCTGTTTGTGGATCTGCTTAAGCCCGGAAGAACTGGAGTGAGCCGGGCGCTGCTAAGTCGGCGCTCCATCTATCTTCTTAAACCAAGCTCAGCCCGGGTGAGGGATCAGAGCCGGGCAGCACAGTACCTCGAATTCCGTTTGAAAGACTGAGCAAGCCATCCGAGGTAAAGACAAGGAAGCCCCTGAAGCAAGCGTATCTCCTTTCTTTGGGGCGTCTTGGGATAGAACTCAATCACAAGGTAGCCAGGTTCTTTCAAACGAGGTAGCCAAGTTATTTGTGCATAACTCATCAAATCATCTTTCAGGGCTAGCCGTCCTCGGGTAATTATTAAGATGGGTTTATATGGGATTGAACGGAAACACTATGTATTAGCATAGAGAATATATTTGATATATCACCGATAAAATATTTCATTAATCTAAATAATCTATTCATGATGTTCGCGGGATAGAGTAATTGGTAACTCGTCAGGCTCATAATCTGAATGTTGTAGGTTCGAATCCCACTCCCGCCAAATGTTCTAGGTAGTTGGCACACAGCGGGAAAGGGTTTCTGCGCGCTTTTTCCTCTCTTTTTTCATAGACTGTTTAAGTCAAGATGTAATTACGTAGTCATTGTATAACCAGCTTGACAGGGAAATCACATCAATGAGAATCTGTGGTTCTGCCGCTCGAGTAAGATCCATTCGGCTATCCTATAGCGAGCGCAGCATGCATGATCTAAAAAACAGACGGAAATAACAAATTGTCTCAAAGCTTTCGAGCGAACCCGGAGGCTGAGGTCTCATGGAAGAAACTGGTGACCGACTGACTCGGACTCCAAGATTTCCTTACAGGAGATTCTATAAAAGAGAAAAGAAAGTCTTTTTCTCCTATTTTTTGGTATTCGGTACAAGATACTTAACTTACGTCACGTGGGGCTATCTCTTACTCTCTTGGTTTTTCAAGGTCATCCTCAGTTTACTAATAGTAGGAGTGCTGACTGAAAAGTCTTGGAGAATCCGTCAGATCAGAAAAGTCTTTTCTGAGAAGTACCTCTCTCCAGGTTTTCTTCTAGAAGGACTTGGTCTTGGAAAATTTCCTTTGTCAAAAGATTTCTACTTTCTTATTGGTTCCCTGTTTTTGCATCGTTCTGGGTGACATAGTATTAGCCATCATCCCCTTTGATCTATCGGGCAAATAAAACCTTACTGGGATCGGATCTTCGTAGGAAGCTCCCGCTGAATTTGAATTAGAGAAAAGTTAAACTAGAACTGCTTACTTAGGGCGGAGTTATGGCAAGTTTACGAAGCAGCCCCAACCTAGCCAAAGTTACATTGACCGCTTCTCAATTTCCTAATCTGAATATTAGGAAAATGAGCGGCAAGTAACCAAGCCAAGGGAGGAATCCATTTCACAACTGAGAATGCTCAAGTTTTCTGAACTGTATCAGTTGGCGAGGGGGAGGGGTGTGCTATTCATCATAAAGGTAGAAAGCGCCAGAAACAGGAAGAGGAACTTCAAGCAAAAAAAAAGATTCAGGAGCTTGACGAAGGTGAACCTCAAGACTGGATCTGGAGGCAGATCTTTATTCTAAAATCAAACAGTGGAAGTAAGGAAAATAGAACAAAGGTTGGAACTCCAGAAAAAGGAATAAGGAGACTTTAGATTTTCTAAGAAAACAAGTTAGCTGTAAAAAGTTTTCATTTCAAAAGTACGAGATATTTTTCATAACGAAAGGCATTCCAGGATTTGTCATACACGGGTCCTTGAAGAGTGGGGAAGAGAGGAAGCTCGTTAGAAGGAAAAGAGGAAGGACGCCGCCGCCAATCAAAAGCTTAAGAATTCCTTTTTATAACTGAAGAGGTGGAGCTCTTGAGATAATCATAAGCAATCCCACTATTTCGAAAGATACGGGGGCCGACATGACGGACACCACGAATATTCCCTTCGTACCCTTTTCGAGAGAGTGCTTGGTTCTGTTTCTTTCGCGAGCTTCTCCGCCGCCTCTTTTGTGAGCGCTAGTTGATTGCCTTCTTCCTTGATGGAAAATTGAAGTCTCAAGATAGAAGCCGAAGGAAGGCGGTAGCTCTCAGTTTTTCTTTATTGTTAGATAACTCTTCCCTTTGACTAAGCTATCCGTTGTTCCTATATGGATATGGGATCAACACTCTCCTGGTGTCCTTCTTTCAAGCATTGCTCCAGTTTCTAGTGTTACGCTGATACGTGCCAAAATCCAGTCCATTCCGTTTTCTTTTTCATATTTGTGGCAATATTTCAGGCTTACTTGTTTGGTTAGGTTTTTACCCTTTCGCTATGATTCTTTTCATGGTTTATGTAGAAGTTCTTGTTTCCTCATTCCCATCTGTAGCTCTGGTGTTAGATACTAAAATAACAGAGATTCACGAAAATGTATTGCGTTATTTACCCATAGGTGGTATTATTGGACTTCTTTGGTTGAAAATCCTTCTGGTTGTAGATTAGGCCAATCACTTTCCCCTTTCTGTTTCGTCTTTGCTTCCCAGTTTTTTCTAATTAGTAGCATGATTGGAATATAGTATTTACTACGCATAAAACTACTTACTTGGGTCAAAAAAAAGACAAAGACAGGGTGTGTTCCGAGAAAATGCTATGAATTTTTGAAATACTAGGAATAAGAGATATCTAAGCTAAGGGGAACGACTTTCCTCTTTTGAAGGGACGGAGTAAAGAAAAGGAAAGAGTCTGTATTTTAGTGTAACCACCAATCTAATTCACCTTAAGACCAGAAGGCAGCCGCTTTCTTTTTTTGGACAGGAAGCCATGAGCATAGCGAATCGAAGATTTTAAAGGTTCAAATTCTACTTCTGTGTAAAAGAAAATACTCAAAAAAAAGAGTTTGATCCTGGCTCAGAATGAACGCTAGCGATATGCTTAACACATGCGAGTCGAACGTTGTTTCTGTGCTTACGTGTTGAAGGGAGGCAAACAAAGAGAAAGGCGAGAAGACAATTTTAGCTGCTCTACTGCCTACGTCAGTGAAGCCTGCGGCCTCTATTTGCTCAGAGCAAATGGAGCCTGGATTGGCTACTATGCGCCAATCAACCGTGAGAACAGTTGAAAACAAAGTGGCGAACGGGTGCGTAACGCGTGGGAATCTGCCAAACAGTTTAGGCCAAATCCTGAATAAACGAAAGCTAAAAAGCGCTGTTTGATGAGCCCGCGTAGTATTAGGTAGTTGGTTAGGTAAAGGCTGACCAAGCCTATGATGCTTAGCTGGTCTTTTCGGATGATCAGCCACACTGGGACTGAGACACGGCCCAGACTCCCACGGGAGGCAGCAGTGGGGAATTTTGGACAATGGGCGAAAGCCTGATCCAGCAATATGGCGTGAGTGAAGAAGGGCAACGCAGCTTGTAAAGCTCTTTCATCGAGAGTGCGATTATGACAAGACTCGAATAAGAAGCCCCGGCTAACTTCGTGCCAGCAGCCGCGGTAAGACGGGGGGGGCAAGTGTTATTCGGAATGACTAGGCGTAAAGGGCACGTAGGCGGTGAATCCGGTTGGAAGTGAAAGTCGCCAGCTCAACTGGCGGAATGCTTTCAAAATCGATTCACTTGAGTAAGATAGAGGAGAGTGGAATTTCGTGTGTAGAGATAAAATTCAGAGATATACGAAGGAACGCCAAAAGCGAAGGCAGCTTTCTGGGTCTCTACTGACGCTGAGGTGCGAAAGCATGGGGAGCAAACAGGATTAGATACCCTGGTAGTCCATGCCGTAAACGATGAGTGTTCGTCCTTGGTCTGCGCCGTATGCAAACGGCTGATCAGGGGCTGAGCTAACGCGTTAAACACTCCGCCTGGGGAGTACGGTCGCAAGACTGAAACTCAAAGGAATTGACGGGGGCCTGCACAAGCGGTGGAGCATGTGGTTTAATTCGATACAACGCGCGAAACCTTACCAGCCCTTGACATACGAATAATTGTGTTTGTCCTTAACGGGATGGTGTTAAATTCGTACAGGTGCTGCATGGCTGTCGTCAGCTCGTGTCGTGAGATGTCGGGTTAAGTCCTATAACGAGCGCAACCCTCGTTTTGTGTTGCTAAGGTAGGCAAGGGGTCCATTCTCGAGACTGACGAAGACCACGCCGTGAGAAGAATGGATACCGACGAGCGAAGTTGTCGCACCTATGCCACATGGCTTCTTTCGGATTCGGAAGAAGACCCGTGGTCAAATGGTACTCCAACGAACACAGCTCCCATAGTACAGTACACTTCACACCGTGGCACTCAGTCTTAGTCAAAGGGATGGACACTCCATGCCATGTGCTGCACTCACAAAAAACTGCCGGTGATATACCGGAGGAAGGTGGGGATGACGTCAAGTCCGCATGGCCCTTATGGGCTGGGCTACACACGTGCTACAATGACAATTACAATAGGAAGCAAGGCTTTAAGGCGGAGCGAATCCAGAAAGATTGCCTTAGTTCGGATTGTTCTCTGCAACTCGAGAACATGAAGTTGGAATCGCTAGTAATCGCGGATCAGCATGCCGCGGTGAATATGTACTCAGGCCCTGTACACACCGCCCGTCACACCATGGGAATTGGCTTTGCCCGAAACATCAGACCAAGGATCACCCATTACTTTAGGTTTCCACTCTGTGGTTGAGTGTGGTCTACTTGAGTAACTGGTGGTCCTATGTGGGATACCAAGGTAGGGTCATTGACTGAGGTGAAGTCGTAACAAGGTAGCCGTAGGGGAACCTGTGGCTGGATTGACTCCTTTTTCTTTCTACGAGTTGCAATCCTCTTTTTTTGTCACTTTTTCCTCATTCACCATTTATCTTTTGTTTAGTGGTTTGCTCCGTTGTTAGCCAGACGACCTCAAGTCATTAGATAATGAGAAAATCTTGCTTAGAAAGCATGAAACAAAAGAACGAAGACTCTGTTACTTATCGTACTGCAGATTTTGCAGTGTAAACTTTTATCCTTCCGTGAGATTAAGCTATCTCATACTGTTGTGAAATTGGTTTTCGTTCTTCTAATGATTTGTCTACTTTTTCGAACAGAATTTGGTAAATTGATAGGGAAAAGAGGGTATGACAGCGCTTTGTCTAGGGGATTCTGTTTTCAGGCTTAACTATGGAGGAGAATTATCTTCGTAAAAAGAATCTTTTATGGTCCATTTGCTTCACTAATAAACAAAGTTTCTGAATTTTTCTATTAGCGAAGAAAAATGACCTTATCGAGTCGAGACTACAGTCTCGAGATTTGATGATTTGTTTTGCTCACATTAAAAGAAAAAAAAATGGTGGCTCCAATCCAACTACAAAAATTGTAGAGATTATTCGGGTGAGGCTCTTAATCGGGAAAAGATTCTAATCAGTTTCCATGTTTCCCCGGGAAGATCCGAATCGCACCACCTTTTTGAAGTTAAGTTCCCACATCTCTGGATGCGTAAGATGAGTACCAGATCAACCAGAAAGGCCGCCGCGCCAGCCAGCTAGGGCCATCTGGGATGGGAGTTTAGCCTCAGCGTTGCCAAAAAAAAGTGTTTTTTTCAACCTGATGAGGTTAGGAATTGACTCTTTGGTGAAAGCTCGGGAAAACCAAAAGAAAACTAGACAAATAGTTATCCGACCAGATAGCAAAATGGCAAGAAGCTGATACGAATTATGGTGAGTATATAGTGGAAATTGAAGGGATTTCTAGGAGCAGAGACAGAAGGATAGAGAGAGGAAAATACACGAATGAAAGAAAAAACAAAGTCTGTCTGGCCTGCCTCTAAGGGTAAAGCACTTTGGGCTTTACGAATAAGGCGCATGGCACATTCGAAGGAGGAGCGAAAAAAGAAAGATATAAAAGCGCGGCTGTCGCCTCTTCCGGACCGGACCTTCGGACCTTAATAGATTTTTTTCTTCACATTCTCCGAGTCGTAGAACTTTATTCGTCGAAGGGTTAAGAAAAAATCCGAAGAAAGTCAACTCAGAGA